TATATATTAAAAAAAAAACATCTCAAGTGTAAGAATTCATTAAATATACAAAACTTTTTATTTAAGGTATATAAATTAAATTACACTAGAGTTAAGATGCTTTTAAAAATTAAAAATCCTAACAGCGGATACTGATTTTATTAGAAATAAAAGTATTTATTTATATCTACAGGAAAAAAATGAAACTTGCAGTTTATGGTAAAGGTGGTATAGGAAAATCTACAACTAGTTGTAATATTTCAGTAGCTCTCTCGAAGAGAGGTAAAAGAGTTCTTCAGATTGGTTGTGACCCTAAGCATGACAGTACATTTACGCTGACAGGTTTTTTAATCCCAACAATTATAGATACATTACAAGCTAAAGATTATCATTATGAAGATGTTTGGCCGGAAGATGTTATTTATAAGGGATATGGAGGAGTTGACTGTGTTGAAGCCGGCGGACCACCAGCTGGAGCTGGTTGCGGAGGATATGTAGTAGGTGAGACTGTAAAACTTTTAAAGGAACTTAATGCTTTTGATGAATATGACATCATACTATTTGATGTTCTAGGTGATGTTGTTTGTGGTGGTTTTGCTGCGCCATTAAACTACGCAGACTACTGTCTTATTATTACAGATAATGGCTTTGATGCTCTATTTGCAGCTAATAGAATTGCGGCTTCAGTAAGAGAAAAAGCACGTACACATTCTCTAAGATTAGCCGGATTGGTTGGTAATCGAACTGATAAACGAGACTTAATTGACAAATATATAGATTGTGTTCCCATGCCTGTTCTAGAAGTACTACCTTTAATTGAGGACATTAGAGTATCTCGAGTAAAAGGCAAAACTTTATTTGAGATGTCTGAAAGTGACACTGATTTAGATTATGTGTGTGATTACTACTTAAATATCGCAGATCAGTTAATTGCTAGACCTGAAGGTGTAGTTCCAAAAGAAGCTGCAGATAGAGAATTGTTTAGTTTATTATCTGACTTCTATTTAAATCCGAAGTCTAATGCTACAAAATCTACAACAGATGAAGAAGAATTAGATTTAATGATGGTTTAAATACTTGCTAAGTATAAAATACAAAGGAATAAGATAATGTCTACAGTTCAATCAGATGCTCTTACTTTTGAATGTGAAACAGGTAATTATCATACTTTTTGCCCTATTAGTTGTGTTTCTTGGTTATATCAAAAAATAGAGGATAGTTTCTTTTTAGTCATAGGAACTAAGACTTGCGGATATTTTTTACAGAATGCAATGGGTGTAATGATTTTTGCAGAACCTAGATATGCAATGGCAGAACTTGAAGAAGGAGATATTTCAGCTAAATTAAATGATTATGAAGAATTACGCAGACTATGCCTGCAAATTAAAAAAGATAGAAATCCCAGTGTCATCTTCTGGATTGGGACATGTACGACAGAAATCATAAAGATGGATTTAGAGGGAATTGCTCCTAAATTAGAATCAGAAATTAGAGTTCCTATTGTGGTTGCTCGAGCAAATGGCTTAGATTATGCTTTTACTCAAGGTGAAGATACTGTTTTAGCAGCTATGGCTCAACGTTGTCCCTCTTATCAGCATGTTAAAAATACAGATTCTCATGTCCCACTAGTTTTATTTGGATCACTTCCAGATCCGGTTGTTACTCAATTAACGCTAGAATTGAAGAAACAAGGTATTATAGTATCAGGTTGGTTACCATCTAAAAGATATACAGAGTTACCTGTAATACAAGAAGGGTATTATGTCGCAGGAGTTAATCCTTTCCTAAGCCGTACAGCTACTACTCTAATGAGACGTCGAAAAACAAAACTCATTGGTGCGCCATTCCCAATTGGTCCGGATGGTACACGCGCTTGGATTGAAAAGATTTGCTCTATATTCAATATTGAACCTAAAGGCTTAGCCGAAAGAGAAAAAGAAATATGGGAGTCTTTAGAAGATTATATTTCTCTAATACGAGGCAAATCAGTTTTCTTTATGGGAGACAATTTGCTAGAAGTTTCCTTAGCAAGGTTTTTAACGAGATGTGGTATGACTGTGTATGAAATAGGAATTCCATATATGGATAAAAGATATCAAGCCGCAGAGTTAGCGCTATTAAAAAATACTTGTGATGAAATGAATATCATGATGCCAACTATTGTTGAAAAACCAGATAACTATAATCAATTAGATCGAATTCGAGACCTGAAGCCAGACCTCGTAATTACTGGTATGGCACATGCGAATCCTCTAGAAGCTAGAGGTATTAACACAAAATGGTCTGTAGAGTTTACATTTGCACAGATTCACGGTTTTACTAACGCAAGAGATATTTTAGAACTGGTAACAAGACCATTAAGAAGAAATTTGAGCTTGTCAGAGCTAGGATGGGATGTATATAGTAAACAAGGCTAATATGAATTTTGACTTACATGGTAACTAAACTCTGTAAGTCTATTTTTGATTATTGTAAAGAAGCATTCCTTGCTCTTCCGCTAGCAGCCCATGCTTGAAGATTTTCTACTTGCTCTTTATCTGTGTAAGCTAAAGGAACAAACTGTCCTAATGCTATTTTTATATCTTCGGTGCTAAATTCTCGTTCTTCGCTAAATGCAGTATGCATACTTTCAACAATTGCCTGTTCAATCTCTGCTCCAGAAAACTTATTGCATAATAAGCTTAATTGTTTTGTATTATAATTTTGCCACGATTGTGGTCTAATTCTTTTTAAGTGTATTTGAAAAATAAGTTCTCGTTCCTCATTGTTGGGTAAATCTAAAAAAAATATTTCATCAAATCGCCCTTTTCTAAGCATTTCAGATGGCAAATTTTGAATTGTATTAGCTGTTGCAACAACAAAGACGGGAGTTGTTTTTTCTGATAGCCATGTTATAAAAGTTCCAAATACTCGAGCACTCGTTCCGCTATCACCTTGACTATACAAATTAGAGAATGCTTTGTCTATTTCATCAATCCATAATACGCATGGAGATAAACCTTCGGCAATAGTTACCATTTCTCTCATTTTAGACTCAGACTCACCAACCAATCCTCCAAAGAGTTTTCCTATATCAAGCCTTAATAAAGGTAGTGTCCAATCATTCGCAATGGCTTTTGCTGTAAGCGATTTACCTGTTCCTTGTATACCAACCAATAACAGACCTTTGGGGGTTGGTATGCCGTAATCAAAGCTTTGCTTTGAAAACGAGCGAGATCGTTTCTTGAGCCATAATTTTAATGCATTAAGTCCTCCGATATCTTTATTAGCTTTCTTGTAAGGGTAAAACTCTAACAACCGTGTTTGATTGATAATTTGTCGTTTTTCTTCAATAATAATTGATAAGCTCCTTGAATCCAATTGACCATACTGAGCAATAGTTCTTGTTATAACTTTTCTAATTCTATCAATTGATAAACCTTGGCAAGATTTGGCTAAATTATTTACTAGTTCTATATCTAGCACAATACTTAAAGCAATACTTAATCTTTTAATTTCTTTTTTAATTTCTGGAAGATTAGGTAATGGTAAGTCTATTACTGTAATAACATCATTTAACGTATAAGGTATATTGACTTTACAAGAAACAATGATGATATTCTTAGACTGAGTTTTAATTATTTGAGATAGATTACGTAGTTTTCTTATTAATCCTACATCCCTAAAAAATGAGTCAAAGTCTTTAAGTATAAATAAATTTAAGTATCGATTATCTAATTTTTCAATAAATTCTAGAGCTAATAATGGATTCCGTTGGGCATAGCCATTATCATTAGGATTACTTGTATACCCATCCACGAAATCCCAACAATATACTTTTTCATTGTCGAGACAAGATATGTGATTTTTCATCATATACTCTAATCTTTCTTCTTCTCTAGTATTTATTAAAATTATCGGATAGCGAGACTTTAAAAGTAATCGTAAATCTTGGATGAAATTCATGTGAATATCTGTTCTCAATAGACTTTTGCATTTTACCAATATTAAACTAAATAAAACTATCTAATTTGATATAGACATATTCAAAAGTCAATTATATTTATATAGTTTATATTCTACTTAACTAGCGATAATTTTTTTCTACCCTTTTTTCTTCTTTCATTCAAAATAGAACGTCCACTTGGTGTCTTCATTCTTGCTCTGAATCCAGAAACTCTAATTTTTTTTCTCTTTGAACCTTGTAATGTTCCTTTAGTCATTATTTTTCCTCAATTGTAAAATATTATATTATCATCTTCTATAAAATTTGAAGATATATTAATATGAAAGTTAAGCTTAGTAATTTCTATTAATCAAGAATTTTTGTTAAAATATTAAGAATAATCTATTAATTGTAAATAATTTTATGCTAATTGCCCTGCCTATTGTTTATTTAAGTATTTTAGCTTTATTTTTACTAATATTTAGCTGGTTAATCAGTCAACAGCTAAAGACAATTTTTTTACTAGAATCTCAATTTCAGTATTTTCTTGACAAAAGCGAAAATGAGCAACTTGGAATAGAAGATGGTTTTGCCTTTTCAAAAGTATGTATAGCAAAAAAGCACTTTATAAGAGCTATAATTGAAAGCCAGTTAGTCCTACAAAAGAATTCATTATTGAATCTCCCAGAAAATGCCGTAATAATTGCTAAATTATATAATATGTTGGGTTTTATATATTATGAAGCAGATCAAAAAAAACTTGCTAAAAATTTTTATGAAAGAGCAATAGACGTAGATAGTAATTATATTGTGGCTTTAAATAATCTTGCTAAAATTTATGAAGATACAAAAAATTTCTTAAAAGCAGAGGCAATATATGATAAAGTATTGAATATTGATAAATCGAATCAAATAGCTAACACTCAAAAAAAATCTACTAAAAAAATAATCAATCTATGAAGTATATAAGACTAAATAATCGGGATAGCAGGATTTGAACCTGCGACATCCTGCTCCCAAAGCAGGCGCGCTACCAAGCTGCGCTATATCCCGCATGACATAATTAATATTATATATCTTTTTTCTAATTATGTCTACTATGTCTTTTTATCTAGGATACCAAAACATCCCCTTGACCCCATCTGGATCTCTAATAAATCCTAGTTTTCTATAAAAGCTAATTACGTCAGGCTCCGCAAATAAAGTAATAGTGCTAATTTCAGCCTGCCTTAATTGTTGAATTAATTGATGCATTACTACTTTCCCTAAACCTAAACCTTGAAAGTCTGGATGGATTACAACATCCCATATTGTAGCATTAAATCCATTATCTGAAGTGGCTCTTGCAAATCCTACAAGCCTTGTATCTGAATCATTTTTTTGTATTAAAGAAATAATAATAGAACTATTCTTTAATGCAATTTTGACTTTTTTCAGGGGTCTTTTAACCCATCCAACTGAATCACATAGTTGCTCTAATTCGTATAAATTAATATTCTTAGTATTGCTGATATAAACATCTTTTAATTCAATTTTATCGCAAGTTTTATCCAAAAGAAAAAGTTTCTTAAAATTTTTCTCATAACTCTCATTTACCGCAGAGTTTTGAAAAAAAGTTTTCCAGAAGATCATAATAATTATAACAGAATTAAGTATATATATATTATGATATTGACTTAATTAAAAAAATTTCAATATATTGTTATGTTTTTTATGAAAATACTAAAACAAAAAATTTTTTGACACAAGGAAATAAAAATTTTTGTAAAATCTTTATCATAAAACATATAAAAACTTCTTTTTAAGATTACCATTTATTAGTATAAATAGAATCTCGAAATTGAGATGAGATAACACATTATTTTATATTTAATACCTTTCATAGGAGTTATTTGTGAAGAAAGCTATGTTTATGACTTGTTTACTAGCTGCGCTATTAGTCAGCAATCCTATTCTAGTTAATGCCGAAGTTGCAGGCTTAATACCTTGTAAAGACTCAGCAGCTTTTAATAAACGTATGGTAAATAGTGTAAAAAAACTTCAGGCTAGACTAGCTAAGTATGATGCTAATACACCGCCTGCATTGGCTTTAAATAAGCAAATAGAAAAAACTAAAACTCGGTTTGCTACATATGGTAGAGCTGGGTTATTGTGTGGTACAGATGGTTTACCTCATTTAATTTCAGATGGTCGATGGAGCAGAGCTGGAGATTTCGTTTTCCCAGGCCTTTTATTTCTTTACATTACTGGATGGATTGGTTGGGTAGGAAGAGGATATCTTTTATCTGTTGCAAAAACTAGTAAGCCGACAGAAAAAGAAATTATTCTAGACGTACCATTGGCTGTCAAATTTATGTCTTCTGGCTTTGCATGGCCATTAGCAGCCTGGCAAGAATTTAGTAGTGGGCAGCTAATTGCTCCTAGTGATGATATTACAGTTTCACCTCGTTAGTAAAAAACCTATATGAATAATAATTTTACCAAATACTTATCAACAGCACCTGTAATTGGAGTACTATGGATGACTTTTACAGCAGGCTTTATAATAGAATTAAATCGCTTTTTCCCAGATGTATTATACTTTTATTTATAATTAATTAAATAAACCTATAAGTCTAAACTACACAAATAGAGTAAATACTATTATTTGTGTAGTTTTTTAATTTATATTATATTATTATTTTTTCTTTTAAAATCATAGTTCCTTATATTATTCTAATATTAGATCTAAGTAGTAAAAAATATAAATATTATGAGTTTAGTAAGTCAAATTATAATTAATGCTGACGATGAGTTAAGATATCCCACAATTGGAGAATTACAGTCAATTCAAGATTACTTAATCACAGGTAGCAATAGAATTAGAATTGCTACTATTATTAGGGACAAAGAAAAAGAGATTATACAAAAAGCGAGCAAACAAATATTTCAATTGCATCCTGAATATATTGCTCCTGGAGGTAATGCAGCAGGATCAAGAAAAAGATCTTTATGTTTACGCGACTATGGTTGGTACTTAAGACTAATTACGTATGGAGTCTTAGCTGGTGATAAAGATTCAATAGAAACAATTGGTATTATAGGTGTAAGAGAGATGTATAACTCTTTAGGAGTTCCGATCATTGGTATGTTAGATGCAATTCAATGTTTGAAAGAAGCCTCATTAGAAATGCTTGGTCAAGATGATATTAAGATCATCTCTCCTTATTTTGATTATATAATTAGAGGTATGTCCTAAAAAAATTTTGAATCTATTGGTTGAATAAATATTGGCACTATGTTATAGTCAACTTAATCCCGAAAGCGTATAATTGTATAAACATAATCTTGTCAGAACCGGAAGGTAGCAGCAATAATGTTTACCTACAAAAGATATGATTTTCGGGTGTTCTTTTTATTTATGCAGTATGCAGTGAGATATTTAATAGTTTGAAAGCATTTTGAATTTGTCTCTGATTCATGGAATTTTTCAATAATAACGATTAATAATTTGATATTAATACTGAAACCACCTATAATTTTTTATAAAACTTCTTTATATCTCATCTAAACAATGGAAACTTAACTTAATGGGTGTTCATATTTTATCAACAGGTTCGTCTGTCCCTAACTTTTCTGTAGAGAATCAACAATTTGAAGATATTATAGAGACTTCTGACCATTGGATTTCAACAAGAACAGGAATAAAAAAAAGGCATCTTGCCCCTTCTTCTATCTCGTTAACTAAATTAGCTGCAGAAGCTGCAAATAATGCTTTAAGCAAAGCTAATATCAATGTTAAAGATATCGACTTAATCATTCTTGCCACATCTACTCCCGACGATTTATTTGGTAGCGCAAGTCAACTACAAGCAGAAATAGGTGCAACCTCATCTACTGCTTTTGATATAACAGCTGCATGTTCGGGATTTATTATTGCACTAGTTACTGCCTCGCAATTTATTCAAGCTGGTTCTTACAATAAAGTCCTAGTTGTGGGTGCAGATACAATGTCACGTTGGATTGATTGGTCAGATAGAACTAGTTGTATTTTATTTGGAGATGGAGCTGGAGCTGTACTAATTAGTGAAAGCAGTGTAAATAGTATATTAGGTTTCAAATTGTGTACGGATGGTCGATTGAATAGTCATTTGCAATTACTGAATTCCCCTTTAGATAGCCAGCAGTTTGGATTGACAACTATTCCCAAAGGAAGATACGACTCTATTAGCATGAATGGTAAGGAGGTTTATAAGTTCGCTGTATCTCAAGTTCCAATAGTTATTAAAAATTGCCTAAATGATTTAGATATTTCTATAGATGAGGTCGATTGGTTTATACTTCATCAGGCAAATATAAGAATTCTAGAAGCAATTGCAAGTAGATTATCTATACCTCTTTATAAGATGATTACTAATTTAGAAAATTATGGTAATACATCTGCAGCTTCAATTCCTCTTGTATTAGATGAAGCAATAGAAGATAAGAAAATTCAGCCAGGGCAAGTTGTTCTTTTAGCAGGTTTTGGAGCAGGTTTGACTTGGGGAGCTATTGTCTTAAAATGGCAGTAGAAAAAATACTGCGGATGACGAGATTCGAACTCGTACAGCTTGCGCTACACACCCCTCAAGCGTGCGTGTATACCAATTTCACCACATCCGCTTTGGTTATTATGAATATTTAAAAAATAGTAATATTTATGTAAATATTTATATAATATGTATATATATACATTCTTATTAGAAACTCTCTTATTTTTTATTTTAAGTGATAAAATTGAGTCTAGTTAGTATAAATAAGAAAATTTTATTTTAAAATCGTAAAAAATAAATATATAAGGAAAAAAATATGACACCGTCCTTATCGAGTTTTTTGAATAGTTTAATTCTTGGAGCTGTAATTGTAGTTGTTCCAATAACATTAGCTCTATTATTTGTTAGCCAAAAAGATAGAACAATTCGTTCATGAAATTAATTTAAAAAGATATGGAGGAGTCCCTTGAAATGAATAATCAGTTATTCTATCAATAATGGCTCGCTCCATATAAATCTATATTACCTAGAATAATACTAACCTTTATTCTGTAATAACTTGTACATTTTATTTAGTTTTCTTGCGTACTACAAATATTATTTTGATGATAGCTTCCTTTTATTACGTACTTTTTATTCAATATGAAAGTATTGTGTAAACCTATTAATATGTTCAATTAATAAAGAAAAACACATGTCTTTGTCTAATTGGCCTCTTAAAAAAGCAAATTCTAAAGCTTATAATATTAAAAGCACAAAACAAATTACTATCCCAGATGGATTATGGGTCAAGTGTTTTGATTGTGGCTTATTAATGTACTCTAAAGTTTTAAAGCGAAATTTAAAAGTTTGCCCTCAGTGTAGTTATCACTTTCAAGCTTCTAGTAATGAAAGAATTGATCAGCTAATAGATCAAGGTAGTTGGGAGCCCATGGATGCTCATTTAATTTCTACTGATCCTTTAGGTTTTAAAGATCAAAAGCTTTATAGCCAAAGATTAAAGGATACAGCTGTTAAGACAGGTCTTCAAGATGCAGTACAAACAGGTGTTGGTAGAATGGATGGACAAAAAGTGTACCTAGGCATTATGGATTTTCGTTTTATGGGTGGAAGTATGGGATCAGTTGTAGGTGAAAAATTAACCAGACTTGTTGAAAAAGCTACTCAAGAAAGATTACCTGCAATTATAATCTGCGCATCAGGAGGAGCTAGGATGCAAGAGGGAATGTTAAGCCTTATGCAAATGGCTAAAATTTCTTCTGCATTAGAGATGCACAAAAAAGAAAATCTTCTATATATCTCTGTTTTGACTTCTCCTACTACTGGAGGTGTTACAGCAAGCTTTGCCATGCTTGGTGATTTAATTATTGCAGAACCAAAAGCTTTAATTGCATTTGCAGGTAGAAGAGTCATAGAACAGACGATAAAAGAAGATTTGCCAGACAATTTTCAAAGTTCTGAATATTTATTTGAGCATGGGTTTCTTGATCTAATTGTACCGCGCACTCAACTTAGATCTAAACTAATACAAATTTTATATCTGCATACTAATAATGATTAATTCGCCAATTGTTTACTAAAATCTTAGAATGCTAATAAAAATTAAGATATTAAGAAATTTTCACTAAAGATATTTCTATACTAACTAGAATTACAATTACTATTGTAGAAAAATTTGTTTTAACTCTATCGTAATAGTTTTTTAAATAATCGATTTGATTTTTTAAAAAAGTGAGAGTTTAATACAAATTTAGAAAAAGGAAATGAGGTATACTAAGATAAATTTAGCAATATTGGATTTTCCTATAATACTGACCTATCAAATTTTGAGGAATTTTATGCTTAAAAGATCTTCTTGGCTTGCTACTTTATTGGGACTACTAGCTGTAGCCTCCGTAAGTGCAAACGTATATGCCATAGAGCTAGACGAGGCAACAAGAACAGTTCCATTAGAATCTTCAGGAAGAACTGTTGTTCTAACACCAGAGCAAGTTAAGCGAGGTAAACGATTGTTTAATAACTCTTGCGCTATTTGCCACAACGGTGGCATCACAAAAACTAATCCCAATGTTGGATTAGATCCAGAATCCTTAGGTTTGGCTACACCTCAGAGAGATAATATCGAAGCATTAGTGGATTATATGAAAGATCCAACTAGTTATGATGGCGCAGAATCTATTGCGGAATTACACCCAAGTATTAAAAGTGCTGAAATTTTTCCAAAAATGCGAAATTTAACAGACGAAGATCTGTTTACAATTGCTGGTCATATTTTATTACAGCCAAAAATTGTTTCTGAAAAATGGGGTGGAGGAAAAATTTATTATTAACAATTAAATCGAAATATTCCTCTGAATACAAGTTTATGAATTTTGTTTTTTAAGTATGATTATTTTGTTAGATCATGCTATATATTAAACATGGAGTGTAGTAATAGTAAGTAGCTCCTTTGCTAAACTTGCTTATATTATTTGTCTAGTTATTAAAAAGGAGAAGTTAAATTGAAAAAAATGCTTTTAGTTCTTTTTACGGTGTTTAGTTTTTTTGCTATAGGATTTACTCAAGTAGCCTTTGCTGCAGATCTAGATAATGGTGAAAAAGTTTTTTCTGCTAACTGTGCAGCATGCCATGCAGGTGGTAATAATGCAATTATGCCAGATAAGACACTAAAAAAAGATGTTCTTGAAGCTAATAGTATGAATGGTATTGATGCCATTACTTACCAAGTAAAAAATGGTAAAAATGCAATGCCTGCCTTCGGTGGTCGGCTAGTTGATGAAGACATTGAAGATGCAGCAAGTTATGTATTATCTCAATCTGAAAAAGGTTGGTAACTATACTTGATTTTCTCCAGTATTAAAGAATAGGCAGTCTAATTAATTACTTATTAGATTGCCTATTCTTTGTTTGTGCTATTATTATATAAAAATATTTATACAATATTGATATTATGATAAAAAGAATACCAGCAGTTCTCGTATTAGAAGATGGTACTTATTATAAAGGGTGGTCATTTCAGACAGAGCAATCAAAAGTTACTATTGGAGAAGTTGTCTTTAACACTGGTATGACGGGATATCAAGAAATAATTACAGACCCAAGTTATTTTCAGCAAATTGTTACTTTTACCTATCCAGAAATTGGAAATACTGGTATTAATAGTCAAGATATAGAATCTCAAACTATCAGTATTAAAGGGTTAGTTGCTAAAAATATTTGTAAAATTTCAAGTAGTTGGAGACAGCAAGAATCATTAATTCAGTATTTAAATAGGTATCAAATCCCCTTTATTTTTGGGATAGATACAAGATCCTTAACCCAATATTTACGGCGATCTGGAACTATGAATGGATGCATCTCTAATAGAAACTTAAATCGTACATATTTACAGCAAAAGCTGTCTAAATTTCCCAGTATGACCGGACTAGATCTAATTCCAAATGTAACCACAAACATAATATATAACTGGGATGAAAAAAGTTTGCCAACTTGGTACTTAGCTGATAGAAATAGAGAAAAATTATCTTGTCAACCAAGGGTTGTAGTTATAGATTTTGGAGTGAAATTCAACATTTTAAGAAGACTTGCCACATTAGGATGTGAAATAATTGTAATGCCAGCCTTAACTCCAATGGAAGATATACTATCTTATAATCCAGATGGTATACTGTTATCTAATGGCCCAGGAGATCCTTCAGCAGTCAATTATGGAATTCAAACAGTAAAAGAGCTATTGAATCAGAATATTCCAATTTTTGGAATCTGTATGGGACATCAAATTTTAAACTTGGCACTAGAAGGTAAAACATTTAAGCTTAAGTTTGGCCATCGAGGTATTAATCACCCCTCAGGCTTAAAACAGCAAGTCGAAATAACTAGCCAAAATCATGGTTTTGCAGTTGATCTACAATCGGTTTTAGCATCGTCTTTACAAGTGACGCACTTTAATTTAAATGACACTACAGTAGCAGGAATCGGTCGCAGTAGAAGTCCTTACTTCTCTGTCCAATATCATCCAGAGTCTAGCCCAGGTCCTCACGATGCCGATTATCTATTTGAATACTTCCTTGAAATAATGAAACAATTTAGACAGAAGGCTAACTAATTACCATTTAGTAATTGTCCCATGCTTTATGAGAAAAAAGCGCTGACAAGACTTGCACTCCTCGTAGTTGATTGCAAAGAGGTAAGTGCCCCTTAGGGCCAGTAGAGTTCCAATGAAACTCATCTGGATATCTACAAGGCACACGGTTAATTTCCCAACCGATTTTGTACCAAAACAGCTCCCAGTTTTTTTCTACAGCAAGCCAAATTTGCCTCTGGATAAAAAAGCCAAACTTACCTTTTGAGTGTGCGTTCCATAATTGGTCCATAGTTTGTAAATCTTCAACAGGTATTTTTTTGATATCAGTAAAATATAGCCAGTTTCTACTTTTTTCATCTACGCCAGCTAATTTAACTAGTTTTTGTTGTGTTAGCTTATCGGCGGCTATTAAATCATCTTGAACTAGTAGGATTTGTAGATCCTGATAATCCATTTGTTTATCTGATTTTAAAGGAACAATGCCTTTGGGACAGAGTTTCGATGTGAATTGTCTAATCTCTGAATTTTGGCTATTTAAAAGTTTTTCATATATTAAACCATCAACACAATTACTCATATATTCAGGCTTAGTAATCCTGTAATGAAAAATCTCAGCTAGTTCTTTTAATTGTACATAATTATCATCCTGTATCCTCTCAATAATTTCAAGTTGTTTTTTAATAGTATTTTTTGAACTGTTAGTTTCTTCTAATTCAGATAGTTGAACTTGAATTTGATTTTTCATCTGATTTTCTTAATTAATTTAAATATTTAAGAAGTTCTAAAGAGAATTAGATTGTTTTTTAAAATTAGAACTTCGGTGAATTACCTCTAAGAATGTCCTCATAATTTGATTAAATAGATTCTGTCCAATATAAATTATAAATTGCCCGATTAAGAAAACTGTACTTTTTATTTTTGGAATAAAAAAGTCTTGAATTTCAAGTAGAAAGGTAATCAAGACCTGTGCTGAGGATAATGTATATAATTCAGTAGATCTACATGCATATACATATTGACAATTTAAGCCCTCCTGGTAAAATACCCAAACTTTATAACGGCTCTCATAGATTGCCCGTGGTCTCTCAATATAATTTTGAATCAAAGTATTCCAGACTAAATTATTTTTTAATTTCTCTAGTTTTCTATCAGATAAAAATTTCACATTGCATAAACAGCTTGCATTCGTTTCGTGTACTGTTTTAAAATTTTGAACTAATATATGAGCAATAATATTACTTAATTGAATTAAGTAATTTTCTAGAAAAATTTCAACTTGTTTAATTGGTATATTTTCGGCAAAAAGATTAAATGTTTTTTTTACTTTTGAAGATGATCCAAAAATTAGTTGTATTATAAGAATTTGTAGTAGCATCTTGTAATCACACATAAGATAGTTTATATCATGAATGTTTTGGCAGATACTAGTGTAATCTAGCTCATATAATCTACAAAATCTTTTAACACACCTATGAAATAAGTCAATTAAAATATTTTCTGTTAAATCGGTAACATCATTTAAGTCTAAATTAGAAGTGTAGATTTCTAGAAGAATTTTCTCTAATTCTGCCAGGATTATTTTTAACAAGTTTCTTTTTACTTCAGTTCGAAACACATCTAAAATTAATACTTCTTGCGAACAATTTGTTAATTTTTTATTAATTTTTGCAGAAGTTCTAACTAATAATTCTGCTACTTCTGTATTGAGTATTGGTCCCTGAGCACTAGGCCAGTAATTATTCACGTTATATCATAGTAAAGAATATGTAATTCAACTTTTACGATAACTTTTTAATATACTGAAAAGCAAGTTTATTCCTCTGTAACCTTAAATATAGATATTTTACAGATCTTAATAGTTATTTATCAAAGAAAGTTATATTATAGTAACGATCGTTACTATTTTATTAAGATTCAGAAGTATGACAACTTACTATTTTGCACTTGCTAGTCAAAATTTCTTATTATCAGAAGAACCTCTAGAAGAAGTTTTCAGAGAAAGAATTAATTATTACCAATCGAATAATAAAGAAATTGATTTTTGGTTAATTCCAAATCCAAATTTTTTAAATAGACCTGCCATGACCAAGTTTAAAAATTTAGTTCCAGATGAAGCTATAGCAATAATCTCAACTAATTCTATCTTTATTAATTGGCTGAAACTAAGAATTGGATATGTTTGTATAGGACAATTTGAAGATAGCCTGAAGCTTTCTGAAGAGTCTTTAAGCATTGTAAATCAACCTTAGAAATATAGATTTATCAGTCATCACCTAGAATTTTATGCTGAGATGGAGTAACAAATAATGTAAGTATCTCTTGACTAAAAGTTTCAGTCGCTTTTGATTTATATCTATTGGGGTTTACTATAATAGAAAGCATCCTTTTGATAGTGACATTTTCGATTTGAGTCCAATGTACAATCCCAAGCTCTAACTCTTTAGCAATAGCTGAAACGGAAACAAAGGCAGCACCTAAACCAGATTGAACAGCATTTTTAATAGCTTCTATTGAATTTAATTCCATTTCTATTTTAAAACGACTACTATCAATCCCGTGCTGACTTAGTACTTTATCAATTACTTTTCTAATTGTAGATTGAGTATCCAGAGCAATAAATCGCAGTCGATATAAGTCTTCTTTTTGTATGTCTCCTAATTGTGAAAAAGGATGTGATTTAGGTAATATCAATGCTAGCTCATCTTCCGCATAAGATGTAACCTGTAGCACATCTTGCAATTCAGTAGGTACTTCTCCTCCTATAATTGCTAAGTCAACTTGTCCATTAGCAACACTCCATGAAATTAATCTGGTTGAATGAACTTGTAATTGTACTGCTACTTGTGGATATCGTTGTCTAAAAAGACCTATTAGTCTTGGCATTAAATATGTTCCAGTTGTTTGACTAGCGCCAATAATTAGTGTCCCACCTTGTAAGTTTTGTAAATCATCAAGTGCTCTACAAGTTTCTTCACATAAAGCTAAAATTCTTCCTCCGTATCTCAATAAAAGACTTCCAGCTTCAGTTAAGCTTGCTTTTTTATTCCCTCTCTCGAAAAGGGCAACGTTTAATTGACGTTCTAAGTTTTGAATTTGTAAGCTAATAGCTGGCTGGGAAACATATAAGCTATTAGCAGCTTTTTTAAAGCTTCCCTCTTTTGCAATTGCTTTTAATATTCTTAACTGATCTAATGTAAATGGAAGATCTGTCATTAAAGAATTGTATTATAATGTATATGTATTATATTATTTAATATTTATCAATGAATAGAGTCGCTAAGTTAAATATTTGTTATTAAGCTTCATTATTTTTGAAATAATAAAAATTATAATGGCGAATACAGTGTATGAGATTTTAATATCTCTTTAATCTTAAATTTATATAATAGATATATTGAATTTAGTTTTAACTACAAAATATAGGAGATAACATGGACTCTAGACTTTTAATAGTTTTAATACCAGTTTTAGCAGCTGCTTCTTGGGCAGTTTATAATATTGGTAGAGTTGCTTTACAGCAATTTCGTAAAATGACATCCTAGTTTTATTTAGAAATTAGATTTTTAGTTTCAATGAGATAGAGAACTTGATATTTTCTATCTCTCTTGTATATTTTAGTAAAAAAGTTTAGAGGTCTTGTACTTAATGCCATTACACATTAAGCTTATGTGGAATACCTATGTTTATAATAATTTGGTATTGAATTATCCCTTATAATTAATTAAATCAATAATAATATTATGGCTGTTCCAAAGAAAAGAACATCTAAAGCAAAAAAAAATGCGCGTAAAGCAAATTGGAAAAATCAAGCAAAAACAGAGGCTCAAAAAGCATTGTCTTTAGCCAAGTCCGTGTTGACCGGTAAATCTAATGGGTTTGTTTATAATACCTCAGAAGTCACAGATACTGTAGTTGAATAATATTTTTTATTATTATAAAAAAATACATAATCTGCAAAATTTAAGTAACTCTTACACATTAAGCATTTGGAAATTATTCTATTTAATAATAAAATAAACAGCAGATTTAATAAAGTTACAAGCACTAATTATGTAGCAAAGCTGGATCAAACCAGCGAAATTTGGCTATTCAATTGCATTGAAAATATTCAGCATATTTTTTTGAAAAGCCAATTAAAGTCAAGTCAAATTACTAAAATTTTTATCTCTGGTACAAGCTTTAAATATACAGCAGGTTTGCCTGGACTATTATCTAGCTTAACACTAAGCGGCAAAATAAATCCTATAAGTATATATGGTCCTATTTCTTTAAAAGTGTATGTTCAAGCTTGTACTAAATATTCTCAAACAAATTTTTCCTTTCCCGTTAATTTTTACGCTGCGCGCTATGGGAAGCTTGTCTCTGAGCAATCATATACAGTAATTTGTTTACCACTGAGTTCTAATAATTTACTTTATGGCTTTACTATTTTAAAAAAACAACAACAAGGAGTTTTCAACCTAAAAAAAGCGATAACTCTCAATATCTCTCAAGGACCTATCTATGGTGAGCTAAAAGGCAAATATAATTTTCTCAGCCCAGATGGTTATTATTTACATGGAGAAGATTTTTGTTCAAGCACTACGTTAGGAAATAAAATATCAATTCCTGTACCAGTGAAATATTCTAGAATTATTTCTGAGATGCATTGGCTATGCTCTTATACTGCAGAATCAAATCCTCATGTACATCAGCAAGCAACAAAGTATTTACTTAGCAATATCCAAACCGATGTTATGAGCTATCAAGTATCTCACGATAATAATTTGATTGAATAATGATTGTTCTTGATATATAATGGTCTCGATAATCTTATTAATATAGATAATCCTCAGAGTATAATATTTTACATCAATTTTACTATAATATATGACATACGCAATTATTGAAGCAAGTGGGAAGCAGCTTTGGATAGAAGAAGGACGTTATTATGATCTTAATCACATACCCGTTGAGCCAGGCCAATCAATTATACTTGGTAAAGTTCTGTTATTAAATAAAGATGGCCATATTAGTCTAGGCCATCCTTGTATACAGGGCGCAGCAATTAAGGCAACGGTTGTAAGACATTTACGAGGAAAAAAACTAACAGTCTTTAAAATGAAGCCCAAGAAAAAGATGAGGCTTAAAAAAGGTCATAGACAAGAGCTAACCCGTTTGATGATTGATTCAATCATGACTTAATGATATAAGATTAAATCCTTTTAGATAATTTAAATACAATCAATAAAATGGCACATAAAAAAGGCAGTGGTAGTACAAGGAATGGTCGAGATTCTAATTCTAAGCGTCTTGGTGTAAAAAAATATGGTGGTGAACATGTAACAGCTGGTAACATTTTAATTAGACAGCGTGGTACTAAAGTAAAGCCTGGTCAGAATGTAGGAAAGGGTAAAGATGATACTCTGTTTGCATTGATTGATGGATTTGTACTTTTTGAAAAATCAAATCAGAAGCAAAAAACAATTAGTGTATATTTTTCTAAAAATTAACTAAAAAATTTGGTGCAAGATAAAATAAATAAGCGTATTTATTGTGATTAGACTGGCACCAGATGCTTGATTTATTAAAGATCTTCTTTGAAATTTAATGACTAACACTATTGTAATTTCCTGCCTGCACAATATTGCTGCTATTTTATATTGTGGTCAGATACAGAAACTAGTAGTAGCAAATGCTCATTATCAGCTAAATGATATCTACTTAGGTACTGTAGATAAAATTTTTTCAGGAATTAATGCAGCTTTCATTAATTTAGGAAAAAATGAGTATAGTGGCTTTATTCATATAAGTGATACTGGGCCACTAAAGAAAAAATACTATGTAAATAATATTACTAATATTCTAACGATCCGACAAAAAGTATTAGTGCAGATTATAAAAGAGCCAACTTTAAATAAAGGACCAAGAGTAACTGCCAATATTACTTTATCTGGCAGATATATTGTCTTAATGCCTTTTAGTCAAGCTATTTGTATATCAAGAAAAATATATGATGAAGATGAGCGTCACTATTTAACGGCTTTAGCTATCTTAATAAAGCCTGCAACGATGGGGTTATTATTCCGACCTTCTGCTATAGGTATAGATGAAGAAATTATTTTAAGTGAACTCAGAAATCTAAAGGAACAATGGTCTTTTATTCAAAAGTCAGCAATTAATAATTGTGCACCCGTACTTCTTTATAAAGATGAAGATATTGTGAAAAAAGTCATTAGAGATTTTTATAACAATAATACAAAAAATATAGTAATTGATTCAAACCTAGGCTTAAAACAGCTGAATTATTATGTGCATACTTGGCAATGTAATTTTTCTAGTACTATTCCTTCAATTAAGCTTTATAGTAGTAATAAATGTGTCTTAGATGCCTTTCGTATTAATCAAGCTATTTCAAGAGCTTTAATACCTAAAGTTGATCTAATACTGGGTGGATATATGTTCATTGAAATCTTGGAAGCTTTTACTATAATCGATGTCAATTCTGGATCTTTTAATAATTCTACTAGTGCACGTGAAACGGTTTTAAAAACAAATTGCTCTGCGGCAACAGAAATAGCTTATCAATTAAAAATTAGAAATATCGCAGGTGTTATTATAATTGACTTTATTGACATGGAATCCCAAAGAGATCAGTTACAATTATTAGAACATTTTAACAAAGAGCTATCTTTTGATGATGCTAAACCTCAAATCGTGCAGTTGTCTGAACTAGGCTTAGTTGAGTTAACTAGAAGAAGAAAAGGCAAAAGCTTATATGAATTAGTTAGCAATGACTCAAATTACTTTCATTTTTTTATACAATCAGAACAGCTTGACTCTACAAAGCCTTCTTCGTATAAAAATAAAAGACTTTCGAGTTCCGTAAAATCTTGGCTATTTTCGGAGATTGATATCATTAACAAAGTTTTCTTAAAACAGTCAAATTTTTGTAGATTATCTAATTTTTACCGTGCTCGTCATCTATATATAATCTACAGTGATAATACTGTTAATCAGAACGTTACGTTGGCAGTTAGGTATAAACTAATATATTCTATGCAATATATTCAACTAATACCACGTACTTGGTATTGTGATTTTTTAAATATACATACTAACAATATTATAAGTTATGTATCCTGATTTCTATATTTTCGATGTATCCTGATTTCTATATTTTCGCCCATTTAACTTTTCTAATCATAATAATCAAGCCTACTTAATATAAAAAGCCCTCTCTAACAAAAGAGAGAGCTTTTTGTAGCCTTTAACTAGTCTAATTGGTCAATAAAAAATTAACCATTAACAGCTGGAGCTGTTAGAGCTACTGGTAAGGACTCACCAGAAGCTAGATCTAGAGGGAAGTTATGAGCATTACGTTCATGCATTACTTCCATTCCTAGGTTAGCACGGTTGATGATATCAGCCCATGTATTAATTACACGACCTTGGCTATCAACAACAGATTGGTTAAAGTTGAAACCATTTAGGTTGAATGCCATTGTGCTTACAGATAAAGCTGTTAGCCAGATACCAACTACAGGCCATAGACCTAAGAAGAAATGTAGAGAACGAGAGTTGTTGAAACTAGCGTATTGGAAGATTAGACGACCGAAGTAGCCGTGAGCTGCAACGATGTTGTAAGTTTCCTCTTCTTGTCCGAATTTGTAACCATAGTTAGCAGATTCGTTTTCGCTTGTTTCACGAATTAAGCTAGATGTAACTAGGGATCCGTGCATAGCACTGAACAATGAACCACCGAATACACCAGCAACACCTAGTTGGTGGAATGGGTGCATTAAGATGTTATGTTCAGCTTGGAACACAAGCATAAAGTTAAATGTTCCAGAGATACCTAGAGGCATTCCATCAGAGAAACTACCTTGGCCAATTGGATATACTAGGAATACTGCTGCTGCTGCTGCTACTGGAGCAGTAAAAGCAACAGAAATCCATGGACGCATACCTAGGCGGTAGCTTAGTTCCCACTCACGGCCAATGTAGCAAGCTACGCCAGTTAGAAAATGAAGAACAACTAGTTGGTAAGGACCACCGTTATATAACCATTCGTCTAAAGAAGCAGCTTCCCAAATTGGGTAGAAGTGAATACCGATAGCTGCAGAACTTGGAATAACAGCACCAGAAATGATGTTGTTTCCGTATAGAAGGGAACCAGCAACTGGTTCACGAATTCCATCAATGTCTACTGGAGGTGCAGCTACGAATGCAATGATGAATACAGATGTGGCAGTTAATAGAGTTGGAATCATTAGAACACCAAACCAACCGATATATAAACGGTTTTCAGTGCTAGTGATCCAAGAGCAGAAACGTTCCCACAAGCTAGCGCTTTCGCGTCTTTGTAAAGTAGCAGTCATAATTTTTTATCAATTTTTTAGGATTTAACTAAGATGCTTCCCAAACAATACTTTGTCTGTTAATTTTATTATTACTTCATGCCTAAAAAAAGAGAACTTTTTATACAAATAGTTATTAAATTTAATCTCGATAAGTAAATTGATAATTTATATATTTAATTGAAAAATTAACATATAATAAGTTGTTAACTTTTTTATAATTTGTTTTTTATAATTTGTATTGGTTTAGATATATAATATTGATAGCGTGTATTACCGCTGCTTATTTTAATTTTACAAGTTTATATAATTGTGCTTTATTTAAAAATTCATGTCACACTTTACAAAAATTCAAACGACTATAAAAGATTTAAATCTGTTAAAGCATGCTTTAACAGATTTAGGCTTAATTTGGGATACTAATTCTTCCAATATTAAGGTCGGAGAAAATTCTCAACATAAAGCGGATGTCTTAATTAAGCAATGCAATTTATCTCATATTGGATTTGTTTGGAATGATAATCAATACCATTTGGTTGCAGATTTACAATTGTGGGAGCAACCTTGGTCTCTAGAAGTATTTCTAGATAAACTTTCTCAAAAGTATGCCTACCATTCAATTATTCAACAAACGAAAAAGCAAGGCTTTGAAAGAGCTAAGCAGGTCTATCAAAAAGATGGATCTATAAAGTTAATAGTACAACGCTGGAACTATTGATTGGTATATAACTGCGGGCGGAGAGACTTGAACTCTCACGAGATTATCTCACTAGAACCTAAATCTAGCGCGTCTACCAATTCCACCACGCCCGCATGTATTTAAAATAACTAATATATCATAATCCATATTAAAAAACAAATAGCTAACAAAAATTAGCTACCAAGCTTAAATGCATCCACAAACAAACCATATGTTATACCAATTTTAAAGTTATTTACTAAATTAATCTTTATGACACACTTTTCTTTGTTAGAGTAAACTATCTTGCTGACTAATTCTGTTCCCGCAACTATAAGACTTGCTGCAACAATTCCCCAATCACCTGTTTGCCCAGGTATTGTTGATAAACTTGTTGAAATAAAAAACCCAAGCAATAAACTAATTAAACCACTTGCTAAGTCACTTAAAGAATAATACAGTCTACTACTGATATTGTTTAGAAAGTAAGAAAAAAATTTTGAAAGTTTTGTTTGAATCATAATTTTTGAAAACGGAGTCTTAAAAGGATTTCATATATTAATAATTATTAATATGCAGCTTTCCTTTTTAAACCCGTTATGACAAAATCATCTTTATTTTTTTGTTTAGTCTATAGGTCTTGCTCACTTAAAGCATTAATAAGATGCTGAAAAGGTTCTTGTATAATATCTTTTCTAGTGATTGATAGTAATTCTAACTCTTCTTCTATAATTTCTTGCAATAGCTGTATACTTCTTACTGTTGGAGCAAGAGGAACAGATAATGAATTATAAGTATCTTTTAAACCATTCAAAACCCTTTGATCCAGAATATTAGTATCACCAGCAACTAAGGCATAGCTGGCATATCTTAGATAGTATTCTATATCTCTAAGACAGGTAGCATATCTTCTAGTTGTATAAGAATTTCCCCCAGGTCTTAATAATTCAGGTTGCTCTTCATATAATTGAGCTGAAGTTTCTTTTAAGATATTAGTAGCCTGATTATTAATAATTTCTGCTATTTTTATTCGATCCAAGCCGCTTGAAAAAAATGATTCTAATTGCGTAACAGCGGCTTTGTCAAGATAACGACCTGTCAGATCATAACGATTTAATATTGCTGTTATAGCATCTTGCATAAATTAATTCTCCTACTTTGCTATCAGAGCTGTATTATAAATTACTTTTAGTATACTATAATTCCCTGTGTTTATAAAATTTTGAAAAAATCTATTCTTTGGCTTTGAATATCTAACCAATATAGGTTTTACATATATAGAGTATATGCAGTTTTTTCTTTGTTTTTTTATAAAAATTAAGAAATATACTCTTTTTGTTATAAGTATAGTAGTTTCTTAATATAATTAAGGATCTAATGCTAAATAAGTTTTGTAACATGTAAATAAAAAAAGAGGTTACAATGTATAGAAATATGTTTTTGAATTCATCTTTACGTTTAAATAATAAACAAAAGCAGTACCTAAAAGATATTTTAATACTAAATCAAATCAGTCACAAATTATCTTTAGATTCAAGAAGTTATTTTCTGATTACAATTAATATATTTGATCAATTTATTGATGTAGAAGAAATTTGTTATAATAGTACAGGACAACTTTATTCAATATTTTTTAAAGATAAAACAGCCAAAGCATTGTGTCATACAATATTCAATAGTCAGCATGTAAATATTTTACTTTCAAATCAGCATGTAGCATACTTGGCTCGCGAATTAGTTAAATCAGAATTAGGTATTCTTTTGAGTCAACAATATATTCAAGATTAAGGGTTATTGATTATGTTCATGTTACTATATATTACATAAGGGCATGTAACTCAGTGGATAGAGTATCAGATTCCGGTTCTGATGGCCGTGGGTTCGAATCCCACCATGCCCGGATGGTTTAATGAACAAAAAGCTTGACATCTCTAATAATAGCATCTAATTTAATATACACTTAAGTATTGGGGCTGTAAGGTTTCTACATTGTGAAAAGATAAAGATATGAAAATGACACGAGCTCATTATTAGAGCTTTTAATTAAATAAATGCAGAAAATAACATCATTGCTTTTTCTCGAAAATTAGCTACTGTGTAAATACTATTAATTTTTGTAATTCGAAGTGTTAGACTCTTATACACTACGAATATTCTGTGAGAGTTGCTCTTAATATAAGAAAAGTAAAAATATATAAATCTTTATGTTTTTCACCTTAATTGATTCAGTTTAAGGTTAGTATTTTTTGATTTTTACAATGGACGTGGGTTCAAGTCCCACCAGCTCCATCGATTCAACTTTATAATTATTTATAAATTAGTAATTTAGTCTTTTTAAGTAAAGGAAATGGGTTAAAAGAAAATATGAACTTTATAACACTTACAGAGCTAGCCGTAAAACAAATTAAAATATTAAAGAGTAACTGCGATAATGAAGTATATCTCAGAATTGGTGTAAAGCAAGGAGGCTGCTCCGGAATGTCTTATTCTATGAATTTTGAAAATATTTCTACTTTAAGAGAAACAGATGAAGTATTAATATTGGATAATTTTTCGGTTGCATGCGACCCCAAAAGTTTACTATACCTTTATGGACTGTCGTTAGATTATAGTTCGGAGTTGATAGGTGGTGGTTTTCAGTTTCTAAACCCTAATGCTACTCAAACTTGTGGTTGCGGAAAATCTTTTTCTGGTTAATAAATGTTACTTCTGCATTTAAATGGTTAATTTTTTATTAATATATGCTACTCTTTAATTAATCTAGATTTATTCGAAAAAATCTCTTACCTAAAAATATACAGATAAAGATGTATCTAATATTTTAAAATAGAATTAACATGAATAGCTAGTATATTTTAATTTAGTTTGTAATAATTCTTATGTACTGTTCTCAAACTTTTATTCAGTTTACAAGGCTTCAAATCTCTAATAACTTTTATTGCAAAAAGAAATTTTTCTCTTCCGTTAATTCAAATCACTTGAAATTACCACACACACAACCAGGTTTGTCAACAAGAGTGCTTGCTTTTGCGTTACCAGAGCTCAGTTCTATTCCTATTAATTTCCGCAATTCATTTCAAGAGGCAATTGTAATTTCTACTATTCATGATAATAATATTTTTGCCGATGTAACTAATAGCTGGATAAAAACACACAAAGATAAAAATCATCACTCTTTATTTTATAAAGAAATTTTTAAGGCTTTGTTGACAAAACAGATCCATGTTACTAATTCACCAATTGAATTAAAAAATATAGATAATAAAATAATATCAGTTCAAAAATATATTTGGAGTAAAGGTTTTAAATCTCCTCAATTCTATTCTAGTATGGGAGGAGATAATTATGTTAATACGTCTAGTATATCTACAAAATTTATTATGGAACAGCTCTCTAGTTCTCCAGTTTTTGTAGTAAAAAACGGCTTTAATGAAGTTATCTTAGGGCATCCTTTATCTAGGATAAAAAGAACAGCTTTAAAACAGATTGCCTTTTCTTTCTCAAATGTATTTCACCAGCCTGTAGCAACTAGTCCAACTTCTAATGGTTTATTTTTTTTCCACCCAGATGATGCAATCGAATTTAAAAATTTTTTACAATCCAAGTCTTTTGAGGCTTCTAAACATATGGGAATCAAAATACAACCTATTGGATTACATGTTGCTTACAAAATGAACAGGAAATTTGCAGGAGATATTCAATTTCGCTTTATTCCAGATTTCAAAGAAGTAGGTGACTTAATATTTAAACATCAGAAAGCAAAAAACTTAATTTTTCATGAAAATCAGTATTATGGTAAAGATTTTTTTCAAGGTCAGCCAATTTATATGATCCAACCTATTAATATAAAACACCGTAATGGTAAGATAAGTACAATCAAATTCACAGGGTTAAATGATAAGAGAGAAGTTGTTTTTACAAATCTTGAAGCTGCAAATAAATCGTGGACCAATTTTATTAAAACAGAACCTTATTTAAAAAGAATCAAAAAACCGACTTTATTAGTCTACAATTTAGAAAGCTTTTTAAAAGACAAGGAAATATTATATAGAGCAGATTTAACAAAATTTGTTGTAGTCACTAATAAAAGCGCATACATTACCACAAAAGAGTCGATCGCTATACCTTATTCTAAGAGCTTATCTAAGCATTTAAAATTAAATATTAAGCCTCAACTCTTTTTTATTAAACTTTGGATGAGACGGTTACTTTCCACCTTGATGTGTGAATAAAATAATATTTTAGTTATTTTCTCGAGTAGTATTCTACAACTAAAAGTTCATTTAATTGCAAAGCCACCCACTCTCTATCAATAACTCCATTAATTTTCCCTGATAAATTAGATTTGTTCAATTCCAAATGGCTAGGAATATTAGCTAATCCAGGGAATGCTAAGTAGTTTTCCACAAGTTGTTTAGAGCCTTTTTGAGGTTTTACTGAAATTAATTCGCCTGGCTTACATTGATAACTACATATAGAAACTACTTTCCCATTAATACAAATATGACCATGATTAACTAATTGTCGTGCAGCGGGGATTGTCGGGGCCATTCCAAGCCGAAAAATAGTATTATCTAATCTCATTTCTAATAACTGTAGTAAAATTTGACCAGTAGATCCTTGTAATTTTTTAGCAGCTTTTACATACTTAAACAGCTGCTTTTCGCTTAGTCCATAGTTAAAGCGCAGTTTCTGTTTTTCTTCTAATCGCACAGCATATTCTGATGGTTTTCTTGGTTTTTGACCGTGCTCTCCTGGAGGGTACGGTCTTTTTATTGCTTTCCTACTCAGTCCTGGTAAATCACCTAGTCTACGAGAAATGCGCACTCGTGGTCCTCTGTATCTAGACATATTATATTAATTCTCCTAAAATAAATAAATCAAAAAGCATTCATTAATAAGTAGCTATTTTTTAACATAAAAATAGCATTAAAACAAAGCTTTTTAGTAAAATATCTTCATTAAATACTTGAATGAAGATATAAATTCAGATTTTTAATAATTTAAGCGGGTAGCGGGAATCGAACCCGCATCATTAGCTTGGAAGGCTAAGGTTTTACCACTAAACTATACCCGCACTATTAAATAGTTGCTATATCATTTAATATAGCACAACTATACTATATATGTAGCATAAAATAGATTATGCACTCTCCAGAACCACATCAAGAAAACGAGCAATTTCGGCAGCTTGCTCTTCTACTTCTGAAAGTAATAATGGCTGACCAACTCGTGTTAGAGGAATAATTCTTTTATCTTTTGTGCATAGATAAATTTCGCGACGTGGATTTAAACCTTCTTTTATATCTATTTTTATAGATTTAATCTCTTTTATATTAAACTTAAGGCAAATTTGTCTATTCTTTCCAGGAAATCCTAGTCGAAAAATCTTGATAATACCTTTACTTTTATTAAATTCGTTATAGCCTGCGCCTATATTCCAAATAATGGTTAACCATAAGAATGCACTAAGAAAAAGTCCGACACTGCCGTAGAATGTCATTATAATACCTTGAGGAATAAATATTAGCTCTGTTAAATTTGTAAAAGGTAACAAGTTAGTCTGAAAATAACTAGATAATCCGGCCAGAAGGAATCCTAGAGCTCCAATAAAGATTGTGCTAGCCCACCAGTAGTTACTAAAACGCCTCGAGCCTAAAATCACATCTTTTCTGACTGCATGTAGAGGCAATACTTTTTTCATAATTTGTTTTTCTCAAATAATAGTATATTTTTGAAAGATGAAAATACTGACAAAAATTTAATAGGATTGTATGATTTTTTAAATTAGCTTAATTGCTTTCAAACCTAAGAATAATCCTGTTGCTAAACCAAAAAAAGCGGCAAGAAATATTATATATCCTAAAAAAAGTGACATGATATTATTATTATTATTACAATAGTGTTTACAAAAATAGTGGAAATCTATTACTAAAGTATTATATTACGTTAAGTACTAAGCTGTCTACATGAAAAAACTTTTTTCATTTTTTAGCATAGTATTTAAATAAGCAATAGCATAATATTAATTATATTACACTTCTGGAGAACAGAATATCATGGCAGAATTTATTAAGCCTTATAATGATGATCCTTTTGTAGGTAATTTATCTACGCCGGTTAGTACATCAAGTTTCAGTAAGGGATTATTAGGTAATTTACCGGCCTATCGTCGAGGCTTATCTCCGCTTCTAAGAGGTCTTGAGATAGGTATGGCACATGGTTATTTTTTAATTGGACCCTTTGATAAATTAGGGCCACTAAGAGGCACAGATGTGGCTTTGCTGGCAGGGTTTTTATCTTCTGTTGGACTTATTATTATCTTAACTACATGTTTGTCTATGTATGGCAATGTCTCATTTACTAGGTCTGATTCTAAAGACCCATTACAAACAGCTGAAGGTTGGGGACAATTCACAGCGGGTTTTTTAGTTGGAGCTGTAGGCGGATCAGGGTTTGCATATTTACTATTGGCTAATATTCCAGTCTTACAAACAGCAGGTCTAAGTTTATTTTCTTAAGCTAGTAAGGGGACTTGAACCCGTAACCTACTGATTACAAATCAGTTGCTCTACCAATTGAGCTATACTAGCATAAACAAAGATTAACACAAAAAGATATTTGTTGCAATCTGATTTTTCAGATATTACAAATATCTTTTGTGTTTGGATAAGATTAATCACCTAATACATAAAAATACTAATTAGGATTTGAATTATCTGAATCTTCAGAATATTCTTGATCACAATCCAAATAGTAGTAAATCGTCTGATCAAGACAAGTTGCGGACCAACCAATAGGTGTTTCTCCTGCTAACTCTTGCATATCCGCAGAATCATAAAAATCATCGCTTGGCTTATTGTTTTTTGCTTGCATAAATATCACTCCCAAAACACTCTGAACTTAAGTTGAAGTAATTGAACTTCTCAATAATATATTAACATAAAATATATAGTATGGCGTTTATTCATTTTACGCTAATATATTTTTCGAATTATAAGTTTTTGGTTAATGTTTTTATTGCTTTAGTGGAAATAAGCATTTTAATCCACTTATTTTGTTCTGCTACCCAAATTTTTTTGTACTGCAAATTAACATTCTGTAGCTTTTTGGTTCTTTTATGTGAACGTGAAACCGCATATCCATTATTAGCCACCTTTCCAGTAAGCTGACATTTCTTTGACATAGTTTTTATTTGATTAGCTAATATATTTATTTAAAGTGCTTGCTAAAGTAGATTTTGGGACAGCACCAATCACTGTATCCACTCTTTCTCCTGCTTTAAAAATCATTAAAGTTGGGATACTTCTTATACCATATTCAGCTGCAATAGTTGGATTGTCATCGGTATTTATTTTAACTACCTTTATAGATGACTCGTATTCTTCTGCTATTTCATCAACAACAGGTGAAACCATTCTACAAGGACCACACCATGGCGCCCAAAAATCTACGAGTACAGGTAAGTCATTATTAATAACTTCTTGTTTAAAAGAGGCATCTGTAACTTGAGATACTGACATATTTTTTAACCTTTAATATATGTTCCTTGCTAAGCAAATCTTATCACAATTTTCCAAAAAAATCTTCTATAGTGAACTAGTACTAGTGTCCAACTAAGTTTTTCTTGCCAGACATTAGAAAAACTTATTACCCATATAAATAAAGTGGTGGCCGAGTGATATCTTAATAGTGATAATTTCTATATTAAGGTTGAACACAAGCAAGAACTTTACGAATAGTTTTTTATTCGAAAAATACTTGCTTGTGACCATAAAAGCTTAGTTATATTACAATATATTTTATTGTTTGTAAATCAGTTATGATAATGGTATAAACAACGCAAAAGATACTGCCTTATAATCAAGGAGGAATACATGTCTCAATCCGTAGAATCACGGACTAGGATTAAAAGTGAACGTTACGAATCTGGAGTAATCCCTTACGCTAAAATGGGTTACTGGGATGCTGATTATGTGATTAAAGATACAGATGTTCTAGCTCTATTTAGAATCACTCCTCAACCAGGTGTTGATCCGATTGAAGCTTCTGCTGCAATTGCAGGTGAATCTTCAACAGCGACATGGACAGTTGTTTGGACTGATTTGCTAACAGCTTGTGATCTATATAGAGCAAAAGCATATAGAGTAGATCCAGTTCCAAATGTTGCAGACCAATATTTTGCTTATATCGCTTATGATATTGACTTATTTGAAGAGGGTTCTATTGCGAACTTAACTGCTTCTATCATTGGTAATGTTTTCGGATTTAAAGCTGTTAAAGCTCTTCGTCTTGAAGATATGCGTATGCCAGTAGCTTACTTAAAAACTTTCCAAGGTCCAGCAACTGGACTAATTGTAGAACGTGAGCGTATGGATAAATTTGGTAGACCTTTCTTAGGTGCTACAGTGAAGCCAAAACTGGGCCTTTCTGGTAAAAACTATGGAAGAGTTGTATATGAGGGTCTTAAAGGTGGATTGGATTTCCTAAAAGATGATGAAAATATTAACTCTCAACCATTCATGCGCTGGAGAGAAAGATATCTATATTCCATGGAAGGTGTTAACAAAGCATCCGCTGCTGCTGGTGAACTTAAAGGTCATTACCTTAACGTAACCGCTGCTACTATGGAAGATATGTATGAAAGAGCAGAGTTTTCCAAAGTTGTCGGTAGTGTTATCTGTATGATTGACCTTGTAATTGGTTACACTGCAATCCAAAGTATGGCAATCTGGGCTCGTAAAAATGACATGATTTTACATTTACATAGAGCAGGTAATTCTACTTACTCTCGTCAAAAAAATCATGGTATGAACTTCCGAGTAATCTGTAAGTGGATGCGTATGGCAGGTGTTGATCATATTCATGCAGGAACAGTTGTAGGTAAACTGGAAGGTGATCCTTTAATGATTAAAGGATTCTATAATACTTTACTTGAAAGTGAGACAGACATTAACTTACCTCAAGGTCTATTCTTTGCTCAAAACTGGGCATCCCTAAGAAAAGTTGTACCAGTAGCTTCTGGTGGTATTCATGCTGGTCAAATGCACCAACTTCTTGATTATCTAGGTGATGACGTGGTTCTTCAATTTGGTGGTGGTACCATTGGACATCCTGATGGTATCCAAGCTGGTGCAACTGCAAATAGAGTAGCACTAGAATCCATGGTTATGGCAAGAAATGAAGGTCGCGACTATGTAGCAGAAGGACCACAAATTTTAAGAGATGCTGCAAAAACTTGTGGACCTCTACAAACAGCTTTAGATTTATGGAAGGATATTAGTTTTAATTATACTTCCACAGATACAGCTGATTTCGTTGAGACTCCAACAGCAAACGTCTAATTTAATGACTACTTATAACTGCTTAAACTAGCGAAGTATAAGTAGAATTAACTTATAAAAATAAGGAGCATAGAATAGTGAGACTAACACAAGGGACTTTTTCCTTCCTTCCTGATCTAACTGACCAACAAATCAATAAGCAACTTGCTTACATTGTTTCTAGAGGTTGGTCAGCAAACGTTGAATACACAGATGATCCTCATCCAAGAAATTCATACTGGGAATTATGGGGATTACCATTATTTGATGTAAAAGATGCATCTGCTGTAATGTATGAAATTAATTCTTGCAGAAAAGCAAAACCTAGCTACTATGTAAAAGTTAACGCTTTTGATAATACTAGAGGTGTTGAAAGTTGCTGTATGTCATTCATTGTAAATAGACCTGCTAATGAACCAGGTTTCTTACTGCAACGTCAAGATTTCGAAGGTAGAACAATGAAATATACTCTTCATAGCTATGCTACTGAAAAGCCTGAAGGTGCTAGATATTAATTTCTATTAAGAATTAATACTTCTTAATCTACTAACCCTCTTTAACATCTCAATTAAAAAATTAGTTTTGATTTTAAAGAGGGTTCATATTCATGTAAAGAATAGCTAAATAAAAATAAACACACACAGAAATGACGCAATTAACTAATATAATTTCTAACGATACTCTTGTAAATTTACAAGAAGAATACGATAAAACACAAATTCAAGAAGTTTTAAATGAACTGAATCAAGAATTAATAGGATTAGTCCCTGTAAAAACTCGAATACGCGAAATTGCGGCTTTATTACTAATTGATAGATTGCGTAGAAAACTAGAACTCGTATCCGGTAATCCGGGATTACATATGTCTTTCACTGGTAGCCCTGGGACAGGCAAAACAACTGTTGCAATGAAAATGGCTGATATTTTACATCGACTTGGATATATAAAAAAAGGTCATTTATTAACAGTAACAAGAGATGATTTAGTTGGTCAGTATATTGGTCACACAGCTCCAAAAACTAAAGAAGTTCTTAAGCAAGCAATGGGAGGAGTTCTATTTATTGATGAAGCTTATTATCTATATAAGGCAGACAATGAAAGAGATTATGGTTCAGAAGCTATTGAAATACTTCTACAGGTAATGGAGAACCAAAGAAATGATTTAGTTGTTATTTTTGCTGGATATAAAGACCGAATGGAAAAATTCTATGAATCCAATCCTGGTCTATCTTCGCGAGTTGCTAATCATGTAGACTTTCCAGATTATACTTCAGAAGAATTATTACAAATAGCAAAAATGATGATAGAAGAACAACAATATTGTTTTACGGAGGAAGCAGATAAAACACTTTTAGAATACACAGAACGAAGAATGAAGCAACCTTATTTTGCAAATGCAAGAAGTATCAGAAATGCTATTGATAGAGCAAGAATGCGACAAGCTAATAGAATTTTTGCTAGCGGTGAAAAAGTACTAACAAAGGCAGATTTGGTTACAATTGAAGCAGAAGATATATTAAAAAGTAGATTATTTTCATTACCTAATAATTAAATAAATATTTAGTTAGCATAATTACTTATATAGAAAAAGTTTCATCAATTGGTTGCAAATTTTCTTAAAAACATTTACTATCCTGATAAAGTAGGTATGGCGGCATAGCCAAGTGGTAAGGCAGAGGATTGCAAATCCTTCATCCCCCAGTTCAAATCTGGGTGCCGCCTAGTACTACGAGCAGGGGGTGTGGTGGAATGGTAGACACAACAGACTTAAAATCTGTTGATTTTTAGTAATCGTGAGGGTTCAAGTCCCTCCACCCCCAAGTATAGTATTAAAATAAAAAATATATGTGCATTTGTATCAATTGTAATCATATTACGGAATGCAGTACGTATTATTTAATAGAATCTAAGCATAAGCAAGTTCATATTAATGAAAATCCATCATTTATGCCCGAATTTCCAGTAATCCATGTCAATATATCAAGTAATAGCTATATTAATCAGATTGATTGGGATTTAGTGGAATGCTTATCGTTTGTAGAAAAGCCAAATAGTTGGAATTTGAGTAATTACTAATGTAATAAAATTCTAGGCATTATAAGCAATAACTCTATCTTTTAAATATTCTGTATTAATTTTTGATGTTCTTACGAGCGATATTTTTCCAGTTCTAGCTATCTCAAGAATACCGAATTTAGTCAACAGCTGTTCAATTGCAACTATTTTTCCAGGATCTCCAGTTACTTCTATAATCAGTAAATCTTCAGCAATATCTACTACATTGGCTCTGAAAATTTTTACAATTTCCAAAGCTTCTGTTCTGTTTTTTGAGTTAATTTGAATCTTAATTAACATTAATTCTCTCTCAACAGAGGGTATATTGGTTACATCTTGTACATCAAGAATATTAACTAATTTATATAATTGTTTAGTTAATTGTTCAATTGTTCTATTATCTCCTTGAACTACCATAGTAATTCTAGAAACTCCAATTTGCTCTGTTGGTCCAACAGCAAGGCTTGCTATGTTAAAGCCTCGCCTAGCAAATAATCCCGATATTCTAGAAAGCACACCTGCTTCATCTTGAACTAAAACTGATAAAGTATGTTTCATTAAAATTTGATTTTATACTATATTATTTACACAATATATTCTATGAAAAATAAGTACAAAATACTAGTTTTTATATAGTTAAATTATTCAAAGTAAACAAAATACTAACATCAGATACTATATCGAACCTGTAGTGTTATACTATTAATTTAGTATTTAATGATATTCTAAATAGAATGCTAAATTTTTAAAAATTTGTTAGGAACTTGTGCTAGAAAAATACAAAAATAGTAAGAAACTCTCTCGAGATTTACCTCAAATCAACGACCGTATCAAATTTCCAAAAGTGCGAGTAATTAATGATGAAGGTGAACAACTAGGAATTTTTGCACCGGAAGCAGCTATTCAGTTAGCTACAAAACAAGGGCTAGATTTAGTTGTAGTTAGTGATAAATCTGACCCACCTGTATGTCGAATATTAGACTATGGCAAATATAAATTTACACAGGAAAAAAGAGCAAGAGAGGCAAAAAAGAAACAGCATAATAGTAGTATAAAAGAAGTTAAAATGCGTTATAAGATAGAAGAGCATGATTATAAAGTAAGAATTAATCAAGCGTCGAAGTTTCTTCAATCTGGAGATAAAGTTAAAGCAACTATAACATTCCGTGGGCGTGAAATACAGCATTCAAATCTAGCCATTGACTTACTAAACAAGATGGCAGCAGATTTAGTAACAATAGCGGAAATACAGCAAGCACCATCACGGGATGGCAGGAATGTAATTATGCTTCTATCGCCTAAAAAAGTTAGTTAATTTCGTATCTTTTAAATGCATCTGGCTGGATTCGAACCAGCGACGTCTCTTTCGAAATGGCGGATTATGAGTCCGCTGCCTTCGGCCCCTCGGCCACAGATGCATTACTTAAAGTTTATAACTCATAAAGCATATAAAAATCAATCTTTATCTGTCTTTGCTAGATAAGATAATCTTTATTCATTCATATTATGATAAGTTGCAACTGCGGAAGGTGAGACTTGATTTAAATATCGAAAAATCCAATATTTAAATATTGTATCTAAAATAACTGGAAAAGTTGAAATAAAAAGAAAGATAAAATCTCTACTTTCTGGCAGTCCTAAATGTCGCAAAATTACTTCAATAATCACTTCCCATCCATGAGGTGAATGAAAGCCTACAAACATATCGGTAAATAAAATGATTAAAAAAGCCTTAGCAGTATCGCTCAACCCATAAATAATCTCATTTAAAAAAGATTTAACAATAGAAATTTGGCGTTGGCCTGTTATCATCAGCAGTATAAATACAGCTATTGACAAAATATCTGAAAGAAGATTTTTAACTGCATTTGCGCTCTCATTTGCATAGTATTCACCTAATTCTCTAGCTTTTAATTGGACTCTTTTTTCAATTATCTCATAAGAAATATTTTCAGAAGGGTTTAGAAGAACCTCAAAATGAATTTTCTCTTCAAACCTTTGTAACTCAGCAAAAGCTCTTTCTTCTTGAGAAGAATTTATAAATATTTTAGGCTGTTCTTGATTCCATAAATAATCAATACATGGCCCAAATACAAAAAATTTCGATGCTTGATTAACTAATACTGGAGATATTAATAATAATAAAATATACTTTACAGATGTAATAGTCTGGTGCCGTGACAATCTAAATTCTTCAATAGCTTCTGACTCTCCATTAGGATCTAATTCTTTTCGAAATTTTTCAAATGTATTAGTAATTGATCTCGGTATGGGTCCAACTTTTTCAGAAGTAGATTGATTATTTCTTTTCAAATTCCAATATTTCATTTTTTATTACTGCTAAAATTTCTATTGATCGATGATTGATCATATATTCAATATAAATATTAATTCTAGAATTACATATAAAAATAATAGTTATGAATAATAAAATTAAATTAAATTTTAATTATGCATTAGTAATATTTTTTACAACTATAATGTACACCTCAAAATTAAATATTTACTTAAAAAGTGAATTGTTAAACACTAGAGAAAAATATTGTAACTTAATATTCGAGAAAAAAATGGCGTTTATTCCCATTCTGTCATTAAAAAAAAACCAATAAGCTCTGAACAAATAAGCAGTAAAGCGTCCAATTTTCTTCTGCATGGGGTATTCAACAAAAAATTCTTACATAAGATCATAAATTTCTCAGAGACTTCAGAGAGAGATCTTCACAATATTGAGAACCTACAAAAAATAAAAACGAGTGGATATTTTTCTACAATTCAACTTAATATTAAAAAAGCATCGGGGGGAAAAGTTACTAACGTGCTTACGTTACCAAACTCAATCCTAAAAAAGATCTATATTTATAATCGAAAAGAAAAGATTATACCTCGATCTTTTTTATTAAAGTTATTCAAATATCAACTAGGTTATCCTAAAAGTCTTGTACAACTTAATTTGTCTCTCTCATCAATTATGAGATGGTACTTACAGAAAGGTTATCAATGGGCTTTAATACAAATACATCATATTGAGGACCCATCAGCTATTGTTGTCAATATTCATGAAGGATTAATTGCAACAATTAGAACGGAGTATTATACATCTTCTCTCGAAAGGTTTTCTAAAAGTTCATACACAAATGTAATAGAAAGACGACTTAATATTAAAATCGGTTATCCAATTAATATTACTTCTCTACAAAGAAAAATAAATTTTTTGAAGGATAATAAACTAGTTGGCAATATTGTATATAGCATTGAAAGATCTGAAAAAAATTCAAGTCATTTAGATTTAAAATTTCAAATACAAGAGTTAAAAGATAAAGAATTAATTCTTTTCGGGGAAAATCTATATAATAATTCTTATATCATTTCTTTTTTATCTCAAATTATATTTGAGAAATCTTAACACGGCCAACTCATACTTCACATTAAGTATTCATTCCCTAAGAAATACAATTAACCTAAAGCTTGCATACTTAAATCCTTCATTAAGAATTACTAAAAATTTCACAATTCAAGTTGTTTTAGAAATAATAAGACAAGCAGCCCCTTCCTGTATATTTCGATCATCTAAATTCTCAAAAAATAAACCATTTTTCAGTCATAAATTTATCGCTCAATACATTTTTGAGGGTTTAATAACATATAATTTCACTTCATATTTCTCGATATCCGAAGAATTTCTTCTTTCACAGAACATTCAGACCAAATATTTTGTCACAAATTTACAAACTGTCAAATATATCAGTCCTACCAAAGCATTAATAGCCAGTAGTGATTATTGGCTCAACAAACAATCAGAAATACTCCGCCGACAATTCCTTATATTATGGCTAAAATTACATTATCAAAATTTTGATACTTTAAACTGGCCTACAAAAGGTTATCTTCTTGAAATTGAATCCTGGTATTTTACCCCATTTCAAAAAAGTAATTTATTCAACTATGACTTTCAATTTTACTATTTATTCATTCATAAAATCGATATTAAGCATATTGCGCACTTTAGTTTACCATTCTACTACCAGAGCAGAATAAATCATATATTAAGAAAAATTTTAAAATTACAATCAAATTTCAGAATTGAGACTATTCCTATTATGTTCTATAGCTCTTATTTTCAGAGTAAATTCTGTAAACCATTATTTAACTTTTCTGCTCGAATGAGGATAGAATATCAAATACCTATTAATAGCAAGAGTAGGATATCGTTTTTTTGTAATTATACAAGGCCCTTTCTAATGAATTACTCACAAACTTATATTATTTTACAATCTAGTTTAATTGATCAGCAGTTTGTAAGTTCTTTATATCAACAAATTTTTTACGGATTAAAAATGCAGCTGAAGTTACCAATTAATCAAATACCACCTTTATCAATTGAATATACTATAAATAGTGGTCGAAAATTTTGTATTTACTTCCATATTTCTCACCAACGATAACCATTATTGAAATGCAACAATTAATTTCTTTTTTTGATCGCAGCAAAGGCAAGTGGATCTCACAACGGACAACATACAAATTGTCAGACAAAAAGATGAATTCACTACAATCTCGAATGATCATAAAGCCCGATCAATTATCATCAAATTCTCAATTAATAACTTCATTGAAATGGGGAAAGATTTCTCGTCAAATTACAAAAGACATGACTGTTCAGAATATTGTAAATGACAACTGTAAGTTTCATCTAAGATTTACCAATAAATTTAATACAAAACAATTAGTTACTCTTTGTAGTATAACTGACAAGAGTTTATTAACTTTTAAAACCAGATACGGTACTATAACTATAGATGAAACTTATTGGTTCGCAACCAATAATTTACGTTTAAGCACTAGTATTATTAAACGATTTAATGTTTGTGTAGCAGTCTCTTTTTGCTCTGAAATTAGAGTTTAAGATTATTGACAAAAACAACTAATAGCTTAAGTAGCTATTAGTTGTTTTTTTTATTATAGTAAAATTTTACCTGGATAAATTACTACTCTAAGTCCTTACGATTTGGATTTCTGGATGGGTCATTAGATAAGAAGCCAAAAACAAATAAAGAAATAAAGAAAATTACAGTAGTGTACACGAAGATTTTCAAAGTAAACATATTTTTATCCTTAAAAGCTATTAGTGTGTAATATTTATGTGTATCTCCACATAATCTTATATCATGATATGAATTAAGGTACTATTTTATAAATAAATCAACATCTTTATTTTTTAGTAATGATTTATATTTAAATATACGCGATATGCTAAAGACTAAATCTTTTTGGTGATTCACAATAAGCTTCCTCTTTTTTTTATTTAGATGCAGCTTTCCTTCAATTATTATATAATCAAACTTTTTAAGTAATTTAAAACTCTTTAGAGATTGCCTATTCCATATTAACAAATTAATCACAGCTACTTTATTTCGCTTTTTGAATCTTGCTTTTAATTTAATAATTTGATTTCCATTGTGAACAGTCTTAACGCTTTTACAGCGTAAAACTTGAACTAATAAAGTGCACTTATTCATGTATATATTTAGAATCTGCTTTTAATGAATCTATAAGTCAAAATGATATTTCATTATCTTGTTGACTTTGCTCATAAGTAATATCTTTTAGCACTTTTAAGATTTTACCAAAATATTCTTGAAAATATTTTTCAAGAGATACTACTTCAGATTTATCGATACTTAAAATTTCATAGACTTCATTCATTGAAGCAGTAAATTTTTCGCCGCTGGTTAGGATTTCTGCAAATGCTAAACGATCTGAGATATTCCAAGTCCACTGTAATGTTTTTGTAATTTTTCTTAAAGCCTTTAGTAAACTCAGGGGGATTTTCGAAATCTGTGTCTTTTGGCCAGATAACTTTTCGCATAATGTAATGATTTCAGCAGATGTCCAAGCCTTATTACCAACTAATGGCAGAATTTTATTTTCTGTTGAAGGCACGCCAAGACTCTTTATAACTAATTTTGCGGCATCTTGCGTATCAATATATGCAATTGGAGTCGATTCTCCTGTTACCCATACTGATTTTTTATCTAAAATAGGAATTGCATATTGACTAATTAGTCCTTGGAAAAATCCTCCCAAGGAAAATACAGTATAAATTATACCAGAGTTTTGCAGATAATTTACTACTTGAGATTTTAAATTCATTAAAGGGACTTTAGGATGTTGATCGGCATTTAATATTGAAAAGAAGATAAATCTTTGGACTTTTGCTGCTTTTGCCGCTTCAATAAGTGCAGTTTTTCCATCTAAATCTATTTTTTCAGCATTATAAGGATCCGATGGGCGAGATGTTGAAGCATCTATAACTGCCGTTACACCGCAAAAAGATTGCAATATACTTTCGGGAGATTTCAAGTCACCATATACTAGTTCAGCACCCCATTCTTTTAAAAAAGCTGATTTTCTTAAATTTCTTACCATGCATTTTACATTGTAGCCTTCGTCAAGAGCGCGTCGTACAATTTGACGCCCTAAAGTTCCGGTTGCTCCAATTACTAGAAGAGTCATATTAATTAAAAATGAATATTTATAAAGAGATTGATTTACTCAACAGCAACGAGTACATTGGGTAGAGAGGGAATCGAACCCTCATGACCGAAGTCGCCACATTTTGAGTGTGATGCGTATACCAATTTCGCCATCTACCCTATTATAGACCAACTATTACAAGTAGTTTAGTCTTTAGCGTAAAAATAATACTAAGTTTCAATAGATATGTCAACTTTTACGGTTATATTAAATAAAAATACAATTATTTATGGCAAAATTTGAATTGATCCCTTATAGATTATATTTAAGTCAATCTAGAACCTGGATGCACAAAATTAAGGCAGAGGTAAAGATATACGTCCTTTTATTATTATGGATTTCAATTTTTCTTTTATCTTATCGCAAGTTGCTTATTGTTGCTTTCAGCTTAATAATCACTAGCAGTACAATTAAATGTAATCAATACATACTAAGAAAACATTTTTTTCAAACTTTTGTCATGGTCATTGTGACCATGCTCTTTTCGCTTAGTGTTACAAATAACTATCAATACCATTTAAAGAAAGAAAAATATCAATCTATATCATTGTGCTGGACACAAAAAGCAATCCAAAGATATATACCTAAACAAATAACTCATTTCAATGATCAGATACCAGAAAAGATATTATTTGCAATAAAACCAGGATCGTATTTTTTCATCACAATATATTCTATTAAATTAGTTATGATGACAACTTCCTCGGAAGTTTTAGCGCTAACTATTTATAAAAACAATATTATCAATCAAATTTTCAATAATGAATTGCTTTTCATGTTTTTATTATCTTCACATATTGTTAACAATATAATAGTGAAAATGGAAAAAATTGCACAAATAATGAGCTTAAGAGGTAGTTTGAATTTACGCAAACAGTCAACAAGACTCTTTACACTATTTTTTCTCATATCTAAGTTATTTTTTTCTGAAATAATAAAAGAATCGACAGAAATATCTCAATCACTATATGCTAGAAATCTCAATCAAGAAAATGATAACTTTCTAAAAATATATGTATCTCAATTTAGCACAAATGACTATATATGCTTGTTCATTAGTACGATATATGTAACAATTTTGTTTTTATCTTGGTAGGAGCAATTTATATTGCTGACTCTGTTAATACGAAGAATAATAAAGTTGTTATGTTATCCTTATATTAAAAATATAAGATATTTTATAAATAATTAATTGTTGCATTATGGTCAATACTCAAAATCCAATTTCGCAGACTTCTGATCTCGATTATATAGTGAATCAGCCATATAAATATGGATTTACAACTTCTGTAGAATCTGAACAATTTCCTAGAGGAATAAGTCAAGAAGTTGTGAAGTTAATTTCTAAGAAAAAAAATGAACCTGAATATTTATTGAATTTCAGGCTGAAAGCTTATGACAAATGGACTAAAATGAAGAATCCAACTTGGGCTCATTTAAAGCATCCAACTATAGATTTTAATAATATAATTTATTATGCCGTTCCAAAGTTAAAAAAAGAATTAAATAGTTTAGATGAAGTAGATCCAGAAATTTTAGACACCTTTAATAAATTAGGTATATCTTTGAATGAGCAAAAAAGACTTAGCAATGTAGCTGTTGATGCAGTTTTTGATAGCGTCTCAATTGCAACTACTTTTAAAAAAGAGTTGGCAGAAGCTGGGGTCATATTCTGTTCAATTTCTGAAGCTATACGAAACTATCCCGATTTAATTCAAAAATATTTAGGTACTGTTGTGCCTTCGGGTGATAATTATTTTGCAGCATTAAATTCTGCGGTATTTAGTGATGGATCTTTCTGCTATATTCCACCGAATACAATTTGCCCTTTAGAGCTGTCAACATATTTTCGTATTAACAATGAAGAGTCTGGGCAGTTTGAAAGAACATTAATTGTAGCTGATCGAGGAAGTAAAGTAAGTTATTTAGAAGGTTGTACAGCTCCTCAGTACGATACAAATCAACTACATGCAGCAATTGTAGAATTAATTGCACTTGACGATGCAGAAATTAAGTATTCAACAGTACAAAATTGGTATGCAGGAAATAAGGACGGTCAAGGTGGCATATACAATTTTGTTACTAAAAGAGGCTTATGCTCTGGGAAGAATTCTAAAATTTCATGGACTCAGGTAGAAACTGGATCAGCAATTACTTGGAAATATCCTGGCTGTATTTTAGCAGGTGACAATTCTCAGGGAGAATTTTATTCGGTAGCCTTAACCAATAACTACCAAGAAGCTGATACGGGTACTAAAATGATACATATTGGAAATAATACTAAAAGTAAAATTATATCTAAAGGTATCTCTGCTGGTAAATCCAAAAATAGTTATAGAGGATTAGTAAAAATTGGTCCACAATCATTTAATTCTCGCAATTATTCTCAGTGTGATTCTTTATTAATAGGTCACTCATCTCAAGCCAATACTTTTCCGTATATTCAAGTACAAAATCCAACATCAAAAGTAGAACACGAAGCATCTACGTCGAAAATCAGCGAAGATCAAATTTTTTATTTCTTACAAAGAGGAATTAGCTTAGAAGAGTCTGTGTCTCTTATGATTAGTGGTTTCTGTAAAGATGTATTTAACGAGTTGCCTATGGAATTTGCAGTAGAGGCAGATCGTTTATTAAGTTTAAAATTAGAAGGAACTGTAGGATGAGTAATTATATTTTAGAAATTAAAGATTTGCATGCTTCAATTAGCGATATACCCATATTGAAAGGTGTCAATTTATCTATTAAACCCGGTGAAATACATGCTATTATGGGCCCTAACGGATCAGGCAAGAGCACTTTGTCTAAACTTATTGCAGGTCATCCGGCGTATTCATTATTAAGTGGAGATATTTTATTCTATGGAAAAAGTATTCTTCAAATGGAACCTGATGAAAGGGCAAGAGCTGGCATTTTTCTTGCTTTTCAGTATCCAGTTGAGATTCCAGGAGTAAGTAATGCTGATTTTTTAAGAATTGCTTTAAATGCTAGAAGGAAATTTAAGAAATTACCAGAATTAAGCCCTTTGGAGTTTTTTCAATTAATAACAGAGAAGATTGATCTTGTAGGAATGAAAGAAAGTTTTTTAACTAGAAATGTTAATGAAGGCTTCTCTGGTGGGGAAAAAAAACGGAATGAAATTCTTCAAATGGCACTCCTAGATAGCAATCTATCTATATTAGACGAAACAGATTCAGGCCTCGATATTGATGCCCTTAGGATAATTGCTCAAGGAATTAATACATTAGCGACTCCGACTAATTCAATTGTTTTAATAACTCATTATCAAAGACTCCTTGATTATATTATCCCAGATTTTGTGCATATTATGAGTGATGGTAAGATTGTAAAAACAGGAAATGTTAGTCTTGCACAAGATTTAGAAAAGCATGGATATGATTGGATTAAAGGAACTTAATCTTTTAAAAAGAATAATGAGGCTAAAGATTTTTCTTTAGCCTCATTATTCTCTAAAGATATTGCCGATTGCTAGTTAAGCTTTAGCAAAACCTTGTTTAACATCTTCAATTGCTTTTTTTAATAGTTCTTCACTTCTACTGTCTAATTTTTTAGTAGTACGAATACTTTTTCCAAAGTCTGGCTTAGAATTTTTCAAGTCTTCTCTTAGTTCTATAATAAAATCAGGAACTTTATTTACATCAATGTCATCTAAATATCCATTAATACCAGTATAGATAATAGCTGTTTGTTCTTCAACGGGAATAGGTGAGTTTTGAGCCTGTTTTAAAATTTCTCTAAGACGTTGACCTCTGGCCAACTGGTTTTGAGTTGCTTTATCTAAGTCAGATGCAAACTGTGAAAACGCTTCTAGCTCTGCAAATTGAGCTAGTTCTAATTTCAATTTACCAGCGACTTGTTTCATTGCTTTTATCTGAGCAGCTGAACCGACTCTTGAAACAGAAATACCAACATTAATCGCAGGTCTAACCCCAGAATTAAATAGATCTCCTGACAAGAAAATTTGACCATCGGTAATCGAAATTACATTCGTTGGAATGTATGCAGATACATCACCAGCCTGAGTTTCAATAATTGGAAGAGCAGTCATACTACCACCTCCTAATTCAGCATTTAACTTGGCTGCACGTTCTAATAATCTAGAATGCAAGTAGAATACATCTCCAGGATATGCTTCACGCCCTGGTGGTCTTCTTAATAAGAGTGACATCTGACGATAAGCTTGTGCTTGCTTAGTTAGATCATCATATATAACCAATGTTGCTTTGCCTTTGTACATAAAATACTCAGCTAATGCTGCACCTGTATAAGGAGCAATATATTGAAGGGTTGCAGGACTATCTGCATTGGCTGCAACTATTATTGTATAATCAAGAGCACCTTTTTCTTGTAGTGAGGAAACTACCTGAGCAACAGAGGATGCTTTTTGTCCAATTGCTACATATACACATACAACATCTTGACCTTTTTGATTAATAATTGTATCTAATGCAACGGCTGTTTTACCTGTTTGACGATCACCAATAATTAGTTCTCGTTGGCCTCTACCAATTGGAATCATGGAGTCAATAGCAGTAATTCCTGTTTGCATAGGTTCACAAACAGATTGACGACCAATAATACCTGGAGCCATAGACTCAATAAGTCGTGTTCCATTACTTGCTGGTTCACCTTTATCATCAATTGGACGAGCTAAAGGATCAACTACACGTCCAAGAAAAGCATCTCCAACAGGAATTTGAGCGATTTTACCAGTACCCTTTACAGAGCTTCCTTCTAAGATGTCTCTACCATCTCCCATTAAAACGACTCCGACATTATCACTTTCTAAGTTTAAAGCAACCCCAATTGTTTTATCTTCAAACTCTAATAATTCCCCAGCCATAACTTCGTCTAGTCCATAGACACGAGCAATACCATCACCAACCTGTAGTACAGTACCAATATTAGCTACTTCGACATCTTGATCATATTTTTCAATTTGTTGACGAATAATACTACTTATTTCATCCGGTCTAATATTTACCATATTTTTAATATTCTTTTAATTAATGAGAAATTCTAAAGTGATAAATATACAAACTAACTATGTTTGTATTATTACCTTTATTTTATATTGCTGCTACATCAAGATGCGAAGCCATCTGCCTTAGTTGTCCTCTAATACTAGTATCAATAACTTTTGAACCAATTTGAATAGTAAAGCCACCAATTAATTCAGGATCAACGGAAATAACTAGTTTAACTTCTTTCGCATTCGTCATAGCTTTGATTTTATCTGTTAAAAGATTTTCTTGATCAGAGTTCAAAGCAATAGAAGTGCTAATATTTGCGATTGTTAGAGATTCCATTTCATACGCAAGTTCTAAGTACTTGCTAGCTATCACATCTAACATAGCAATTCTTTTGCGATCAACTAAAACCATCAAAAATGATAGTGTGTTTTCACTGATTTGATCACCAAAAGTTGCTGTAATTACTTGCTTTTTTGCTCCTATTGTTTTTAACGGGTTAGCTAAAAAATATTTCAGCTTTGCAGATTGCAACAAAATGTCTTCTATCAGCTTCATATCTTGACTAATTTGTTCTATAGCTTTTTTACTATTTGCTAAATCAAGAAGAGCTGACGCATAAGGCTGTGCTATTTTTACGACAAGATTATTATTGCTCATAATTGATCTCCTAGCTTAGCAATATTATTATCAATAATACGTAGCTGAATATCCGAGCTCATTTGATTCTCCAACTGTAAAGTAACTTTCTTAAGAGCTAAAAATGTTATCTGCTGCTGGATCTGTCTACGAATTTGCTTTTCAGCTGTCTCAATATTAGATTTTCCAGTTATAGCTAATCTCTCAATATCTAATTGTCCTTGAGCTAAAATAGAGCTTCTAACTTTTTCAGCCGTCAGTTGAGCTTCTTTTTTAATTTGGTCTATAATAATTTGAGTTTGAGCAAGTTGTTTTTCTGATTCTAATAATCTAGAACTTGCTTGCTCTAATCTGTCTTCTGATTCTTGTATAGCTGCTAAAACTTTTGCCTGTCTTTCATTTAGACTAGATCCAAGAGATTGTTTCAAAACATAAATCAATCCAAACAAGAGCAACAAGATATTAATAACATTAGCTTCAAAAATATCAGAATTAAAACCGAATGTATGTTCACTACTATGTTCTGATAAAATAGTAATTATTGATGTTGTGTTTACTATACTATTCATTTAAAATTCTTACTATTTAATACTATTTCAATATTTTAGTCAGGAATCATTATTTTAAAGATTGCCTGCTTAAAAGCTTGGCCTTAATTTGATCACTCAAAGTATCAATCTGATCTTCTAAAGTTTTCAGGGCTTCTTCTTTTTGTATATTTAGTTGCTTAGAGGCTTCAGTAATTAATTTTTCTGCATTCATCTGAGCTTTTTTTATATCTTCAGAAACAATACTTTGAGCTTCTTTTTGAGAAGCAGCTATTTTAGCTTGAGCATCACGACGGGCTTCTGATAAATCTTCTTCATATTTGGCAGCTAATTCATCTGCCTTGACAAGCATAGAAGAAGCTGTTGTTAATGTTGTCCTAATATATTCATCACGGTCATCCAGTATTTTAGTTACCGGTTTATAAAAAATAGTATTCAGTAACAACATCAGAGTCAGAAACTGTAATGCCATTAAAGGCAAAGTTCCATTGAAATCAAACAAGCCACCCTCAATTTCTTCGGCTAATAAAAGTGGTAAATAAATCATTTTACTAATTATGTGTATAGTTAATAATTTGTTTTCAATTAAGAAAATTAGCTGTATATTGCGCTTAGTCTAACAAGACTAAGCGCAAATGATTATTCTAACCAACGTATGGATTAGCAAATAATAAAGAAAGAGCAACAACTAGACCATAAATTGTTAAAGATTCCATAAATGCTAAACTTAATAGCAGTGTACCTCGAATCTTTCCTTCTACTTCTGGCTGTCTAGCAATACCCTCTACAGCATTAGCTGCTGCACTACCTTGACCAATACCAGGGCCAATTGCAGCAAGACCAACAGCAAGACCGGCAGCGATAACGGATGCAGCTGAAACGATTGAATCCATAATGAAATTTAATGTTTTATTATATTAGTAGAAAATTGACAAATTTCGTATAATCTTTTGGAGCGGTTTAATTTAGTCTGATAGATTAAAACATCTGACTTTAATTATAGTATACTACTCTTCTCCATGACCTTCCATTGCTTCTCCGATATAGGCAGCAGAAAGTGTAGAAAAAATTAGTGCTTGAATTGAACTAGCAAACAAACCTAATATCATGACAGGTAGCGGTATTAAAATTGGAATTAGTAAAGTAAATACTGATACAACTAATTCATCGGCTAGTACATTTCCAAATAGTCGAAAGCTTAAAGATAATGGTTTTGTAAAGTCTTCTAAAATGTTAATTGGTAGTAAAACTGGTGTAGGCTGAACATACCTAGCAAAATAGCCTAATCCTTTTTTGCTTAACCCTGCATAAAAATATGCCAAAGAAGTTAATAATGACAATGCAACAGTTGTGTTAATATCGTTAGTTGGAGCAGCTAATTCACCTTCTGGTAGATGGATTAATTTCCAAGGAATTAAAGCGCCTGCCCAATTACAACCTAGGATAAACAGGAATAATGTAGCGATATAAGGAACCCAAGGACGATACTCATGCTCTCCTATTTGATTTTTTGCAATATCTTGTAAAAACTCTAGTACGAATTCCATAAAATTTTGAAATTTTTCTGGGATTCTTTGCAAATTTCTAGTACCTAGAAATGATATAGTTAATAATGCAGCAATTACTAACCATGAGACAATAAAAACTTGCCCATGTAATTGTAAACTACCTATTTTCCAATATAGATGTTTTCCTACTTCTACTGCTGATAAACAAGAGTATGGATTAAAATCTATAAGATTATTTTGATACATAATAAATATTTTTTTAAATAGTATGCAATTGGTTTATTTTCAAAACCAAATTGTAAATTAGAGACAAAAATAAATTCTAATAGAGACGGCTATCTTAAGTAGTAATTATTTTTTCTAAAAATAAATTTTTCTACATATAAGGCTTTCAAGTTTAATTATATACCCATATATTAATTATTTAATATGATTATAGGTATTTTGGTAAAATCTTAATTTTAATGGCAAAAAATGAAGTGTATAGAGTTATTTTCTGTTTAAAATATCAGCAACTTCATCAGCAAAATTAGCTTTGCTATTCTCTTCTCCTCCACCTAATACAAATCTGACAAAACGTCTGATTTTAATATGTTCGCCTAATAAAGCAATATTTTGATTAATTAAGTCTTGTATTGTAATATCTTGATTCCGAATAAAGATTTGATCTAATAAAGATAACTCTTTAAGACGTTTTTTAATTCTGCCTTCAACTATTTTTTCTATCATTTCAGCTGACTTATTTTTTAAATCTTCTCTACCAGCCTCAATTCTTTTTTCTAAATTGATTATTTCATCCGGGATGTGCATAATTGAGACATATTCAACATTAGGGCAAGCAGCTATTTGCATAGCAATATCTCTTGCTAATTTTTGGAACTCTGGGCGACGAGCTACAAAATCTGTTTCACAGTTTACTTCAACTAGTACACCAATTCTTCCACCTATATGGATATAGCTTTCTAATAAGCCTTCAATAGCGGTACGACCAGATTTTTTGTTGGCAGAAGCTAGACCTTTTTGCCTTAATGATTCAAGAGCTTTTTCTTCATTGCCGTTACTTGCTTCTAAAGCTTTTTTGCAATCCATCATACCTGCTCCAGTCTTATCTCGTAAAGCTTTTACAGTTTGAGCAGAAATTTGTAGTGTCATATTGTTTTCAAAGATTTTTAATATATAAATTAATGAAATAAATATTTATTCGTCTTCAGCTGAGTGAGTCAATTCAGTTGGTTCCATTTGTCCATATTTACCTTCATAAATAGCATCTGCAATTTTTCCAATAATTAATTTGATTGATCTAATTGCATCATCATTAGCAGGAATCGGAATATTAATAATTTCCGGGCTGCAATTAGTATCTAATATACAAATAGTTGGAATACCTAACTTCAAACATTCTTGTATAGCTGTTGTTTCTCGCTTTTGATCTACAACTACAACAATATCTGGCAAACGATTCATATTCTTAATACCATTTAGATGCTTACGTAACTTATCCAATTCTCGTCTTAATACAGCTGCTTCTTTTTTGGGCAATTGATCAATAATTCCACTGCTATCTTGTTCTTCTAATTGTCTGAGACGAGTTACTCTAGATTTAATTGTTACCCAGTTAGTTAACATGCCACCCAACCATCTTTGATTTACGTAGTAAGAGTCACAGCGTTGAGCTTCTTGCGCAACTATACCAGCTGCTTGCCTTTTAGTCCCTAAAAACAAAACTTTTTTACCATCAGATGATGCTTGTTTAATAAAGTCGCATGCCTCGGTAAGTAATTGTGCAGTTTGCACTAAATCAATAATATGTATACCATTTCTTTCTGTATAAATATATGGAAACATTTTAGGATTCCATCTACGTGCTTGGTGTCCAAAATGAACCCCCGCTTCTAGTAATTCCGCTAAAGTCACAACAGCCATAAGGTTTTAATCTTTAATTTATTTAATTGTTCGGGAAATCCCTTTTATTAATCTTTATTTAATTTAAGTATTTCTGTATATTATTAACTAATAATAACTTAACATACTTTTTGAATAGATTAAAAATAATATTATTGACAGATTCAATCGACACTTTTGTTATTAAAATAATTACGAGCTGTTCTATCATCTAAGATAATATCATCTAAGTCATCACGTACAGATGGCGTAATATTATCAGTACTAACATTTTTATTAGTATCTTTTTTATTGGCAACATTATTATGATTATCACGCATAGTAAAACCTGTGCCAGCTGGTATTAATCTGCCAATAATAACATTCTCTTTAAGACCTCTTAACCAATCTAATTTGCCGGAGATAGCAGCTTCTGTTAGAACTTTAGTAGTCTCTTGAAAGCTTGCTGCAGAAATAAAGCTTTCTGTATTTAAAGAAGCCTGAGTAATACCAAGTAAAACAGGGCGATATGATGCATTCAGTTTATTTCTTAATGTCATTGATTTATTAGTTTGCTCAATTTTTTGCAATTCAACAAGCTCTCCAGGCAAATAGCCCGTCTCTTCACCATTCTCTATTTTCACTTTTGAAGTCATTTGACGCACTATAACTTCTATATGCTTATCAGAAATATTGACCCCTTGAGACTGGTATACTAACTGAACTTCTTTAACGAGTAGCAACTGAATTTCTTGAAAACTGAGCCTTGCAGCTTCATATAATGATAATCCACATTCAATGTATAGATTAAAACTTGCGTCTAAAATATCGTGAGGATTTAACAGTACATCTGTTTTTTTTCTTGCTTCAAGAATTTCTTCAATTCTAGGAAGACCTTGAATAATATCTCCTGTTTTAGCTCTGTCAAAAACTAAAATTGCTAATGTTTCTCCTTTTCTAATTAATGCATTGTTATCAACATGTAAAATTGCACCATTAGAAACTAGATAAGGTCTTGCAATTCTCAATGTAACGAATTCTTGAGAAATATGGGTAATTTGTCCTGACTCTAAGGCAATAATACTTTCACTTATTAAATCACCACAACGAATCCAATCTCCGACTTTGACAGCAGTATTCTGCTGATGCAAATCAAATACTTTGTTATCGAGTGAAGTAGTAAGAAGAATTCTCCTATTGGTATTCTTTTTGGCATCAATTTCTTCAACAAAACCTTTACTCATTGAAATAATTTCAGTGCTAGCAACAACTGTCAAAGGTGTAATATATTCACCATCACTGACAATAATTCTTGTTTGACTTTGTTGTTTCTCTACTTTATTATCTATGCTTTTAATCGATAAGGTTTCAAATGTAGAAAATCCTAAAGCAAAAGAATTGCTACTATTTTCTTTAGCTAAGAATTCTATTGCTGAAACCAAGTTAGGATCATGATGGTTAACTTCAGCTATTAAATTAGTTGTAACCAAATGTACGCCATCTATAGATTTTACTCTTTCACCATCTCTAAAAAGAGTTCTTTTGACTAATTTTAATTTAGTTTGCTTGGTTGTTTGTGAAGCTAAGTTTTCAGTTAAAATAGATTTTGTCTCAGGTATTGAATATACAATTACTGGTCTAATTAAAATATATGGGGTTTGCTCATTTTCTATATACTCCCAGTATACTAATTTATCTGTAGATATATTACCGTGAAGTGTCTCTCCGGGTCTTAAAAAACCGCGACTTTTATCATGAATACTGTGAAAATTGCTTAACTTGTAAATAGAGCCGGGCTTTATTATTATTTCTCGAACTATACCATCTTTTTGGATAATTTCAATAATTCCAGAGCTTTTTGAAAAAATATTTTTGACCAACTCAGTTCCACTTTCAATAATATCACCATTATTAACAAGTAATAATGAAGAATCTTTATTAATTTCATGTGTCTCTTCTGAAATCCACAATATATAACCTGGGCTCAGAATATCATATGCATCTTTTTTTGGGCCGGTCTTCTTTTTAGATACATTTAAATCTAAGTATTTTATAATTCCACCGCTTGTAGTTTTATATGTTTCAGATATCAATTCTCCAACTATATGACCATGAGAAATTTTGTCATCTGGAAAAGATTTAAGCAAAAATCTCTGCTTATTTTCTGTTTCTAGAATATAAGACTCTTTTTTATTAATAACATCTTTATATATGTGACATCCTGGTATAATTATAGATTCAGTAATAATTTGTACATTGGTAATACTACTATTAGTATTTTGGTAGATTCTTACTTTACCACTATATTTATTAATTAACTCTGTTTGCGCTAGTATAGTTCCAGGATTAACTTGATCAGCGTTATTAACTGTAATACTAGCTGAGTCTGGAATATTATAAACTTCGCCAGAAAGTACCCAAATCAAGCCACCAGTTCTAGTTATTCGAGTTGTATATTGATTATTATCAGTCTCTTCTACGGTTAAATTAGAAAAGCAAATTTTACCGGAAAGGTCTGAAAGAACATGCTTTTGAGCTCTTTCTGTCATTAACCTATTTCTTCGAGGTGATTCTGCAATTACTTGATCTTTAGATACTATCTCATTATTGGCGACTAAGAGAGTAGTACCTTTACTTAGATTAATTATTGATTTTTGTTTATCACTCGAATTAATAATAACTTGCGTGGGTTTTTCTGTCATCAGCGCTTGCTCACCATGTCTGGTTCGAACCTCTATATATGAGAGAGAATCTAAAGCTGTGAGCTTACCATTCGTCGGGGAATAGATTTGTTCTGCAAGTTCACCTGTAAATACTCCACCTGTATGGAATGTTCTCATAGTTAATTGAGTACCTGGTTCTCCAATCGATTGGGCAGCAATGATACCTACAGCTTCTCCTAAATCAACTAAGCGACCATGAGCAAGATTCCAGCCATAACAGTATTGACAAACAGAACTTCGAGAATTACAAGTAACTGGAGAACGCACTAAAACTTTTTTAATACCTGCTCTTGTAATTTCTTGTGCTAAATTAGGACTAATATCTTGCTTAGTATGAGCAATTAAGCTACCTGTTTCTGGATGGAATATATTTTCTGCTAATACTCGTCCAGCTAGAGCTTGTTCTAAATTTATTAATACTTTTTGTGTATCAACTAAATCTTCCAAGATGATACCTTTCTTTGTCCTACAATCAACCTCTCTGATAATTACATCTTGAGAAACATCAACAAGTCGACGAGTTAGATATCCAGAATCTGCTGTTCTTAAGGCAGTATCTACAAGTCCTTTTCTAGCGCCATATGACGAAATAAAATAATCGGTGACTGTTAAACCTTCTCGAAAATTACTAGATATTGGCAAATCAATAATTTGTCCTTGGGGATCAGCCATTAATCCTCTCATACCAACCAGTTGTCTTACTTGAGAAATATTACCTCTAGCACCAGAAAATGCCATCATATAGACAGAATTCAAAGGATCTGTTTCTTTAAAATATTCAATTACCTCTTGCTTCAAAGATTCGCTTGCATTATTCCAGGTATCAATAACTTTTTGAAATCTTTCAACTGCTGTTATTTCTCCTCTACGATATTTATTTTCGGTATTTTTAATTTCTTCAATAGTTAAGAGCAGAAGACTCTTTTTGCTAGGGGGGATCCTTAAATCTTCTAGACTTAAAGAAATTCCTGCTTGAGTAGCATAATGAAATCCGAGGTCTTTCAATTTATCTGCCATATTAGCTGCTCGCGCTATACCGTAATTACGAAATGCCCAAACGATTAAGTTCTTAAGTTGATTTTTATCTATAACCTTATTAGAAAAACTTGGTTGTGAGAGACTTTTCCTACTATTCACTAAATCTTCTCCATATTGAAAAATAATCGATTCACTAAGCTACTAAAGACTCTTGGATAATTTTATTGAAGATAATACGACCAGGAGTTGTCCTAATATATTGAACTATTCTTTGATGCTCAACATCTTCTTTAATAATATGATTATCAAAGAATTTCGTCACACTTTTATCATGATGTGTATCTATCTTAATTGGAAACTTAACTTGGTCACTATCTATAACTCCATCAAAACGGGCCCAAATATAAGCATGAAGATCAACTTTTTTTTGCTCATACGCTATTACTACGTCTTCTAAACTTGCAAAATATTGACTTGCTCCTTGTTGCTGAGAAGGATTATTAGCTGTTAAATAGTAACAACCTAGAACCATATCTTGGCTAGGCATAATAATTGGCTGGCCTGTAGCTGGAGAAAGAAAGTTATGAGGTGCTAGCATTAGCAGTCTAGCTTCTGCTTGTGCTTCAAGAGATAGCGGAACGTGAACAGCCATTTGATCACCATCAAAATCAGCATTAAATGCAGGACATACAAGAGGATGTAATTTTATAGCTCTTCCTTCAACAAGGATAGGTTCAAAAGCTTGAATACCTAATCTATGTAATGTTGGCGCTCTATTTAGTAAAACTGGGTGCCCTTGAATAACTTCGTTCAAAACATTCCAAATCGAAGATTCATTTTTTTGAATCATTTTTTTCGCAGCTTTAATATTATTAACTAATCCTTGAAGAATTAGTCTATGTATAACAAAAGGCTGAAATAATTCAAGTGCCATTTCTCTCGGCAAGCCACATTGGTGCAATTTTAAATGAGGACCTACAACAATGACAGATCTTCCTGAATAATCTACCCTTTTGCCTAATAGATTCTGTCTGAAACGTCCCTGCTTTCCTTCTATGATATCGGATAAAGATTTCAAAGGCCTGTTATTAGCACCGACTACAGTTCTACCTCGACGACCATTGTCCATTAATGAATCTACAGCTTCCTGAAGCATCCTTTTTTCATTTCTGATAATAATTTCGGGGGCTAAAATTGATTTAAGACGTGATAATCGATTGTTTCTATTAATTATTCTACGATAAAATTCATTTAGATCAGCAGTGGCGAATCTACCACCATCCAACTGAACCATTGGTCTTAAATCTGGAGGTATAACTGGAATAACTGTAAATACCATCCAGGAAGGGTCTGCACCAGTTGCTATGAAATTTTCAATCAATCTTAAGCGCTTCATTTTTTTATTGAATTTTAAAGAAGGTGTCTTAAAACTTTTTGGTGGATTAGTTGCTTCTGACCGTAATGCTTCTGCAATATAATCTAGGTCTAAATCTTTTAAAAGTTTTTGTATAGCTTCAGCTCCTATTCCAACTTCTATTTGATTATTTTCGTCCTGATTTTGATAAATTTCTTCTTCAAGAGATTTCCATTCATAACCTTCTAATAATTGTTTATATTTCAAATTAGTTTCTTTACTGGATTGTGTAACAACATAAGAATGAAAATATACAATTTTTTCGACTTCTTTCACCTTCAAATCAAGGGCTAAAGCAATATAACTGGTACTGCCTTTTAAATACCAAACATGAGTAACTGGGGATGCAAGTTCGATATAAGCCATTCTATGTCTTCTCACTCTCGATTCTGTTACTTCCACACCACATCGTTCACATACTATGCCTTTATAGCGAAAACGCTTATATTTCCCGCAGTGGCATTCCCAATCCTTGACTGGTCCGAAAATTTTCTCACAGAATAGTCCATCCATTTCTGGCTTTAAGGTTCTATAATTAATAGTTTCCGGTTTCGTAATCTCTCCAACAATTTGACCATTAGGCAAACTTCTTTCTCCCCACTGTCGAATCTTTTCAGGTGAAGCTAAACTAATTTTTACATAGTCAAAATATTGCTCAAAATTTGTCATAAATTTAAATGCCTTAAAATCAAATAATTGGCCAATATCTTTAGGTCTCTTTTAATTTTGAACAAGTTAGTATAAAAATTGTTCAAAATCATCAACAGGAGGAGCATCATAATTAGAGCGAGATGCTCTATCCTCTTTTGAATCAGACATTAAATCAACTTCTATTGTGCGTCTTTGACCATCTTCAAATAATTTCAATTTATGAACAGCAATATCTAAGCCTAAAGATTGCAACTCTCTCATCAAAACTTTAAATGATTCGGGTGTACCGGGTTTCGGAATAGGTTTCCCCTTGACTATTGCATTCAGCGCTTCGTTCCGAGCTTGCATGTCATCTGACTTTACAGTTAATAACTCTTGCAAAGTATATGCTGCCCCAAAAGCTTCTAAAGCCCATACTTCCATTTCTCCTAGTCTTTGACCACCATGTTGTGCTCGCCCTCCTAAAGGCTGTTGGGTAACTAAAGAATAAGGACCAGTAGATCTCGCATGAATTTTATCGTCAACTAAATGAACTAGTTTTAGCATGTAAGCTCTTCCAATTGTTACAGGATTATCAAAAGGCTCACCTGTCCTTCCATCAAACACTTGCATTTTTCCAGGATGCTGGTCATTAAAAATCCATTTATTTTTGGTTAAAATTGAGGCTTCTTGCAATTTTCTATTTACAAGCGCTCTAGATGCTTCAGCTCCGTACATTTCATCAAATGGGATTATTTTAAATCGCTTCTCTAAATATCCGCCTGCTAAACCTAATAAGCATTCAAAAACTTGACCAACATTCATCCTAGATGGAACACCTAAGGGGTTTAAAACGATATCTACCGGAGTACCATCACATAAATAAGGCATGTCCTGTTTAGGTAAAATTCTAGAAATAATACCTTTATTCCCATGTCGACCAGCCATTTTGTCGCCTACTTGAATTTTTCTTTTTTGTGCTACATAAACACGAATCATGGCATTAGTTCCAGGAGGTAATTCATCTCTTTTTTGTCTTGTAAACACTCTAACATTAACAACCCTACCTTTAGCTGCATTAGGTAATCTTAAGGATGTATCCCTGACATCTCTAGCTTTTTCACCAAAGATAGCACGTAATAATTTGCCTTCAGGTAATTGATCAGCTTCCCCTTTAGGAGTAATTTTACCTACTAAAATATCTCCAGCTTCAACCCAGGAACCACAGACAACTATTCCATTTCGATCTAAATCTTTTAGCGAATGGTCGCTAACGTTCGGTATCTCTCTAGTAATTTCTTCTGGACCCAATTTAGTTTGTCGACATTCTACTTCATATTTTTCTATATGGATGGAAGTATAGACATCTTCATAAACCAATCTTTCGCTAATAAGAAAAGCATCTTCATAGTTATATCCCTCCCAGGGCATGTATGCAACGAGTATGTTTCTTCCTAGTGCAATTTCACCACAATCAGTAGAAGCTCCATCAGCCAATGTTTGTCCTACAACAATTTTTTCTCCGACCCAGACAATTGGACGCTGATTAATACAAGTGTCTTGATTCGAACGATAATATTTCTTCAATCGGTAATGAACCGTTCTACCATTATTATCTTGAATTCCTATTTTGTTGGCAGAAACATATTTAACATAACCAGATGTTCTACTGATGACAACCATACCTGAATCACGAGCAATTTTTGTTTCAAGACCTGTACCAATAATTGGTTTTTCTGGATATAATAATGGTACTGCTTGTCTTTGCATATTCGATCCCATTAAAGCTCTATTAGCATCATCATGCTCTAAAAATGGAATTAAGGATGTTGCTGCTGAAATTACTTGGATAGGCGAAATCGCAATATAATCTACTTGATTTGGAATTGTAGTAACAAATTCTTGACGGTAGCGAACAGGAATAATATCTCCTTGTATATAGTTCTGAGCATCAACTTTAACATCTCCTGGGGCAACCCTAAAGTCATCTTCTTCATCTGCTGTCAAATAAATAGGACTATTTGAATAATCTACTTGACCATCATGAACAGGATAAAAAGGTGTTTCAATAAAACCAAATATATTTACCCTAGCACAAGTAGCAAGTGAACCAATAAGGCCTGCATTTGGACCTTCTGGCGTCTCAATTGGACATATTCTTCCATAATGGCTAGGATGTAAATCTCTAACAGCAAATCCAGCTCGATCTTTATTAAAGCCTCCAGGACCGAGAGCACTAATTCTTCTCTTGTGGGTTAATTCTGCAACCGGATTAGTTTGGTCCATAAACTGAGAAAGTTGACTAGAGCCAAAAAATTCTCGGACTGAGGCAATTAATGGTTTAGGATTAATTAAATTAGACAAACTTAATGAATCTATATCACATATCATCATTCTTTCTCTAATGATACGTTCCAAACGGTTTAAACCAACTCGAAATTGGTTTTGAAGTAATTCACCTACTGATCTAACTCTTCTATTACCTAAGTGATCGATATCATCAAGATTTCCAGAATTCTTATCTTTAATATTAATCAGATAATCTATTGAAGATAAAATATCTTGAGGGGATAATACTCGAAAGGCTTTAGGTATGTTTAGGCCAAGTTTTTTATTGATTTTGTATCGACCAACTTCACCTAAATCATATCTTTTGGGATCAAAAAAACGAGAGTATAACATTTGCTTAGCAACTGCAACCGTAGCTGGTTCGTTTGGTCTTAGCTTGGAATAAACTATTAAAAGAGCTTCTTCATCTGTAACTTCTTCAATGTCATTTTTTCCAATTTCTCTTGCTAGCTCTTTAACTGAGTATGATTGAGATGCAGATATTAAAAAAGCATATTTACTTAAACCTTTCTGAATTTCATCCTTGTTTAAACCAATTGCACGGAGAAAAATATATGCATTAACCTTGTGAGTTTTATCTATTCGTATCCAAATTTCGCCTTTAGGATCTATTTCAAATTTAAGCCAGGATCCTCGATTTGAGATGAGACTCGCGCTGTAAATTTGCTTACCATTCTTATCTATCTCTTGTTTATAATAAATCCCCGGACTACGAATTATTTGGTTAATAATAACTCGTTCTGTCCCAGAAATAATGAAAGTACCTCGATTAGTCATTATTGGCAGATCACCAATAAAGACTAATCTCTTTTTATACTTTTTATTTTTTATCTGTTTTTCTGCACTAAATTGTAAATGATTTGAAGATAAATCTAATGATTTAATCGTTTTGTTCTGATCTTTAGAAGGTAAATCAATGTCTTTTCTAGTTAATTTAGCGGGAACGTATATTTGAGCACTATAAGTTCTATCTCGACTTTTAGCTTGTCTAACACTATATCTAGGAAATTTAATTTTATATTCTTTGCCAAATAATTGTAGCTCAAGTCGGCTAGTAGGATCTGAAATATTCGGGAAAAAGGCAAGCACTTCAGTCAGGCCTTCTAATAAAAACCATTTGAAACTAGCTCTTTGAATTTCAACTAAATCTGGAAGCAGTTTATTTTTTAAGCTTACACGTTGAATCATAGATCTCCTTTATAGCAAATTCTGAAATTGAAGAGTTTGATATTGTACACAAAATAATTGTAGTTAATGCCTCAAATTGATTGACTGTCTTGCTTACTCTTTAGACATGATTAGAATATAATATTTTATTAAGTTAAAAAATTTTCTAAATTTCGACTTTATGCATAAATAAAGAGGTTTGAACTGTTGTTGAAACCATTAAGCTATTTTAAAAATAAAATTAATACTTGCCTTTCTGCCAAATAATTGACATTAAGATAGACAAGTATTATTTATTGTATTAGTTCTGTTGTTTTTGAGCATAGGCAAATGCTCGCGCAAGTCTTGCTTTTTTTCGAGCTCCAGTGTTAGGGTGAAATGCTCCTTTTTTTATTGCTTTATCAATTTTACTATATACTTGAGCAATACTTAATTGTACATCATCTAAATTAGAATTTTCTAAATTATCAATGTTTGTAAAACACCTTTTAGTTAAGGTTTTAACAGCCGATTTATACTTACGGTTAATGAGACGGTTTCTCTCCGAGGTTTTAATGCGTTTAATCGCAGATTGATTCTTAGCCACAGTAAATCCAGTAAAACTCTTATAAAATATTTGTAGAAACGAAAACAACAAGTTCGCAATATATTCGAACAAGTAATATGCGCCGTATTATAACATTAAAAAAAAACAATAGGCAATAGTTCTGAGCCAGCTTTTATTGTTACAAGATCAATCTTGTTATTGCATAAATTTTACTCAATAGTATTTAATTAAATAAAAGACATATATGAAAAAAATTGAAGCTATCATCAGACCTTTTAAGCTCAATGAAGTAAAGCTGGCATTAGTAAAAGAAGGTATTGGAGGTATGACCGTTGTTAAGGTGTCTGGATTTGGACGACAGAAGGGACAAACAGAAAGATACAAAGGTTCAGAGTATTTTATAGATATAATAGATAAAATAAAAATTGAAATAATTATAAGTGATGACAAAGTAAATAAAATTACAGAAACAATCATTAAAACAGCAAAAACTGGAGAAATTGGAGATGGAAAAATTTTTATTAGTGATGTTGAACAAGTTATAAGAATTAGGACAAATGACTTAAATTCTGAAGCGTTGTAGGATTGACAATTTGTTTAGGCTTGATACTTTTTTAATAAACATGAGATAATAAGGATCTATTATATAGTTATAACCAGGGTATAAAACTGATGGCTAAAAGTAAAGGCGCTCGTATCGTGATAACATTAGAATGTACTAACAAGTCTATAGAAATTTCACAAAAAAGGAAAGCTGGTGTTTTCCGATATACAACTACTAAAAATAGAAGAAATACACCCAGCAGAATTGAATTAAAAAAATTCTGTCCTAATTGTAATCGTCATTGTATATTTAAAGAAATCAAGTAGTTCTTCATATTATTAAAATACAATCATATTATGGCTATATATAGAAAAAAAATCTCTCCAATTAAACCAACAGAAGCTGTAGATTACAAAGATATAGATTTGCTGAGAAAGTTTATCACAGAGCAAGGTAAAATTGTACCCAAGCGATCGACGGGACTAACATCTAAGCAACAAAAAAAACTCACTAAAGCTATTAAGCAAGCCAGAATACTTTCTCTGTTACCATTCCTAAATAAAGATTAAATACACATGGTCTATATTAATACTATGATGTACTAGTATTGGAGTTTCTCGAGGGTATAGTAAGTATGAAATTCAGTTGTATCTAATACATCTGCAACTAATATTACATTTATAAAAAACTATTTATTACAAATTTTTTCACTTTATCAGAGTCAATTTATAAATAAAGTCATACCTCTTTTAATTGATTGTATTTTATAATTAATTTAAAAGAGGATTAATATGCATAGCCTAAAGATATAATCTAAATAGTTCACCAAATTCAAAATTATCTTTTACAATGATCTATTTTTCGGCACTAAATCAAATGACTGAATTTTATCACCGGGTTGCCATAGCTGAAATTCAGCAATAAAAATACCACATTCATTACCGGCTTGGACTTCTTGTACGTCTTCTCTAACACGTTTTAAAGATTCTATTGTTCCTTGATAAACTATTGTATCTTCTCTCAAGACTTTAATCAAAGAATTCTTCAATAATTTGTTATTAGTAACTCGACATCCTGCTATTTTTCTATTAGCTAGAGAAAATACAGTACCAACTTCCGCTTCACCAACTGGCACTTCTGAATATTCAGGATCAAGCAGAGTTTCCATTTTTTCCCTAATACCTTCAATTAATCCATAAATTATTTGATAGTTTTCAATAATTACATTTAGTTTAGCTGCTGCCTGTCTTGTTCCTGGGGCAAAATTAGTGTTAAAACCTATTAAGCTTGAATTAGTAGTTGAAGCTAATTCCACATCCGTAGCTGTAATCTCACCTGGCAAAATGGACAAAACATTTAGCTGTACTTTACTTTGAGGAAATTGGGATAATGAATCTAGAATTGCTTCTGTTGATCCTTGATTATCTGTTTTAATAATTAGACTAACTTGTTTATTTTCGTCCTTGGAATTAATAGTACTTAAAGTATCTAAAGTGATTCGACTATTTAGAGCCTTTTGCTTTTGTACAATTATTGAGTTAGTAGACTCATTTTCAATAGCTTTAAGCTTAGCTTCTTTATCATTACTAACTGCTAAGGCTACTTCGCCGGTAGCTGGAACACTTGACAAACCCCAAATCTCTACTACAGAAGATGGCTCTGCTAAATTAATTTTTTGCTTAGCATTGTTAATTATTGCCCGAATTTTTGCATGAGTCATTCCAATTACCATATTATCACCAGTATGCAATGTGCCATTTTGTATCAACAAAGTTGCAACAGGCCCGTGAAATTTGTCTAAATGAGCTTCTATTATTATTCCTTGAGCAAGCTGTGTTGGATCTGCTTGTAAATTTTCTAATTCTGCTAGTAATAGAATTGTTTCTAGTAATTTATCAATGTTCTCCCCTGTAACGGAACTAATAGGAATTACTGGGACTGATCCTCCTAATTTTTCAGAAATAACATTATGTACTACTAGATCATTTTGAATTTCATCTACATTATCTAAACTTTTATCCATTTTGGAAATTGCAACAACAAAGGAAACATTAGCTTTCTGAAGATGTTGAATAGCTTCTATTGTTTGAGGCTTAATCCCGTCATCTGCAGCTATAATAATAATTGCAACATCAGTTAAATTAGCCCCCCGAGACCTCATACTTGTAAATGCTTCGTGTCCAGGAGTATCTAAAAAGACAATTTTTTGATGTTTAAATTCAACTTCATAAGCAGCAATATTTTGAGTAATGCCGCCAACTTCTTTATTAGCATTATTTGATTTATGAATATAATCTAATAACGTAGTTTTGCCATGATCAACATGCCCTAGAATTGTCACAACTGGTGGTCGATCTATACAATGATGATTATCTACAATAAATGGGATATCTGAATTCCTGATCTGCCTGTTTTTATTATTTTGGTCATGTGATTCTACTGCTATACCAAAATTCTTAGCTACTGATGAAATAATCGTAGTATCAATAGTTTGATTAATTGTAACTGATATCCCTTTTAAAAATAGATACTTGATAATATCAGTTTCTGGTATACAAATTAACTTGGATAGTTCTTGAATAGTTAAAGGATTGATAAGTTTAATAGATTCTGGTGGAGAATTTGGCAGAATAATAGATTTATCTATACTTAGGTCTATTTGTTCTTTTTTTTGTCGTGTAATTTTGTTATTACCAATAACTTTTTTAATTAACTGTGATTTGGGTTTAGGCGGACGCATTAAAGATATTGCTAAATCTCCTACAGTTTGAGCTGAATTAGAAGTAGAATCTCTAAAGTTATCATTGTCATCATCATCAATATGAATTTTAGTTTTTATTTTTTTTCTTTGCCTATTTTTATTTTTTTTAGTATCCAATAAATCATAAGACTTATTAAAGTTTTTATTTTTTTTATCTATTTTGGGAGGAGAACTTAACTCTAAGTGCTGTTCTGTGTTAGGTATACCTACTTCAGACTTATCCATATCTAAATTTAGCAAATTATTAGTAACAGTAGATTCAAGTCTGATTTTATAAATAAATTGTGGATTTTTGAGATCTAATACTTTTTCGGCGGAGTTATTACCCGAACTATATGAAGAAGCTTTCTTTTCAAAATTTTGATTATTTAAGAACATAAGCGTTTTTTTATTGCCTAATAGTAATTTTTTACTTTTCGTATAGAACTTAACATAAATAAAAATACCATGACTATGGTATCAATATCTAGACAAGTCGATATTTGTTTTATTAAATCTAATATAACACTAAAGTCATTGTTGTTATATTAGTTAAAAAAATTTTATGTTGGCATGCACTATATTCTAATTTTTCAGTATACAATCTATTTATCTAAATCTTATTGTTTTCATCGATTGTGAAAATACTTACTTAAGGTGGAGTTCAGAGTAAATTCTTCTGAAGATCTAAAAAGCTTTACAATTAAGTAACAATCGTTAATTAACTCCACACCAATTATGCCAAGATCTCAGAAAAATGATAACTTTATTGATAAGACTTTTACAGTATTAGCTGATATTGTATTAAAAATACTTCCAACTAGTAAAGAAGAAAAAGAAGCTTTTTCTTACTATCGAGATGGGATGTCAGCACAATCCGAAGGCGAATATGCAGAAGCTCTTGAAAACTATTATGAAGCTTTAAAATTAGAAGAAGATCCATATGATAGAAGTTATATACTCTACAACATAGGATTAATCTATGCAAGTAATGGTGAATATGTTAAAGCCCTTGAATATTATCACCAAGGATTGGAATTAAACTTTAAATTGCCTCAAGCTTTGAACAATATAGCTGTAATATATCACTATCAAGGAGTTCAAGCTGTCGAAGAGAAAAATGTAGAATTGTCTAAATTGATGTTTGACAAAGCTGCACAATATTGGCAGCAAGCAATTAAACTAGCCCCAGATAATTATATTGAAGCTCAAAACTGGCTCAAAACGACAGGTCGCATGAAAAATATACAAGGATACTAATAGATTCAAGATATAATAATATTAATGAATAAAAATTGAAATAATTTTATCTTAAAAAATATTGTAATATGTATTGCAGTAAATAGTTTTTTAAGCTAAATCAAGACATCGAAATTAAATCTATTGACTATATTTATGAATGTAAAGAAACAAAATGGTTAGTACAACACAAAGTACCGGATCTGTTACTCAAATTATTGGACCAGTTTTAGATATCGCATTTCCTAATGGTCAGCTTCCGAAAGTGTTTAACGCTTTAAAAGTACAAAGCGATGATGGAACTATCACTTGCGAAGTTCAACAACTTTTAGGAGATAATAAAGTAAGAGCTGTATCTATGAGTTCTACTGAAGGACTAAAAAGGGGAGTTGAAGTTGTTGATACTGGTGCTCCTATATCTGTGCCAGTAGGAACAGATACATTAGGACGAATTTTCAATGTTTTAGGTGAACCAGTAGATAACCTAGGTCCAGTTAATTCAGAAAGCACTTTGCCTATTCATAGACCTGCACCTGCTTTTACAAAGCTAGAAACAAAACCATCTATTTTCGAAACTGGTATTAAAGTTGTAGATTTATTAGCTCCTTACAGAAGAGGGGGCAAAATTGGATTATTTGGTGGAGCTGGCGTAGGTAAAACAGTATTAATTATGGAATTAATTAACAATATTGCAAAAGCTCACGGTGGTGTATCTGTATTTGGTGGCGTAGGTGAGAGAACAAGGGAAGGAAATGACCTTTACATGGAAATGAAAGAGTCTAAAGTAATTAATGAGGATAATTTAAAAGAATCTAAAGTAGCTTTAGTTTATGGTCAAATGAATGAACCACCAGGAGCTCGTATGCGTGTTGGTTTAACTGCACTAACTATGGCTGAATACTTTAGAGATATTAATAAACAAGATGTTTTACTATTCATTGATAATATTTTTCGCTTTGTACAAGCAGGATCTGAAGTATCTGCTTTATTAGGACGTATGCCATCTGCTGTTGGTTACCAACCAACTCTAGCAACAGAAATGGGGGCATTACAAGAAAGAATTACTTCAACAACTGAAGGATCTATTACATCAATTCAAGCTGTTTACGTACCCGCTGATGATTTGACTGATCCTGCTCCTGCAACTACATTTGCTCATTTAGACGCAACAACAGTTTTGTCTAGAAACTTAGCTGCAAAAGGTATTTATCCAGCTGTTGATCCACTAGACTCAACATCAACAATGTTGCAGCCTGGAATTGTAGGAACTGAGCATTATTCTACTGCTCAAGAAGTAAAATCTACCCTTCAACGTTATAAAGAATTACAAGATATTATTGCCATTCTTGGCCTTGATGAGCTTTCTGAAGAAGATAGACAAACAGTATCAAGAGCTAGAAAAATTGAAAGATTCTTATCGCAACCCTTCTTTGTGGCAGAAGTATTTACAGGTTCTCCAGGAAAATACGTTTCTTTAGAAGATGCAATAAAAGGATTTCAAATGATTTTAAAAGGCAAATTAGATGATTTACCCGAACAAGCCTTTTACTTAGTTGGAGATATTGACGAAGCTATACAAAAAGCTGACAGTATGAAAGATTAATATAACTAATAATGACTTTAAATATCAAAATTATTGCACCAGATCGTACTGTTTGGGATGCAGAAGCCCAAGAGATTATTTTACCAAGTAGCACAGGTCAACTAGGTATTTTGACAGGACATGCACCTTTATTAACAGCTTTAGATATTGGAGTAATGAGAGTTAGAGTAGATAAAGAATGGATGCCAATTGTCTTACTTGGCGGCTTTGCGGAAATTGAAAATAATCAACTAACTATATTAGTAAATGGCGCAGAAGAGGCTAGCCAGATTGACTTAGTTGAAGCTGAAAAAAATTTAGATACTGCAACTCAATTACTTAATGATGCTTCTTCTAGTAAAGAAAAAATCGAAGCAACCCAAAATATAAGAAAAGCTAGAGCTCGAGTACAAGCTGCAACAGCAGCAATTGCATAAATAATTATTTATGCGATGTTAAAATAAAACCCTAGTAATAACTGTTACTAGGGTTTTATTATTTAATTTTTACGATATAGTTGGATTAACTTAAGCCGGAACATATATAGTCAAAATACAAGCCCATTTCTTTACCAGCGTCTGGCCCTACTAAGCTAATTGTTACTTCTTTCATAGCTAAAATTGCTTGAATTGTGGCACCAATAGGAACGCCCAGAGAATTATATGTTTCTTTTAATCCATTGAGTACACGCTCTTCTAAAATAGAAGGATCACCTGCTAGCATTCCATAAGTAGCGTAACGTAAGTAATAATCTAAATCACGAATACAGGCGGCATAACGTCTAGTTGTATACATATTTCCGCCAGGTCGAGTGATATCAGAATAAAGCAAGGATTTTGCTACAGATTCTTTAATAATTGTTGCAGCATTAGCGGCAATAGTAGCAGCAGCTCTTACTCTTAGTTCACCTGTTTGAAAATAGCCCCTTAATTTTTCAACTGAACTATCATCTAAATATTTACCTTGAACGTCAGCTGCATTAATGACAGAAGTAATTGCGTCTTGCATAACTTTTAAAAATTCCTTAATTTTAAATATTTGAGACTATGGAGATATGAAAAAATAATCTATGTATTCAAGTCAGTATTATTGCATTGCACCTAAAGTGTAGTCAAAGTAAAAACCAGCTTCTGCAGAATCTTCACCTGCGAGAAGTGAACAAGCTACGCTTTTCATACATTTTACACCTTCAGCAACTCCAGAAATTGGTGTACCTAAAGAGTTATACATTTCTTTAACACCAACTAAACCAATTTCTTCGATTGGTGTGACATCTCCTGCAACTATTCCATAAGTCACTAAACGAAGATAGTAATCAAGATCTCTGAGACAAGTAGCTGTCATTTCTTCTCCATACGCATTACCACCTGGGGAAACAACATCAGGTCTTTTTTGAAATAATTGTTGACCACCTTGCTTAACAATGCGTTCACGATTATCCGTTAAAATTTGAGCAATTCTTAGACGACGTTGTCCAGAAAGAACAAAACTTTTAATTCTGTCTAGTTCACCTGGACTTAAATATCTCGCTTCTGCATCTGCATTTACAATTGACTTTGTAACTATACTCATGGATAAAACTCCTGCTTAAAAAAAAGCTTAATACTAATTATTTATGATATAACTCAGATAATATTGAACCTTTCGAAAAAATTTGTAGCTACAGTATATAAATGATGTATACTTTGGCCTCAACATAAAGGTAAGTACTAAAGCGATAAAGCTGAACTCGTAATCTAATGTTATTGATTACCTAGTACTTTTTTGAAACTAGGTACAACAATTGACACATTTTGCTTAGTTAGTCTATTATATAAAGTTTCTGTATTAGGAAAGTTCGCAGCAGGTAAAGTTGGGAATCTTCTATATGGAACAGTATTTGTTCCATATACAGAATTATATTCAGAGCTATTAACTAGAGTTTCAACAAAGGCTGATAAACCTTTTGATGCTAAAATTTGATTAAAGAATCGTATTTCAGCCTGGTTATTTGGGGCTCTTCCAAGTATATGCTTTGTACCTAGCTCTATAACTTTTGTATTTGGGTATGGCTGGTAAAATTCTTTACCATATAGTTCAGACAATGCTAATTTTTGTATTAATTCTTTAACATTAATCTGTTTATTTAAGAAAGATAATTCTATATCTAAAAACTCTCCACCAATACTGAATGAATTAAGATCTCTTTCAAAGATTTGACGATAGGCAGCTCTTAAAGCTTGTTCTAAGACTTCGTGCGAACTATTTTGATTTACGTCAAATATAACAGATTGATCTCTTAGAGGAGTAACTCCTTGTGCAATACGCGACTGAATATCATTACTACTACGTATTTCTTTAACTGTACCAAGTTCAACAAACCTAGAAGATTTGCTACTAATAACTTTTTTAAATCTTTGATCAATTATGCCAGGTCTTAAACTTCTTAATGCAATACCAGCTGGCGTAGTGTATCTTTCGTATGGTACAATGTTCTCTCCAAATGTTTCAATATATTCAGAACTATCAATTATCGCATCTACAACTTGATAATATCCCTTCTTATAAGCAAGATCAAAATATTTATTAATCTCTTGGCGACCATACGTAGGTCTCCCCAATAAACGGTTATGAATATATTCAATCGCTTTGCAAATATATAAAGGTTCCCAGTAAAGCGATCTAAATATGCTAGATTTTGCCAACTGCCTAATGAATTCGCGAACAGAAATTTGACTATCTTTCAGTTGACCTTCAATTGGTTTGAGAATTAATTTTTCTTCTTGATATACTTCTCTACCGAAAACTCTTAAATAAGCAACTTTTGTAATAACATCAACTGAATTTTCAAACTTTGCGAGTGAGTTTGTTGGTACAACTGTATTGGATAATTTGAAAATTTTTGGACCTAAGGAGCCGGCAGATTTGGGTCTTACTTGTGGATTACTAATTTGGTTATAGATTCCAGGACCCTGCCTCACTAGAATTCTTCTAGTATCTTTACCAAAGATAGCTTGTCTTTTCCTTGGATCTTTATTCTCTTTAGGAAAGATAGCTCCAAACTGAATGGATAAAGGATCGTTACCAGTTCCATAAGGGTGTTGATCTGGTAGTGATTGCTTATAATCACTGAATAAAGTTATAAATTGCGGTACTTTACGGAAAGGAGCACTATAATTTAATAGATCTATTTGAGGACCCCAATTACGACATTCTTGTGGCTCTTCACCTAAATTTCTAAAATAAGGAACTGTTTCTTCACCAAAATAATCTGTATATTCAGCTGAATTTAAAATTGCATTCACAAGCCCACTTAAACCGGTAGAGGACAGGATGGCAAAATATTTTTGAAATTCCTCTAGAGAACTAGGTCCTCTACCAAGAAAATGCCTAAATGCTAATTCTAATGCTCTACTATTTACAAAAGGCTCATAGAACTGTTTTCTGTAAGTATTAGATGTACCTAATGAGCGAATAAATTCTTTAATTGAAATTTGACCGTTCTTTACTTGAGATTCTAAATTTGATAGTGAAAGATTATATGCTTTAGCAATATCTCTCTCAAAAATTTGCCTATAACAAGCTTTAACAACTAGATTTTTTTCATCAGCCGATAAACTAGATTTCATTACAAACCGAGGAGTTGAAACACCTGCCTGAGAATACGTTTGAGGGAGACGCAAACCCTGCAAATCATTAGATTCTCTTTTTCTTAATTTATCAGTCAAAGATGGAGCTTCAAATTCGGAAATAACAACATTAAAGTATTCTCGGACTAAGTCTTGACCTTTAATGTCCTCTTCAAATATTGCTAAAGCAGTGCGTCTCATCTCTCTTAATGCAACAATTGCTGCTGCACTTGAACAAGCATTGTCAATCAGTTCTCTCAAGCCTCTAATATTAACTGAGAGAATATTAGGGTCACCTGAGACAATGGCATAGGTTAGATATCTTAAGAACCAATCTAAATCTCTCAAAGATTTTCTCATTCTTGTAGTACCATAACGCAAGACATTAATTGGCTTAAAGCCCGGAGGTGTTGCGCCTCCTGCATTAAATAATGAACGAAAACCTTGTCCAAAATCACCCTGAATATTCCCAGATAGCTCATTAATTTTATCTCTAGAACTTTGGTCTCCAGCAATAATAACTGCTGCTTGTGGTCTCTCTAAATAAGATATTGCGGAACCTCCTACAAATATCTTATCTGCTGCTCGCGCGACAAGAATATTTGCATTTTTAGTTAAAATATCTGCAACCTCTAATCTTTTTTGACCAGAATTTAAGAAAGAGACTAATTGGTTTAATTCACCAAGCTGTAAAAATCGGTCTTGCTGCTCTGCTTGAGTAATTGTCAAAATTGAGGCAGTCCGATAGAGCTGGGGGCGTGCTAATGGGCTTCCACCACTTGCTTTTATACTCATTGTTTTATTCATCTCCTTAACTTATTTTACTGACAGACTAATACAGATAATATTTTCTTCTTCTATGCCTGGAAAACTACTATGTAAAGACATTTTTTCTAAAATGTTAGGTACTAATATTTATAGTATAGATAGTCTCTCAACTACCTTCTATAAATACAAATTTTGTAATAATTCTATTAACATTTATGAAATAATTAAAAAGCAGTGATGCTTTTGTATTGACCTAAGACTAATCAAGTATTGATATTAAATAGAGTATACTGAATAAATTGCACAGATCATAAAGTCAAAGATTTATTCTGCGCAAGCTAGTTAATGAAGTAAATTATTAGATATCCAATAACTATAAAATTATTATTCTGATTCATGCTTTTACACTAGTTCTCTATCGTCTTTAAAATAAATAATCTTAATAAGCACTTGGTATGAGTTTAGAACAACAAAATAATCTTTTAGCTAACATAAATGCGAATCCAGAAGACTTACCTGAAAATGATGTACCAATGTCCATTACAGAGCATTTAGAAGAGTTAAGACAAAGAACTTTATTTGTCTTTATTTTTTTCTTGTTAGCTGCAACACTTAGCTTTACACAAACCAAAATAATTGTTGAAATATTTCAAGCTCCAGCTGTCGGTATTAAATTTTTACAATTAGCACCGGGAGAATATTTTTTTTCATCTATTAAAATTACAATTTACTGCGGCATCGTTGCAACAACTCCTTTTGGGGTATATCAAGTAATATTATATATATTACCAGGTCTTACTATGAAAGAGAGGAAGATTATTTTACCTATTTTAATTGGTTCAATAGTTCTGTTTATAGTAGGAGGAATCTTTGCTTATTTTATTTTAGCTCCAGCTGCCTTAAACTTTTTAATTAGCTACGGTGCAGATATAGTAGAACCTTTATGGTCTTTTGAACAATATTTTGACTTTATTTTGCTTCTTTTATTTAGTACTGGTTTAGCATTTGAAATTCCCATTATACAGCTACTACTAGGTATATCTGGGATCGTTTCTGCGAATCAAATGTTGCGAGCATGGAGATATATTATTATTATATCAACAATTGTAGGAGCCATCTTAACACCTTCTACCGATCCAGTGACACAAATTATCATGTCTTCGGCTGTTTTAGCTCTCTATTTCAGCGGAGTTCTCATACTATTTCTCTTGAAAAAATAGCTTCAAAAAGATTAAATTAAATCAGGAAACTCAGTTAGCAATTATTGTAATTTATATCGACGTAAAAAGTAATTTATTACAAGTTTTATTTATATACATACTTATTCATTATATAGTTATAACAGTAAGTCTAATTAATAGTTTTTTACACTTAATTAAAGTAATAACTCTTAATTCTTTTGGCAGAAAGATCTGTCTTAATATTTTATCCCAAAAAAACAGAAAAATGAAGCTAAATAGTCTAATTAACTTAATTCAAAAGTCTATATGTTCTTGTACGCTTTTATTAACTATTTTAAATATTATTTGCATAGCACCTAATTCTAGCAATGCATTTCCTATCTATGCTCAGCAAGCTTATGAAAATCCTAGAGAAGCAACTGGTAGAATAGTTTGTGCAAATTGTCATTTAGCTCAAAAACCTGTGGAAATTGAAGCTCCTCAGGCAGTTCTTCCAAATACTGTATTCGAAACTGTTATCAAAATACCTTATGAAAATACTGCTAAACAAATTTTAGGCAATGGAAGTAAAGGCGGGCTAAATGTCGGAGCAGTTGTTATATTACCAGAAGGATTTAAACTCGCTCCTGCCAATAGGTTATCTCCTGAATTGAAAGAAAAAACAAAAAACTTATACATTCAGCCATACAGTACTAAGCAAAATAATATTTTAGTAATTGGCCCTATTCCTGGTGACAAGAATAAAGAGATAGTATTTCCAATATTATCTCCAGATCCCGCTAAAGATAAGCAAGCTCATTTTTTCAAATATCCAATATATGTTGGAGGCAACAGAGGAAGAGGTCAAATTTACCCAACAGGAGATAAAAGTAATAACAATCTCATCTCTGCATCAGCTAGCGGTAAGATCAATAAAATTGAGGCTCTTGAAAAAGGCGGCTTTGTAGTTCATATAGCTAGTACTAAAGATTCCGAAGTGAATCAAAATATTCCAGCAGGTGTAGAATTGAAGATTAAAGAAGGTGACAATGTACAGTTAGATCAAGCTATTAGTAAGGATCCCAATGTAGGTGGTTTTGGTCAAAATGAAACAGAAATTGTTTTACAGAGTCCAAATAGAATTAAGGGCATGATTGCTTTCTTTTTCGTAAGTGTATTAGCACAAATTTTCTTTGTTTTAAAGAAAAAACAATTTGAAAAAGTTCAAGCTGCAGAAATGAACTTTTAGTTTAAACAAATACTGGCACTTACTATAAGTAAATTATTTAAAACTTTACTAATGGCTTGTACCAGTTTTTGTATTATGTAGTGACTATGTTTGAAGAATTGATCAGATTTTTAACAGCATCTATAATTTGATGAGGTTGAATAACTGTCGCTTGCTCTAAACTACCATTATATGGTGTGGGTATATCTTGCGAAGATAATCTCACTACCGGAGCATCTAATTCATCAAAAAGATGTTCATTAATTTGTGCAATTAGCTCTGCTCCTATTCCAGCTGTCTTCATACATTCTTCTACAATCAAAACTCGATGAGTCTTTTTTACAGATATAGAAATTGACTCTATATCTAATGGTTTTAAAGAAATAAGGTCTAAGACTTCTGGATTATAACCGTCGTTTAACAATACTGGTAATGCCTGAATAACATGATGTCTCATTCTAGAATATGTCAGTATAGTAATATCTTCACCTTTACGAACTATTTCAGCTTTATCCAAAGGTATTAAATATTCTTCTTGAGGAATTTCTTCTTGCAGATTATACAGAAGAACATGCTCAAAAAATACAACTGGATTATTATCTCGAATCGCGGACTTTAATAATCCTTTGGCATTATAAGGCGTCGAGCACGCGACAATCTTTAATCCAGGAATAGCTTGAAAATAAGCTTCCAATCTTTGAGAATGCTCTGCACCTAATTGTCTACCAACGCCTCCAGGTCCTCTAATGACTAAAGGTAATGTAAAATTACCTCCAGAAGTGTAGCGCAGCATTCCTGCATTATTGGAAATCTGATTAAATGCTAATAATAAGAAACTCATATTCATGCCTTCAACAATTGGTCTGAGCCCTGTTATAGCTCCACCAATTGCCATACCAGTGAAACTATTTTCTGCAATTGGTGTATCAAGCACTCTTAAATCTCCGTACTTGCTATGTAAATCTTTTGTTACTTTATAAGAACCACCGTAATGACCAACATCTTCACCTATTACACAAACAGTCAGATCTCTCTCCATCTCTTCATCTGTTGCCGCTCTTAAAGCGTCAAACATAAAAACTTTACTCATTTTAATATTTAGTTTTATAATTTCACAAATACCTAAATTTAATTATCTGCAAAAAGATAACGTTTAAGTTCTAAGATATTAGGTTCTGGACTAGACATTGCAAATTCAACTGATTTTTGCAGGTCTATCTTTACTGCGCTCTGGATATCATTCAGCTCGTTTAAATCAGCTATTTTATTATCCAAAATATATTTTTTAAGTTTTTTAATAGGATCTCGTGCAACCCAAGCTTCTTTTTCTTGTCTTGACCGTAATTCATCAGGATCGGCAAGAGAATGGCCCCTAAATCGATATGTTAGTGCTTCTATTAATGTTGGACCTTGACCTTGTCTTGCTCGTTTTACTGCTTTTTCCGCGACTTGACGAACAGCTAATACATCCATACCATCAACTTCAACGCCAGGCAAACCAAATGCTTCTGCTTTTTTATGTATCTCTGGTATTGATGATGAACGATGATGTGCCATCCCTATGGCCCACTGATTATTTTCAACAACAAATATGATAGGTAACTTCCACAGAACTGCCATATTTAAACATTCAAAAAATTGACCATTATTAGTTGTACCATCACCAAAAAAGCAAGCTGTCACTCTTAATTCTGCTGGTTCCTTTAATACTTGTTGTCTATAGATACTTTGAAATGCAGCGCCTGTTGCTATTGGTATTCCTTCAGCAATGAATGCGAATCCACCTAAGAAATTGTGAGGGGCGGAAAAAATATGCATTGACCCACCTCGTCCCTTACTACAGCCAGTTTCTTTTCCAAAGAGTTCAGCCATTACATTTTGAGAAGGCACTCCTTTACTTAAGGCATGAACATGGTCTCGATAAGTGCTACAGACATAATCTGTTGAATCCAATAATTTGATCACACCTGTTGACACTGCTTCTTGACCATTATAAAGGTGAACGAACCCGAACATTTTACCTTTATAATACATCTGAGCGCACATATCTTCGAAATTTCTGCCTAATAACATATCCTCATATAAGACTAGTAGCTTCTTTTTATTAAGATTTATTTGATTATAGTTAGTCAGCGGCAGTTCAACTTTCTTAGGATAACTCATGATTTATAAAGCAACCTCTAATCTAATTGTATTATATATAAGAATTTTCAAGTCGAAGTCTTGAATAAGAAATAAACAAATTAAACAAATTATTGCATACTTTTTACTAAGAACTTTTGTAATTCTTTGAAACTAGTTTAGTATATCAAATTAATTTTGCTTATACTACAGATGTTTAAAAGTCGAATAAAAAAGTACTGATCCAGTATCAGCATAATAGTTAAAATAAATATAAATATAAGTAAATCGAATTCTCTCAAAAAAGTGACTATTATTAATAGTAAATCACTTAATATTTCTATATATTATTAAATAAATGGCTACATCATCTTTATTTCATCCTATCGAAAAAGAATTATGCACTCTTGAGCGTAATCTTCAGGCAGTAGCAGGGACACGTCATCCTATTTTACACGCAGCCGCAAAACATTTATTTGAAGCGGGAGGCAAACGTTTGAGACCTGCCCTTGTACTGCTAGTAGCTAAGTCAACATCTGAGGAGCAAGAAGTTAACCCTGGTCAAGGAAGACTAGCGGAAATTACAGAGATTATACATACTGCAAGCTTAGTACATGACGATGTCATCGATGAGTGCGAAACACGAAGGGGAGAAAGAACTGTTCATAACTTATTTAATACTAAAATTGCTGTACTAGCTGGAGATTTTCTTTTTGCACAATCTTCTTGGTATTTAGCTAACGTTGATAACTTAGAAGTAGTGCAAATAGTTTCAAAGGTGATTACAGACTTTGCCGAGGGGGAAATAAGACAAGGGTTGGTTCATTTTGACCCAGGTATTTCAATAAATAATTATACTGAAAAATCATTTTATAAAACAGCTTCTTTAATGGCTGCAGGCTGTAAAGGAGCAGCTATGCTGAGTGGCTCAAGTTTTCAAATGCACAATGAGCTGTATTTATATGGTAAACATATGGGGTTAGCATTTCAAATTGTGGATGATATATTAGATATAACAGGATCTACTGAAAGTCTAGGTAAGCCATCTGGGTCAGATCTTATGAACGGGAACTTAACTTCTCCTATACTGTTTGCTTTAACACAAGAAGATGAATTAAACCAATTGATACAAAGAGAATTTTGTGATGAAAAAGATCTTGCCTTAGCCTTGTTTTTAATTAAAAAGAGCGGCGGAATTACTAAAGCGAAAGATTTAGCAAAAGAACACGTGCAGGCAGCACTTCACTGCCTACAGCTTTTACCAAAATCTGCACCTGCATCTAGCTTAAAAGAGTTAACACATTTCATAATCACAAGATTGTCGTAAAATACTTGCTAGAACTGAAAATGTTTTAACTACTTTTTGACTGTCTCTAAAACAGCTTGAAAGGTCTTAATGTCATTGCTAGCTAACTGTGCTAGCATTTTACGATTTAATGCAATATTATCTTTTTTCAATGCAGTAATAAAAGTACTATAGTTCATACCTTGACTATGTGCTGCCGCATTAATCCTAGTTATCCAGAGGCGACGGAAATCTCTTTTTTTTCTTTTGCGACCAACATAAGAGTATCTTAGAGCTTTGAGAACCTGCTGCTTCGCCGTCCTAAATAAAGAATTATGTGCTCCTTTGAAGCCCTTGGCGAGCTTAAATATTTTAGTTCTTCTTTTTCTTGCTACATTACCTCTTTTAACTCTGCTCATAAAATATTACTTAAAATTGAATTACCTACGGTTATTATATCTAAACACTTTTTAATTATAAATAAGGTAGATTAATAGAGATATTCTTTTTATCTCTGTCATCAACCTGACAGGTAGAGGAAAGATGTCTTCTCTGCTTCGAAGACTTCTTCTGAAGTAAATGACTTTTTGACGCTTTATGCCGAAGAAATTTTCCTAATGAAGAAACTTTGAATCTTTTTGCAATTGCTTTTGATGTTTTTAGCTTAGGCATATTATAAACTTGTAATTATTAGCAAAAGTATGAAAAGTCTAAAAATATTAGACTTTTCAATACTTCAGATAATCTTAACACAAATTAAATTACTTACTACAGGAATTTGATGAAACAATTTATATGTAGTAGAAAAAATTTAATCAGCAGTAGCTAGTACTGATTTTGATTTAAATTTTTGTACAGTATTTACAATTATCATTGTAATTATTTTTACCATACTGGAATTTAACTCTTCAAACATTTTCATATTTAAAGTAAATGAGATATTAGCTTCTGAGACAATATTTTGAACCTGATCAGAAGACAAAGGGATTGTGTCTAAAGCAGATCGATAACTATTTTTAAAAATTTTATCATCTTCTATTTCGTCAAAATCATAAAATTTTGTACCTCTCTCATCAGAGAGATTCATTGCTCCTCTAGCTATTTTTTTTAATATTTGACCGCCGGACAGGTCTCCAAGATAACGCGTATAGGCATGTGCAACTAGTAATTCTGGTTGCTTATCACCAATATTGTGAATTCTATCAACATATACTTTAGTTGCAGAAGATGGCTCAATAATATTTAACCAATCGGATCCATAATAATAATTTAAATCTTCAGCCAAACTAATTTTTCTATTTAATTCTGTGAAATATATTGGCTGGATAGCTGGATGATCTTTATTTACCAGCATCTCTTCCTCTATAGCACAATACACAAAATATAAGTTAGCAACTAATTGACGATATGACTTTTTATCTACAACTCCACCTAAAAAAGACTTCACAAAACTAACATTTTCTGCCATGCTATGTGACTTTGTTGTTCCTTCTCTTAGTTCATTAGCTAAGCTACTAACCATAATATTAATTTTCCATGTTATAAAGATAACTAAGCTATATTGATAGTATGTTATCTCAGTATTTAATTTTCACAAATTATGCAGCCGCAAAATAATTTTTAGATTTTATAGGATCTGGATTCATTGTTTTATCACCAGGTTTCCAGTTTGCTGGGCACACTTCATCTGGATGGGCTTGGACATACTGAATTGCTTGCAAAACTCTTAAAGTTTCTTCTACACTTCTTCCAAACTCAAGATTATTAATAGTAGAATATTGAATTATACCTTTAGGATCTATAATAAATAATCCTCTTAGGGCTACACCAGCATTATTTAAGACGTTATAGGCAATACTGATTTCTTTTTTGAGATCTGATAATAAAGGATACTCAAGATCTCCTAATCCACCAGATTCTCGATCTGTTTGTAACCAAGCTAAGTGAGAATATTCACTATCCACAGAAACACCTAAAACTTCTGTGTCAAGTTCAGAAAAAGCAGAATACTTATCACTAAAGGCAGTTATTTCTGTGGGGCAAACAAACGTAAAATCTAAAGGGTAAAAAAATAAAATAACATACTTATTTTTAAAGTCGGATAATTTTATTGTTTTAAATTCTTGGTCATAAACAGCCGTAGCTGAAAAGTCAGGCGCGATCTGGCCTACTTGAAGACAATTTTGTCCTGAAATCATTAATTTTGTCCAGAAGAATTAATATAATTTTGTTATTTAATAGATTATTATATAACAAAATTTAGTATATATGAAAATGATACCAGTCTTTTTAAAATTATCAAATCCATAGATTATATAATAATACTATTTTTATAGCGGGGAATGGATTTGAACCATTGACCTTCGGGTTATGAGCCCGACGAGCTACCAGACTGCTCTACCCCGCGAATATATAGAATAATAGTAGTCTATTCATAGATATAAAAGCAAATATAAGTTCTATTTTAAAAATAAAAGAATAAAATAGCAGGTGCAGTGGTCATTAGACTTAAACAAGATAAAGTATTTTTAATTTTATTTAATAAAGGAAAAACTTCATATAAGCCTATGAATCGATCTTTCACTAATATTTCTGACGGTTTTACCCAAATTTGGCCATCATACCACCCTGATTCTTCATAGAACACAGTAGCGCTCATTAATCTCTTAACAACATAAGACCATCCTAGATACAGTCTGATCAAAATAAAGCATGTTATCAAACTAGAAGTTATGAATTCTGAAAAGAAAAATTTCAAAGGCAGTTTAGCAATTGGAAAAATTGAAAGCAAAATAGGACTTACTAAGAAACAACTTACAATAAGAGTAATAGTAATTTTCTTATTATAAGAATAACTACTCAAAGTTGGCCAGCAGAAGAACCAAGAATTTTTTAAAGAATTATATTCATTGACTGGTTGTTGCTCAAGAGGCACAGGGCATTGATTATTATATAAATTCATTGAAGTTAAAATTTATTTTTCCAAAAATTTATTTATCAAGTTTAAACAAAAGTAAAGTTAATTAATTGCAATAACGGTAGTCAATAATAAGAATAAAACTAGAAAAAGCCAAGTTACTTGATTTAAAGTATTTTCAGTGCTACGAGTATTACTAAAGAACTGATTTTGAGAGCCTATAGTACCTAAGCCTTCAGATTTAGGATTGTGTATAAGTATACTAAAGATCAATATTATTGTTGATGCATACCAGAGAAATTTTAAAACTTGTTCCATTTTTAAGAAATTAATAAAATAATACAAAGACAATCAGTTTCAAAATTTTGATTGTCTTATTAGAGTAAATAATATTTACTCACCTTGTACTTTTAAGAGCAAAAATCCTACTGCTAGTCCTACTAAGACTAAAACAGAACTTAAAATAGCACTTTCTATAATCTCTTTGCCCATTTTTAGTTTTCCTTATTATTTTTGAAATTTTATATACAATATTACAGCAGTATTTAGAATCCGTTTCTACCCCAGACTACCATAGCGATAGAGAAAGTAAACATTGCCATCAAAGCCGCCCAACCCAAACTCAAAATATCCATCATCTATAATATCCAAAAAAAAATAAGATCTCTTTTACTTAAAATATAATATTCTTAATATTAAGAATATCATTATATAATAAGCTAATTATAACAGAGTAATACTTAATTCGTATTTTTAATGCATTTAGAAAAGATTAGATTTAGAATAAATAATAAATATATATTTAGTCTTTTAATCTATATCGAATAACATTACTTTCTATTAAAATAATTAAATAGAAATATACATAACATTTTTTAATACGAATCATTGTATGAATTAGTATACAGATAAATAATATGTGTAGCATTGATCTGCTTAGCATTCTAAAAAAGGAATTTACTGCTTCAATTATGCAAACAACAATACAGAAAGAACAAGTATCTAACAAGGAAACTTTATTAACGCCTAGATTTTATACTACAGATTTTGAAGAAATGGCTAGTATGAATATTTCTGAAAATGAGCAAGATTTTTTTGCTATTTTAGAAGAATTTAGAGCAGACTATAACAGTCAACACTTCATTAGAGACGAAGAATTTAATCAGTCATGGTCGAATTTAGAGAATAAAACTAAATCTTTATTTATTGAATTCCTGGAAAGATCTTGTACAGCAGAATTTTCGGGATTTTTACTATATAAAGAATTATCTCGCAAATTAAAAGATAGCAATCCCATTATTGCTGAATGCTTTTTATTGATGTCAAGAGATGAAGCTCGTCACGCTGGATTTTTAAATAAGGCTATTGGGGATTTCAATTTATCATTAGACTTAGGGTTTTTAACAAAGAGTCGAAAATATACTTTCTTTTCGCCAAAATTTATTTTTTACGCTACATATCTGTCAGAAAAAATAGGTTACTGGCGGTATATTACTATATACCGCCATATGGAACAGTATCCAGAACACCGTATTTATCCTATTTTTAAGTTTTTTGAGAACTGGTGTCAAGACGAAAATCGTCATGGGGATTTTTTTGCAGCATTATTAAAATCTCAGCCACACTTTCTAAATGACTGGAAAGCAAAAATGTGGTGCAGATTTTTCTTACTTAGTGTATTTGCAACAATGTACTTAAATGACTTTCAGAGGGTCGATTTTTATAATGCTATTGGTCTAGACTCTAGACAATATGATATGCAAGTAATCCGAAAAACTAACGAAAGCGCTGCCAGGGTTTTCCCTGTTGCGCTAGATGTCGACAATCCACAATTTTTCAAGTATTTAGATAGTTGTGCTTGTAATAACAGAGCTTTGATTGATATTGATAAGCAAAATTTTCTACCGTTTGTAACAACTTTTATGAAAGTACCTTTATACATGTCCCTTATGTTGAACTTAATCAAAATATACCTGATTAAACCAATAGATTCACAAGCTGTATGGAATACAGTAAGATAATTAATAAAAATAGACAAGATACATAGAATTATATAAAATAATTGCTTATGTCTTGTTAAAATGGAAAACACCCATATTATATTAATCATGGGTGTTTATATAGTTTATACAGTTAGGAACTTATTTTTTCTTTTGCCTCATACATAACTTCTAAAGTGATTAAGTTTCTAGAACAATCTCGAGCAAATTTTTCAGTATTTCGTTTTACTTTGCCTCTCACAAAACCTGGTATTTTACTTAGTTCTTTTTGGGCTTCATCTGACCAATTAAGACTTTCACCAGCTGAAATACCGATACTTAGAGCTTCTGTTGTATCATGTCCGCCAAATATTTCTAATAGGTGGTCTTCCATACCTAAAGTAAATGAGTTATAAACTAAATCAGCTATTTGATTTGTACCTTCATATCCAAGAAATGGGCGATAGCTTAATGGGAAATTTTGAATATGAACAGGAGAAGAAATAACTCCGCAAGGAATATTTAGTCGTTTACCAATATGCCGCTCCATTTGAGTTCCAAAAATTGCAGCTGGCTCTGTCTTAGCAATTAAATCTCCAATGAGACCATGATCATCTGAGATAATCACTTCATCACAAAACCCTTTGACTTGTTCCCTAAACCATTCTTCATCATATTTGCAATAAGTCCCGCACCAAGCAACGTGTATGCCCATTTCTTGATGCAAGATTCTAGTCATTGCAGCTGCATGAGTTGAATCTCCAAAAACAATTGCTTTTTTGCCTGTCAAATTTTGGCAATCAATAGATCTAGAAAACCACGCTGATTGCGAAATAAATCTAGTTTGTTCATCTATATATTTCTCATAATTAACGTTTGCTCCCAGAGCATTAACAAGCTTCTCAATAGATCTAATAGAGGTAGCAGTTTGAACAATACCCATTGGAGTAATATCAATATATGGCATATTAAATTCTTTCTTAAGATACAAAGCTGTCATTAGACCTGTTTCTCGATAAGGGACAAAGTTAAACCAAGCAGATGGTAGTTTTTTTAGATCATGGACAGAGGCATTTTCAGGTATTACCTGATTTATCTGTATATCTAAATCTTGGAATAATCTTTTTAGTTCTGAGATATCATGCTGATTATGAAATCCTAAACTAACGGCACCAATAATATTAACTGACGGCTTTATAGTTTTTTTAGTTAAGATATTATTGCATTTCGCTTTTTCCATATAAAAAGTAACAATTTGCTCAAGAGTTCTATCACTAGCTTGAAGCTCATTAACTCTATAATGATTAACATCTGCTAATAGAACGTCTGCTTCTGTTTCTATTGAAGCTCGACTAACAAAATTTTGCAGATCTTCTTGTAGAATACTCGAAGTACAAGTTGGAGTTAATATAACTAAATCGGGTTTTTCTTCTCTATCTTTTCTTGTTATATTTTCTACTACTTTTTCTTGAGAACCCCTAGCTAATACATGCCTATCTACTACACTAGCCGTAACAGGAGTAAAATCTCTATCTCTTTCAAGCATTGAACGCATTACATTAAAGTAATCATCTCCAAGAGGTGCATGCATAATTGCATGCACGTTTTTAAACGAACTAGCAACTCTTAAAGTTCCAATATGAGCTGGGCCTGCATACATCCAATAAGCTAATTTCATATTAAATTTCCGTCTGATTTATGTAAATATAGTAATACTTTTAGATTTAGCTAACAAATAAAAACCACTCATATATTCTTACTCTGTAATGATTTTTAATATTTTCAGATACAGATCTTCATCATTAATATTTAAGCTAGAAATCAAAACTAACATACCAATCTTAAAAGTAAAGATTTCTTGCAGTTATAGTTTTTCTTTCAGTAAACATGTAAAAATTGTACTATATATAAATGTACTATATATAAACTTTTTTTACTTAATATTGGTAATGCCAGATACAATTAACTTAAATATGCCTTCCCCAACATTTGGCGGAAGCACTGGCGGTTGGTTAAGGGCCGCAGAAGTGGAAGAAAAGTATGCAATAACTTGGACGGGCAAAAATGAAAGTAAATTCGAAATGCCAACCGGCGGCACTGCAACAATGAGAGACGGAGAAAATTTGCTATATTTAGCCAAAAAAGAGCAGTGTTTGGCCTTAGGTACTCAATTAAAAGGAAAATTCAAAATTTCTGATTATAAGATTTACAGAGTTTTTCCAAATGGGGAAGTACAATATTTACATCCTAAAGATGGGGTATTTCCTGAAAAAGTTAACGCAGGTAGAGATAGCATCAATAGTGTTGACCATTCTATTGGAAAAAACGTTAATCCTGTAAATGTTAAGTTTACTAATAAAGCAACATACGACTAACTAATATGAAACCTAGACATACAATAACTTTTATATAGTCTAGGTTTTTGATAATATATATTATCAGCATGGAAGGGTGGCCGAGTGGTTGAAGGCGTCTGATTTGAAATCAGTTGAACCGATTACGGTTCCGTGGGTTCGAATCCCACCCTTTCCGTTACATATCTGTTATATAAGAGACGGCTTAATTATTCATTAAAAAATTATACACTAATAGTGTTTAGCTTTGATTTAATGAAATCTACAACCTCTGAAAGATTCGAAATTTTTTCTGCATCTTCATCAGGTATCTCAATTGCAAACTTTTCTTCAATTGCCATTACTAATTCTACTGTATCTAAAGAGTCAGCTCCAAGGTCACTTGAAAAATTAGCTTCTCTAGTAACAATTGTCTTTTCAATTCCAAGTTGTTCTGCTACAATGTCTTGAACTTTTTCAAAAATTTCATTATCTTGCATAATATATTGTTTCCTAAAGTTTGTGTAAAAAATTTTACTCCCCCTTGCTGCTAACCTTATATAAGTTAGTAGACTGGGCTCAAAATTCAAATATTTATATGATATACTATTATTCTGGATAAATGCGAAGTTTACGATAGGGCTCTTCTCCAAAGCTACGAGCTCTCAACTGATAATTGTCAACTAAATTATGCTGCATTTTTCGGATGTAAGCTGATCGTGGCATTAATTGAACTATTGAATTTTCATTTAAGATAATAGTTTCTATTGCTAGTTTAGCTTCTTGAAGAGCTTGAATCTCATAAAACTTTTTACTTTTACAAAGTTCTACCCAATTAAGATCAGAAGAAATATTGATATTTAATATCTTTCTTAGTGCACGTGTAATTTGTGGTACCGTACTATTTTGAATCGTATAAATAATAAGTTGCCTTGATTTTGCAATTTGTCTTAGTTTTGCATTTTGTTTGACTTGACTACGTAAGGCTAAAATAGCATCTGACTTTTCAAGCTCTTTTGTTAGAATAATTGGCAGATCTAAAGAAGAGATGACAGATGCAATATGCTGCCAACTTAAAGAATAAGCATATAAATATTGAATCGATGCTTCTACTGGAAAAGACTGATTATTAATATTTATAGGAGTATTAATACTAGTTGATAATAAAGATGTATCACGATTTTCTAATTTATTCAAATCAGAAGTTTTATCTTTTACTTCTTTTTGATGCCAAACATGAGTTTTCTGCTTCAAGCTACTCATTTTTTGAGGTCTTAAAAAATTTGTAGATAGCACTTCTATGGAATGCGAGGGGTAACACTTAATCAAAATGCGGCCATTATCTTGAATTTGTCGCTTTTGGACAAAAGGCTGATGACCTTGTAAAATTTGATCTATGGTTTGTTCAACTTTATCATGGACTATCCAAACTTTTCTATCATGTATTTCAATTGCAATTTGAAATGCAGGTGCAGCTTTTCTTTCTAATATACTTTTCTGAGTGCCTCTTCTTTTAGCTTCATCATCACCTAAGGTAACATACTGAATGCCGCCAATAAGATCTGCTAATGTAGGATTTTTAATAAGGCTTTCTAAATGATTTCCATGGGCAGTACCTACTAGTTGAACTCCTCTTTCTGCGATAGTTCGAGCTGCTAACGCCTCTAACTCTGTACCAATCTCATCAATAATAATAACTTCAGGCATATGATTTTCTACCGCTTCTATCATTACTTGATGCTGTAAATCGGGTCGAGCTACTTGCATTCTTCGAGCTCGACCTATAGCTGGATGCGGAATATCACCGTCACCTGCTATTTCATTAGACGTATCTATAATCACAACTCTTTTTTCCATTTCATCTGCCAAAACTCTTGCTATTTCTCTAACTGCTGTTGTTTTACCTACACCGGGTTTTCCTAATAATAAAATTGAATCACCTTGTTCTAATAAATCTCTGATAATACTAATGGTGCCAAACACCGCTCGGCCAACACGGCACGTCAAGCCTATAATGCTACCTTCCCTATTACGCATTGAACTAATGCGGTGTAAAGTTTTTTCAATGCCTGCTCTGTTATCACCACTAAAATTCCCGACCTTCTTCACACAATAATCTAAATCCTGCCAACTGATAGACCTTTGAGATAAATATTCTGGGTTTCCTGGAAATCTGGCTTCTGGGCGACGACCTAAATCCATAACAACTTCTATTAAATTTTTCCTATTAGAATGCTGCTTCAAAGGTTCTCGAACAAAGTTAGGTAAAATTTCTAATAATTTTTCTAAGTCGTCAGCAATAAGCATGATCCAATATATAATAATTAGTTAATCAATTAAATGATCTAATATTCTAGAAAGAATACTAGATAATAATATTATGTTTTATATTTATTTTACACAAAAAGATATCTTATTATTAAGATTGTACTGAATATTAAATAATAAATAGATTGGTCAAAATACATAGTCATGTTAATATGCTTATTGGACAAAAAGTTCAAATTAAGTATAGTAAAAACAAAATAGCTAATGATATGGCTGTTAAAGTTGGTGATATAGGAGTTATTAGAGGGACAAAATTTATAAATAATCAATGCGTCACAATTATTGTAGAATTCGAGAATCATACAAGGCTGTGGATGTTCCGTGAAGAGCTAATCTGTCTGAATAAATAAATTATTAAAAATAAAGACAAAATTTTTATCCATTGTTAAAGCAATTTATTTCATAGGAGTATTTTTAGTTGTGCAAATTACTATTAAAGATTTACAAGATTTACTTTCTTCCGTACAAAGAAAAAAAATACAGACACTAAAACTAAAACAAAATAAGTTTGAGATTATATTAAACAAGCCATCCAAAAAAGTTCCTCAAGAAGTTTTGCCATCAAACAGTTCTTCTATCTTTAAGTCAATTCAGTCTAATACCATCAACATCTCGCCTAAAAAAACTAGAAGTATAAATAACAAAGCTGTCATAAATTATGCAACTATAGTTTCACCAATGGTGGGTACTTTTTATCAATCACCAGCTCCTGGTGAAAGGATTTTTGTGCGAGTAGGTGATGAAGTAAAGTGCAACCAAACGGTCTGCATTATTGAGGCTATGAAATTAATGAATGAAATTGAAGCTGAAATTGAGGGAACAATTATTGAAATCTTAGTTAAAGATGGTGATATAGTAGATTGTGGTCAAGCTTTGATGAAAGTTGAAACTTAATGAAAATTCTTCCATTTTACATATTATTAACAGAAATTATTTAGATAGAGAATTTAGCTTATAATGTAATTATAAAAACTTATTTCCTAAAGGCACAAAAATCTAAACAGTAAAATTATTAGATTTATCTGTCAATCATAGAAATAAGCGTTTTGATTCCTTGTCTCAAGAGAGGAGAATCTCAATGGCAATTAGCTCAAAAGAGCAAGAGACAAAGAAGGTAAAAATCTCGGTTGATAAAAATCCCGTAGATACTTCTTTTGAAAAATGGGCCAAACCTGGTCATTTTTCTCGTACACTAGCAAAAGGACCAAAAACTACTACTTGGATTTGGAATCTTCATGCTGATGCTCACGACTTCGATAGTCAAACCAGTTCTTTAGAAGAAGTTTCACGCAAAATATTTAGTGCTCACTTTGGCCAACTTGCGGTAATCTTTTTATGGTTAAGTGGAATGTACTTCCACGGAGCCCGCTTCTCTAACTATATTGCTTGGCTAAGTAATCCAACTGGCATCAAACCAAGTGCACAAGTTGTTTGGCCTATAGTGGGTCAAGAAATTTTGAACGGAGATGTAGGTGGAGGGTTTCAAGGTGTACAAGTTACATCAGGATGGTTTCAATTATGGAGAGCTTCTGGAATTACCACTGAATTCCAACTTTACTGTACTGCTATAGGTGGTTTAGTAATGGCTGCTTTAATGCTGTTTGCCGGATGGTTTCATTATCACAAGGCTGCTCCAAAACTAGAATGGTTTCAAAATGTTGAATCCATGATGAATCATCATTTAGCTGGCCTTTTAGGCTTAGGCTGTCTAGGATGGGCAGGACATCAAGTCCACCTATCATTACCTATTAACAAACTACTGGATTCAGGCGTTTCTCCTCAAGAAATACCATTGCCTCATGAGTTTTTAATCAACAGAGAACTTATGGCACAACTATATCCGAGTTTTAGTAAAGGACTGGTACCTTTCTTCACTTTAAATTGGGCTGAATACTCTGATTTTCTAACTTTCAAAGGAGGCCTCAACCCTGTTACTGGAGGTTTATGGTTAAGTGATACTGCTCATCATCATTTAGCACTTGCAGTGCTATTTCTTGCTGCTGGTCATATGTATAGGACTAATTGGGGGATTGGACATAGCATGAAAGAAATTTTAGAAGCTCATAAAGGTCCTTTTACTGGAAACGGTCACGAAGGATTATATGAAATTTTAACAACTTCCTGGCATGCTCAACTTGCTATTAACTTAGCAATGATGGGGTCCTTAAGCATAATTGTAGCACATCACATGTATGCGATGCCTCCTTACCCTTATATTGCAACCGATTATCCTACTCAGTTATCACTATTTACTCATCATATGTGGATTGGGGGATTCTGTGTAGTTGGCGCTGGAGCACACGCATCCATTTTTATGGTTAGAGATTATAATCCAGCTGAAAACTACAACAATTTATTAGATCGAGTTATTAGACATCGGGATGCAATTGTTTCTCATTTAAATTGGGTGTGCATATTCCTTGGGTTCCACTCTTTTGGTCTTTATATTCATAATGATACTATGAGAGCACTAGGAAGATCTCAAGATATGTTCTCAGATACAGCAATCCAATTACAGCCAATCTTTGCTCAGTGGGTTCAAGGTATACACACTTTAGCACCTGGTAATACAGCTCCAAATGCTCTAGCTACAGCTAGCTATGCATTTGGGGGAGAAGTTGTTTCTGTGGGAAATAAAGTAGCGATGATGCCTATCTCTTTGGGAACTGCTGATTTTATGGTTCATCATATACATGCATTTACTATTCATGTAACTGTTCTTATTTTAGTTAAGGGATTCCTTTTCTCAAGAAATTCTCGCTTAATTCCTGATAAAGCAAACCTTGGATTTAGATTTCCATGCGATGGACCTGGTAGAGGTGGTACTTGCCAAGTATCCGGATGGGATCATGTTTTCTTAGGTTTATTCTGGATGTACAATTCTCTTTCTGTGGCAATCTTTCACTTTAGTTGGAAAATGCAGTCAGATGTTTGGGGTAGTGTATCTCCATCTGGCAATGTATCTCATATTACCGGTGGAAATTTTGCACAAAGTGCAATCACGATCAACGGCTGGCTAAGAGATTTTCTGTGGGCTCAAGCTTCTCAAGTTATTCAATCATACGGATCTGCGTTATCTGCATATGGACTAATATTCTTAGCGGCACATTTTGTATGGGCATTTAGTCTAATGTTCTTATTCAGCGGTAGAGGTTATTGGCAAGAGTTAATTGAATCTATAGTCTGGGCACATAATAAAATAAAGGTTGCTCCGGCAATTCAGCCAAGAGCTTTAAGTATTACTCAGGGTCGGGCTGTTGGTGTTGCACACTATCTATTAGGTGGCATTGGTACAACGTGGGCATTCTTTTTAGCAAGAATTATTTCAGTAGGCTAATATTGAAAATAGGATAAAAAAACAATTATGGCAACAAAATTTCCTAAGTTTAGCCAAGCTTTATCACAAGATCCAACAACTCGAAGGATTTGGTATGGTATCGCTACGGCGCATGACTTTGAAAGTCATGATGGCATGACAGAAGAAAATTTATATCAGAAGATTTTCGCTTCTCATTTTGGACATTTAGCAATTATCTTTTTATGGACCTCTGGAAATCTATTCCATGTAGCATGGCAAGGCAATTTTGAACAATGGGTGTTAAATCCTTTAAAAGTGAAGCCAATTGCTCACGCAATTTGGGATCCACATTTTGGACAACCAGCTCTTAAAGCATTCAGTAAGGGTGGATCAGCTTATCCAGTTAATATTGCATACTCAGGTGTATATCATTGGTGGTATACAATCGGCATGAGAACTAATCAAGACCTGTATACAGGAGCTTTATTCTTATTAGTCTTATCTGCTGTATTATTATTTGGTGGGTGGCTACATCTGCAACCAAAATTTAAACCAGGGCTATCTTGGTTTAAAAATAATGAATCAAGATTAAATCATCATTTATCTGGATTGTTTGGTGTTAGTTCTTTAGCTTGGACAGGACACTTAGTACATGTTGCTATACCTGAATCTAGAGGTCAACATGTAGGATGGGATAATTTCACAACTGTTTTACCTCACCCAGCTGGATTACAACCATTTTTTAGCGGTAATTGGAGCGTATATGCTCAAAATCCAGATACAGCTCAACAGCTATTTGGTACCAATGAAGGTGCAGGAACAGCTATTTTAACATTTCTAGGAGGATTTCATCCTCAAAGTCAATCTCTATGGCTAACTGATATGGCTCATCATCACTTAGCTATTGCAGTAGTCTTTATTGTTGCTGGGCATATGTATAGAACAAATTGGGGTATTGGGCATAATCTAAAAGATATTCTAGATGCTCACAGACCTCCTAGTGGTAGATTAGGCGCAGGGCACAAAGGACTATTTGATACCATCACTAATTCATTACACATGCAGTTAGGATTAGCACTAGCTGCTCTTGGCGTGATTACTTCTTTAGTAGCTCAACATATGTATGCTATGCCACCATATGCTTTCATGGCTAAAGATTTTACAACTCAAGCTTCTTTATACACTCATCACCAGTATATCGCGGGATTTTTAATGGTAGGTGCATTTGCACACGGCGCTATATTTTTTGTTAGAGATTACGATCCAGAACAAAATCAAGGGAATGTTCTTGCTCGCATGCTGGAGCACAAAGAAGCTATTATTTCACATCTTAGCTGGGTTACTTTATTCTTAGGATTCCACACATTAGGTCTTTATGTTCATAATGACACAATGATTGCTTTCGGGACTCCTGAAAAGCAAATTTTAATTGAACCTGTATTTGCTCAATGGATTCAGGCTTCTTCAGGTAAAGCACTTTATGGATTCGATGTGCTACTATCGTCTTCCAGCAATATTGCTACACAAGCGGGGAGTAATATTTGGCTACCAGGTTGGCTAGAAGCTATTAACAGTGGTAAAAATTCTCTTTTCTTAACAATTGGTCCTGGTGATTTCTTAGTTCACCACGCAATTGCTTTAGGATTACATACTACTGCATTAATTTTAGTCAAGGGAGCTTTAGATGCTAGGGGATCCAAGTTGATGCCAGATAAAAAAGATTTTGGTTATAGCTTTCCTTGTGATGGACCTGGGCGCGGTGGAACCTGTGATATATCTGCGTGGGATGCATTCTACCTGGCAGTATTTTGGATGCTTAATACAATTGGCTGGGTAACTTTCTATTGGCATTGGAAGCATATAACTATTTGGCAAGGAAATGCAACTCAATTTAATGAATCATCAACCTATTTGATGGGATGGTTTAGAGACTATTTATGGCTAAACTCTTCTCCATTGATTAATGGTTATAATCCCTATGGTATGAATAATTTATCTGTTTGGTCTTGGATGTTCCTGTTTGGACATTTAGTCTGGGCCACAGGATTTATGTTCTTGATATCCTGGCGTGGTTATTGGCAAGAATTAATAGAGACATTAGCATGGGCACATGAAAGAACACCTTTAGCTAACTTAATCCGATGGAAAGATAAACCAGTTGCACTATCAATTGTGCAAGCAAGACTAGTTGGTTTAGCACATTTTTCTGTAGGATATGTACTTACTTATGCGGCCTTTGTACTGGCTTCAACTGCGGGAAAATTTGGTTAAGTTAAGGTAATTTTTAATTAATCAAAAAAGTCAGTCATAAAGTATTTTATGACTGACTTTTTTGATTAAATTTCAAAGATTATTAAAGCTTAACTTCTATATCTACTCCAGATGGGAGATTTAACTTCATTAATGCATCTATTGTTTGAGAAGAAGGTTGATGAATATCAATAATTCTTCTGTGAGACCTTATTTCAAAGTGTTCACGAGAATCTTTATCTACATGGGGAGAGCGTAGTACACAGTATATTCTTCGCTTTGTTGGCAGAGGAATTGGCCCTACTGCTATAGCATTCGTTCTTGCTGCTGTATCTACAATTTTTTTGCATGAAGTGTTAAGTAATCTAGAATTATAAGCTTTTAGCTTAATTCTGATTTTAGGTTGCTGAATGACTGTCATATTAAGAAAATCTTGCTATTTAAGAATTTTGGAAACAACACCTGCACCTACTGTTCTACCACCTTCTCTAATTGCGAATCGCATACCTTGCTCAATTGCAATTGCATTAATTAGTTCAGCAGTCATTTTAATTCTGTCACCAGGCATAACCATTTCAGCATCTGTTCCATCATCAGCAGTAAACTGGTTGATAGTTCCAGTTACATCAGTAGTTCTAACATAAAATTGAGGTCTATATCCAGGGAAAAATGGCGTATGTCTTCCACCTTCTTCTTTAGTTAAAATATATACTTCTGCCTCAAATTGTGTGTGAGGCGTAATTGTACCAGGCTTAGCTAGAACCATACCTCTCTCAATGTCTTTCTTTTGAACTCCTCTTAAAAGGATTCCTATATTATCTCCCGCCAACCCTTCTTCCAAAGTTTTTTGGAACATTTCTAACCCTGTAATAGTTGTTGTACGAGTTTCTCGTAGTCCTACAATTTCAATAGTATCTCCTACTTTGATGATACCTCTCTCTATTCTTCCAGTAGCAACAGTTCCTCTACCTGTAATTGAGAAAACATCTTCTACAGCCATTAGAAAAGTTTTATCAACATCTCTTTCTGGTGTTGGAATATAAGTATCAACTGCTTCCATTAAAGAGAAAATTTTATCAACCCACTTATCCTCACCTTTTTGTATACCAGTGTTTTTTGTAACTGCTTCTAAAGCTAATAACGCAGAACCTGCTACAAATGGAATATCGTCACCGGGGAAATCATATTGACTTAAAAGCTCTCTTCCTTCAAGTTCTACAAGTTCTAATAATTCTTCATCATCTACTTGATCTTCTTTGTTTAGGAAAACTACTAGTGTTGGAACACCAACTTGTTTTGCCAAAAGAATATGCTCTCGAGTTTGTGGCATAGGACCATCTGCTGCAGATACTACTAGAATCGCACCATCCATTTGAGCAGCACCCGTAATCATATTTTTCACATAATCTGCGTGACCTGGACAGTCAACATGTGCATAATGACGGTTATTTGTTTCATACTCAACATGAGCAGTATTGATAGTAATACCCCGAGCTTTTTCTTCTGGGGCAGCATCAATTTCATCAAATTTCTTGGCAGCAGTAGAGCCTAGCGTTGAAAGAGTTGCAGAAATTGCTGCTGTTAAAGTCGTTTTACCATGGTCAACATGACCAATTGTTCCAATGTTAACATGTGGTTTTTTACGTTCAAATTTAGAGCGAGCCATGTTTTTTAGTTTCCTTGTAGAAAAAATTGCTTTATAGTTACTTTTAACGATAAATCTTAGTAATTTAAAGATTTATTACTTAATATAAACTAAATTTTAATTAGTTAATACCGATAATGAGCAAAGGCTTTATTAGCTTCTGCCATTCTGTGAGTTTCTTCTCTTTTTCTAATAGAATTACCAGTTTCATTGGCAGCATCCATTATTTCGTTAGCCAATTTCATAGACATATTTTTTCCAGATCTTTCTCTTGAAAATCGAGTAATCCATCTTAAGGCTAAATTAGTTCCTCTATATGCGCGAACTTCTATTGGAACTTGATATGTAGAACCACCAACTCGCCTAGCTTTCACTTCTACGAGAGGAGTAATATTACGAATAGCTTTTTCTAAAATATTTAGAGGGTCCGTTTCGGTTCTTTCTTTAACAATATCTAAAGCTTGATATATAATTCTTTGAGCTAAAGTTTTTTTTCCACTTCTTAGGATACGAACAGTAAGCATACTAATTAATCTACTTTTGTATAAAGGATCTGGTGATGCGAATCGCTTTTTAGCTGTATTACGACGAGACATAAAATTTAAGATTTGTTATTGTAATAATATTTCTACTAAAAGATATTTAAGATTTAGGTTTCTTGGTACCATATTTTGAACGACTTTTTCGACGATCTTTTACTCCTGCAGCATCTAAAGTACCACGTACAACATGATATCTAACACCAGGTAAATCTTTGATTCTACCTCCTCTAATTAGTACTACAGAATGTTCTTGAATATTATGACCTACACCAGGAATATAAGCTGTCACTTCAAATCCAGATGTTAATCTCACACGGGCTACTTTACGCAAAGCAGAATTGGGCTTCTTTGGAGTTGTAGTATAAACTCTTGTACAGACACCTCTTCTTTGAGGACAACTTTTTAAAGCAGGAGATTTTGTCTTTTTATTAATTTTTCGTCTTTCAGATCTAACTAGTTGTTGAATTGTTGGCATAGTTAATTATATTGTGTATCTGCTAATAAAACATTTTAAAATTAGTTCTCATACACAAACTAATCTTTATTCATTTTATATTTACGCATAAATCTTTCTACTCTACCCTCAGTATCAATAATTCTTTGAGAACCAGTAAAAAATGGATGGTTACCTGACCAAATATCAACATGTAATTCAGGTTTTGTAGAACCAATTGTCATAATTAATTTACCGTCACAGTAGACTTTTGAATCAGGGTACCAGCTAGGATGTATATTATCTTTTGCCATGGTTTTTGTAATCTTATAATAAAATAATTAAATAATTTTAACGTTTGGAGAATTGAGGGGCTTTTCGAGCTTTCTTTAAGCCATATTTTTTTCTTTCTTTTACTCTTGGATCTCTTGTTAAATAGCCTTCTGATTTAAGGGCACTTCTATTTTCTGGATTAATTGAGCATAAAGCTCTAGCAACCCCTAAGCGGATTGCATCAGCTTGACCTGTCAGACCTCCTCCTCTAGCATTTACATGTATATCATATTGATTTAATAATCCTAAAACTTGTAGAGGTGCATACGAAACTCTTAAATAATTAGGGCTAAATTGAAGATAAGATTCGCCAGGAATACCATTAATTACTAGATTTCCTGAACCTGGGACTAGTCTGACTTGAGCAACAGAACATTTACGGCGACCTGTTCCAGAATAGATTGCACGAGTTTTAATTAATTCTGTCGACATAATTTTCCTTGATAACTAAATAAATATACATTTTTACACCATACACTCTTTCGGTTTCTGTGCAGCATGAGGATGAAGTGATCCTGAATAAACTTTTAGTTTTGTAAATAATTTTCGGCCTAATGGGCCTTTAGGTAACATTCCCTTTACTGATTTTTCAATAATTCGATTAGGTAATCTTGTTTGCAGCTGTTCAAATGTTTCAACCTTTAATCCTCCTGGTTGGCCAGAATGTCTTCTATATAGTTTTTGAGTTGTTTTACTTCCGCTAACACATACTTCAGCTGAATTAATAACAATTACATAATCTCCTGTATCTAAGTAAGGAGTATATGACGGTTTATTTTTACCTCTTAAAATATTAGATATATGAGTAGACATACGACCAAGTTTCTGATCTTTAGCGTCTATAATATACCAACTTGGGCTGGTAATTAATGATGGTACTTGTGTTTTATTCATGAAAAGATTAGTACTTTTATTTAACAATAAGAAAATATGTAGATGTTACACATATAAATTCCGTGTAATCAATTATTTTTGAATATTATATTCAAATTATGTTTGCACAAAAAGGTTTTATAGTAGTTTTTAAAAAAACTTCTTATTAAGAATAAATTATAACGTTTTTGATAGTATAAAATAAATTAATCTGTTTTTTCTTTTGGCAAACTTATACCTAATGTTTTTTGTAGAGCATATATAACTTCTTCTGCTGATTTTTGGCCAAAATTTTTGATTTCTAAAAGTTCTTCTTGAGAATAATCTAGTAAATCTGCAATAGAATGAATTTGAGCTCTTTTTAAGCAATTATATGCTCTAACAGATAATTGCAATTCTTCTATTAAAACTTGACTAATCTTTTTATCTTCTTTATTACGATAAGTATCTACTGATTTAAAATCTAAATTTCTCAATGAGCAAAAAAGGTTAGTTAAAACTGTTGCGCCTTGACTAATAGCTTCCTGCGGGGAAATACTACCATTAGTCCAAATTTGCAAAATCAATCTATCTTTAATACTGTTAGTGCCTACGCGTACTTCTTCTACTTTATAATTGACTTTGTTTACAGGCATAAAGATTGAGTCTACTTGAAGAAAATCTAAAGATAGTTCATCAACTGCTTTTTCGGCTAAACGATATCCACAACTTTTTTCAATTTTAAATTCCATTTCGAATATTGTATTATTGCAAATAGTTGCAATATATTGTCTTGGATCTACTACTTCAATATCAGAAGACAATTCGAACAAACCAGCTGTAACTATAGCTGGTCCTTGTATTTTAATTCTACCAATTTGAGACTCTTTATTATTGCTTTTAAATACTACTTCTTTCAAGTTCAGTAATATTTCTAAGACATCTTCTCGAACTCCTGAAATTGTAGAAAATTCATGATTAACTCCAGCTATGCGAACAGCAACTATGGCAGTACCCTCTAAATCTGACAGTATCGATCTTCTTAGAGCATTACCAAGAGTAATTCCTTGGCCTTGGTTTAAGGAATCTATTATAAAGCTACCATACTGTCCGCGAGCCCCATCTGTTCTTGACTCTACACATTCAATTTGAAATTGAGCCACCTAAGAAAGCTCCTTTAAAAATAATCATTGATTGGTAATTTTATCTATAATAAAAAAGAATCTATACACGGCGTTTCTTAGGAGGACGACATCCATTATGAGGCACAGGGGTAATATCTTTTATTAAAGTAATTTCCAGGCCTGCTGCCTGCAAAGCTCTAATTGCTGTTTCGCGACCTGCTCCAGGTCCATTGACTAAAACTTGTGTTTGCCGCATACCTTGGTCCATTGCTTGTTTGGCAGCTTTTTCAGCTGCGGTTTGGGCTGCAAATGGGGTTCCTTTTTTTGCTCCCTTAAATCCACTAGCACCAGAAGATGACCAAGATAATGTCTCACCTTTCAAATTAGTAATTGTAACAATTGTATTGTTAAACGTAGATTTTATGTGCGTAATACCATTAACTGCATTACGCTTATTTTTTCTTGCTCCAGATTTCCTTATTTGTCTTGCCATTTTATTTAGCCTATATAGTTAATTAAAAAATTACTTTCTTGGGGCTTTTTTCTTACCTGCTACTGTCTTTTTACCACCTCTTCGTGTTCTTGCATTTGTTCTAGTTCTTTGACCTCTTAAAGGTAAACCCACACGATGTCTTCGACCTCGATAAGTACTAATTTCCATTAATCTTTTAATACTCATAGACTCGAAACGTTTTAAATCTCCTTCAATCTGGTAGTTAGATTCAAGTATTTCTCTTATACTAACAATCTGTTGGTCATTCAAATTTTGACATCTTATGTCTGCATCAATGTTAGTTTTTTTCAATATTTCTTTTGATCGAGATAAACCAATTCCATAAATATAAGTCAATGCTATCTCTATTCTTTTATTTCTAGGGAGATCTACTCCAGCAATTCTAGCCACTTTATGTTGTCTCCAATAAATAATATTTACTTTTTATCAGACTAAGCTTTGTAATTTAACCTTGTCTTTGCTTATGCTTAGGATTATTACAAATTACCATGACTTTTCTGTGGCGACGAATTATTCTACATTTCTCACACATTTTGCGAACAGAAGGACGAACTTTCATATTGATTGGCTTTGTATAGTAGAAAAATTACTTTATTAATTCTATTAAATATTTGCGCATGATACGCAGAGAACATATTTTATCACTTGGTCATACTATCATATTTTTTAGATATAACGTATGTTTGAATTTGTTTAGCCGTATCTATCGCAACACCAACTAAAATCAGTAATGATGTAGCTCCAAGACCTCTTAAGTTCTGTATTTGGGCGACCTTTTCTATTATAAACGGAATTAACGCTACTGTAAATAAAAATGTCGCTCCAAGAAATGTAAGTCTGTTTAATATAACTTGCAGATAATCTATGGTAGCTTGCCCCGGGCGAATATTAGGAATACTGGCACCCATTTTTTTTAGGTTTGTGGCAATATCTTCTGGATTCATTACAATTGAGGTATAAAAATAACTAAAGAATAAAATTAAAGCACTATAAAGGACAAGATATAAAGATCCATTGGGGCAAAATAGATAAAGAATTTGTAATACAAGTGGATTTTGTGTTAATTGAGTCAAATATGCAGGAAGCGCCATAGATGCTGATGCAAAAACAATAGGCATAACTCCACCTTGATTCAGCTTTAAAGGTAAATAGCTGTTAGGATCAAGGATTGAAGATTTGCCTAATTGTCTTGCCGAAATAATTTTAATTCTTCTTGTACCTTCTTGCACAAAAATCGTAATTATTATCATTAGCAAAAAAATCACAATGAATAAGCCAAACTTAATACTTGTATTATTATAGTTAGCGTCGAAAAAAGATTGAGTAAAATTTTTGGGGAGACCTGAAACAATATTTTGAAAAATTAGTAGAGATGCTCCATTACCTATTCCTTTTTCTGTAATTAGTTCTGATAACCACATAATAATCATAGACCCAGCTGTCAAAGCTAAGATAGATTCACATACAAAAGCAAAATTCCAATTAAAAACATATGGCTTTACCCAGATAGAGATTGCGCTGGACTGTAGAGTGGCCCAACCTAAAGCTAAATATCTCGTAATTTGCGTTATCTTTTGGCGTCCTAATTCTCCTTCTTCTTTTTGAAGCTTTTCTAGAGTAGGAATTATTTTTGTAAGTAATTGCATCACAATCGAAGAATTAATATAAGGAACAATGCCCAATGCAAAAATTCCTATTGTAGAGAAACCTCCACCAGAGAAAATGTTCAAAAAGTTCACTAAAGTATTCTTCTCTACACTCGCATAAAAGGCATCATGATCTATACCTGGGACAGGTATAAAAATACCTAAACGTGCTAAAATCAATAAGAAAAGAGTAAATACAATACGGTTTCGTAAATCGCTTTTTTGGCTCATACGTAATTTTCAGGTAAAAAAACAATTTTTTAATTAAATAAAAACCCTATTCCAATACTTATACAAGTTGAAAATAGGGAATTAAGACAACATAGCAATACTTTTATAATATTCTATTTAGAATAAAGATTTTCTATTGGCACTCCTCGGTCTTTTGCAGCTTCGCTAAAAGTTCTTAGTTGAGTCAATCCATTTAAAACAGCTCGTGCATTATTCAGAGTATTATTAGATCCCAATTGTTTAGCAAGAATATTTTGAACACCAGATAATTCTAAAACTGTTCTAACAGAACCGCCAGCAATTACACCAGAACCAGGGGCTGATGGTCTTAGTATAACTTGTGCAGCACCAGAAATTCCATTAATAGGATGTGGTATAGAATTAGATTTAGTTAATGGAACTGTAACTAGATGTTTTTTAGCATCCGTTACACCTTTTTTTACTGCTCCAATTACATCACTTGCTTTACCCACACCTACACCAACTTGGCCTTGTTCATTGCCCACAACTAAAATAACTCTAAAGCTTAATTTCTTACCTCCTTTTACAACTTTCGTGACTCGTTTAACTTGCACAACTCTTTCTTCCCATCCGCTATCTTTTTCTTTAACTTTTCCTTGTTTTTTACGATTTGCCATCTTCAACATTATTCCTAGTTAGTTAATTAGCAACTTTAAAACACCATGCCAGCTTCTTTTGCAGCCTTAGCTAAAGCTTTAACTCGTCCATGATATAATTTACCACCTCTATCAAAAACGACAGTTTCGATTCCTTCTTTTATAGATCGTTCTGCTAAAGTTTTACCCACTGAACGAGAAGCTTCGCAATTAGATCCAAGTGCTATTGATGATTGAGAATTTAAGTTAACAGACGAAGCTGCAACTAAAGTAATCCCTTTTGTATCATCAATAACTTGTGCATATATGTGCTTGTTAGATCTAAATACACATAATCGAGGTCTACTAGCAGTTCCTCGAACTTTTTTTCGAACACGTCTATGCTTGTGAATTCTAGTCTGCTTGCTATTGATTTTCATTGTTATTTACCTTTTCCAGCTTTTCCAGCTTTTCTTCTTACAACTTCGCCTTGATATCGAATTCCTTTTCCTTTATAAGGTTCTGGTGGTCTTATTGAACGAATAGTAGAAGCAACTTGACCAACTACTTCTTTATCTATACCTAAAACAGTAATATTGGTGTTATTTTCAACTTTGATTTCAATATTTTGAGGGGGTTGGATAGTTACAACATGACTATAGCCTACACTTAGTATTAAGTTATTATTATCTATCTGAGAGCGGTAACCTACACCTTGAATTTGGAGTTTTTTGGAAAAACCATTAGAAACTCCTTCAATCATATTATTAATAAGTGTCCGAGATAGTCCATGCAATTGATTAGCTTTTTTAGTATTTCCACTTGTTCGGACAAGAATTGTAGCATTATTAATTTCTAAAGTGATACCCTCTGGCAAAGTTCTTGACAAAGTGCCTTTTGGCCCGTTTACTGTAATGGTTTGACCATCAAATTGAGTACTAAGGTTTGTAGGCAATAAAATTATTTTTTTTCCAATTCGGGACATATTCCACCTATAAATTAGTTACCAAATATAACATAAAATTTCACCACCTAAGCCATCATGACGAGCTTGTCTATCTGTCATAACACCTCGAGAAGTAGAAATAATGGCAATACCTAAACCTCCGAGAACTCTAGGTAATTCTTTGTGATTTGCATAAACTCTTAGTCCTGGTTTACTAATTCTTTTGAGAGCAGTGATAACCGGTTGTCGATTTTTCCCATTATATTTTAAAGAAATCATCAAATGAGTCTCTATACCTTCGCCCATTTGCTCAAAATTTTGAAGAAATCCTTCTTCCTTGAGTACTAGTGCCATATTGCGTGTCATTTTCGTTGCTGGTACCTGTACAATTTGATGTCTTGCCAAGTTCGCGTTACGAATACGTGTCAGCATATCGGCAATCGTATCGTTGACCACTACATCCCCCTTAAGATAGATTATTTAGAATATTTTCAGGATTCTCTAAAAGGCATACCAAGCTTTTTTAATAAAGCTAACCCTTCTTGATCTGTTTTAGCTGTTGTTACAATTGAGATATCTAAGCCACGAATTTGATCAATATTATCATAGTCTATCTCTGGAAATATTAATTGTTCACGTAAACCTAAATTATAATTACCTTTTCCATCAAAACTTTTAGGGCTAATTCCTCTAAAATCTCGGATTCTTGGTAAAGTTAAATTAATTAATTTTTCCAAAAAAGAGTACATTTTATCTTTTCGCAGGTGCACTACAATTCCAATGGGAACTTCTTCACGAATTTTAAAACCTGCTATAGATTTTTTAGCCTTTGTTACAATTGGTTTTTGCCCAGTAATTAATGTTAGTTCTTGAATACTGCTTTCAAGGGCTTTAGTATTTTGGGACGCTTCACCTAATCCCCGATTAATAGTAATTTTAGTAAAACGAGGGACTTCATGGACATTCTCATACTGAAATTCTTCTTTGAGAGCTTGAGTAACAGTTTTTTTATATTTTTCTTTTAATCCTATTACCATTATATTTTTATAACCTATTTGATAATTTCACCAGTCTTTTTTAATTTGCGGACTTTTTGGCCCTCATCATCAATTATTACTGAGAATCGACTAGAAATATTATTTTTTTGACTGAATAACATAACATTAGAACTATGTATAGGTGCTTCGAATTTTGTAATTTGTCCAGTCTCACCTTCTTGCTGAGGTCTTTTATGCTTTACTTTAAGATTAATTCCTTTGACGATAACTTTACTAGTTTTATGTATAATTGCAATAATCTCGCCTGTCTTGTTTTTATCACTACCAGAAAGTACTTTGACTAAATCGCCTTTTTTGAATTTAACTTTTTTATTCACTATATTTTTTGCAAGCAAACTTTTCATTATATTACCTCCGGCGCAAGAGAAACAATTTTAGAAAAATTTTTATCTCTTAATTCTCGAGCTATAGGTCCAAATACTCTAGTGCCACGAGGATTATTATCTTGATTAATAATAACGGCTGCATTGTCATCGAATCGAATACTCATACCATCAATTCTTCTTAATGCTTTACGCGTTCTAACAACAACAGCTCGTACCACATCAGATCTTTTAACAGGCATATTTGGAGAAGCATCTTTGACAACACCAATAATTACGTCACCTATAGACGCATAAGATGGATTGCTGGTACCCAGCACCCGAATACACATTATTTTTCTAGCACCACTATTATCTGCTACATTAAGATAGCTTTGAGTCTGTATCATACTTTTATTCTATATAAGATTAATTATCAAAAGATTTAGATAATATATTAACCATTGTCCAACACTTTGTACGACTTAAAGGCCTAGTCTCCTGTATTGTAACAATATCGCCTACTGCGCATTCATTATTTTCATCGTGTGCTTTATATTTTTTCGTACGAATCATTGTTTTAGCATATTTTCTGTGAGAAATTCTATTTTCTACAGCTACTACTATAGTTTTATTCATTTTATCGCTTATTACTTTACCTGTTGTTTCTTTTAAAGGCATAGTCTAAATGAGTTATATAATTAATTTAATTTGACTGGTCCCTGGACTTTTCAACCGTTAAAAGTTGAGCTAATCTATGTTTTGAATGCTTGAACAAATGAGGCTTAAAATCTTGTCTTGTTGCTCTTTTTAGTCTTAAATCAAATAACTGTCTTTTGATTGCGATAATTTCTTTTGATAGAGAGGAATCGTCCAGTTGTATAACATCTAATATTTTAGGTAAAGTCATATTTAAAATTCTATTGTATTCCTCACTATAAACTTTGTCTTTATCGGCAATTTATAAGAGGCTAATTTCATAGCTTGTTGTGCAGTTTTTTGTGGTACCCCAGTAATTTCAAATAAAATATGACCAGGCTTAATAACTGCAACCCAGTATTCTGGAGCACCTTTTCCAGACCCCATACGAGTTTCTGCAGGCCGTGCTGTGACAGGTTTATCTGGAAAAACTCTGATCCACAGTTTACCACCTCGTCTGACATATCTTGTTATAGTTCTTCGTGTTGCTTCTATTTGTCTAGAAGTTAACCAAACAGGCTCTATCGCTTGTAATGCATAATCGCCGAATGCAATAGTATTACCTTTACTTGCAGAACCTTTCATTCTGCCTCTATGTTGTTTTCGAAATTTTGTTTTCTTAGGGCTTAGCATGAGAGTTTAACATTTAGGATAATTAAGAAGCGTTTGGATTAAGTTGATCCTGACTAGGAGCTAGTTCTAAAACTTTAGAATCTGGTAAAAGTTCTCCTTTGAAGAGCCAGACTTTAACTCCAAGTACTCCATATGTAGTATGAGCTTGTCGATGGCAATAATCAATATCTGCTCTTAAGGTTTGCAAAGGGACTCTTCCTTCTCGGACCCATTCACTTCTCGCAATTTCTGCCCCATTCAAACGACCAGATACTTGAATTTTTACTCCTTGCGTATTTGCTCTTTGAGCTCTCTGCACAGCCTGTCTTACAGCTCTACGGAAGGCAACTCGTTTTTCCAATTGCTGAGTAATAAATTCTGCAACTAAAGTTGCTTCAGAATCAGGATCGGAAATTTCTACAACATTAACTCGAATTTGTTTATTCAAATCTAAAATTAATGTTAATGAATTTCTTAAAGATTCAATACCTGATCCTGACTTCCCCAGAACAATTCCTGGGCGAGCAGTTGCTATTAATACTTCTACTTGATCTACTTTACGGTTGATTTCAATTTTAGCAATACTAGCATTACTAAGTTTATTATATATAAAAGAGCGAATTTTATGATCCTCTTGTAGAAAAGCTGAATAATCTTTTGAACTGGCAAACCATGAAGACCGATGTTTTTGAGTAATACCTATTCGGAAACCCAAAGGATGAATTTTTTGACCCATATTATCCTCTACTATATATTAAAAGTTATAATTGTTGGTTTATATCTAGAGTATTAGATATTACTTTCTGATACACCTAATGTAATATGACAGGTTGGCTTATGTATTGGAAAAGCTCTACCTTGAGCTCTTGGCTGAAATCTTTTTAACGTAGGTCCCTTATCTGCAAAAGCCTTGGTCACAAATAGCTGAGTTTTATTTAGCCCATTATTATGTTCTGCATTAGCTGCCGCTGATTCTAAGATTTGTTTTATATGAAAACAAGCTCTGTACGGCATAAATTCTAAAATAATTAATGCTTCCTGATATTTTCTGCCTCTAATTTGATCTAAGACACGACGAACTTTATGCGGGGAAAGACGAATATATTTCCCTACTGCTTTAGTTTCTTTTAAGTTTTTTGTAATGCTCATAATTATGATTTAACGACGGGCTTTTCTGTCACCTTTCACATGAGTGCGAAAAGTTCTTGTAGGAACAAATTCTCCTAACTTATGTCCGACCATTTGGTCGGACACAAAAACGGGAAAGTGCTGTTTACCATTATAAACAGCTATTGTATGTCCAACCATATCAGGAATAATGGTAGACGATCTTGACCACGTTTTAATTATTTCTTTTTTCCCCGAAGTATTTAGTGCTTCTATTCGAGTTAAAAGGCTCACATCAATAAAAGGGCCTTTATGTATTGATCTTGACATTGTACTTGAGTATTAAATTATAGATAGGATAAAATTTATTTACGGCGACGTAAAACATATGGATTACTATATTTATTCGGATTACGGGTTTTAACACCTAAAGCAGGTTTGCCCCAAGGTGTTACAGGACGAGATCTTCCAATTGGAGATTTACCTTCACCACCGCCATGAGGATGGTCTACTGGATTCATAACTACACCCCTTACAGTAGGTCTTTTTCCTAACCATCGACTTCTACCAGCTTTACCAAGAGTAATATTACTAGCATCAATATTGCCAACTTGTCCAATGGTAGCGTAACACTCTTTTCGAATCATACGAACCTCGCTTGACGGAAGTTTAACAGTTACAAAATCTCCTTCTTTCGCAACTATTTGTGCATATGTACCTGCAGAACGAACAATTTGACCTCCACAGGAAGGTCTCAATTCTATATTATGAACAGCTGTACCTAAGGGGATACTTGATAATGGTAGGGCATTACCAACTTCAATAGGGGCTTTAGGACCAGATAGTACTGTAACTCCTACAGATAAAGAACGAGGATGTAAAATGTATCTTTTTTCACCATCTAGATAATGAAGTAAAGCTATTCTTGCGTTTCTATTTGGATCATATTCTATAGAAGCTACTTTAGCTATTATATTATGCCTATTTCTTTTAAAGTCGATTAATCTATATTTTTGCTTGTGACCACCACCTTTATGGCGACAAGTAATAACACCTCTGTTATTACGCCCTTTACAAAAATGGTGCTTATTGATTAACGACTTTTCTGGCTTATCAGTAGTAATTTCTGAGAAAGTGGAAACAGTCCTGTTTCTTGTCCCAGGAGTATAAGCCCTGTATAAACGAATTGCCATATGAAAATGAAAAAATTAAAAAATCAATATTTGTTATGTAATATGCTTAAGTTTCTGGGAATAAATTAATAGAATCTTCTGAGGCTAAAGTAACGATTGCTTTCTTATAATGTGGTCGTTTTCCTACAAATCTACCAATACTTCTTTTTTTCTTTGGAGGATGGCAAGTATTGACACCTGTAACCTGGACATTAAAAATGTATTGGATTGCGGCTTTAATGTTGATTTTAGTTGCATTTGGGTCAACTGCAAAACAATATTGATTTTCTTCTAATAATTTTGTTGTTTTATCCGTAATGATTGGATATTTAACTAAATCTAATAAACCTCTTGAATCAATGTTATCCATTATATGCCTCTTGTATTTTAGATAACGCACCAACAGTAATAATAACTTTATGTGCAGCTAAAAGAGCCATAATATTCAAAGTATCAGCTGAAATAATTTCTACATTGTGTAAATTTCGAATTGAAAGATAAACATTCGGATCTTTTTTATCAACTATCACTAATACTTTTTTATTAAGATTAAGGTTCCAACGAATAATAGCTTCCATAAATAACTTTGTTTTTGGCTGTTGAAAATAACTATTAAAATTTTCTACAACTAATGTATTAAGAGATTTATTATTTAATGCCGTCCTAAGAGCTAACTGTCTTTCTTTCTTATTCATCTTTTTTGCAAAACTACGAGGCTTTGGTCCAAATATTATACCTCCTCCTCTCCATAAAGGTGAACGTATTGAACCAGCTCTTGCTCTACCTGTACCTTTTTGACGCCATGGTTTGCGTCCACCACCACGCACTTCACTTCTTGTTTTAGTATTAGCAGAGCCTTGACGCTTCTCACTGCTTTGTTTAACTAATGCTCTATGTACTAAATACATGCCAGACTCTTGACTGATTTCAAGATTCAAATTTGCATTGCCACTTACTTGACCTTCCCAATTATAGACTTGGTAATTTAATTGTGTTTTAACTGTCATGAAATATATCGTATAAAAGAATATTGCTATTTACTGACTTTAACTAAAGCACCCTGTTTCCCAGGGACAGCTCCTTTTAACATTAAAAGATCATTCTCTATGTTAATGCTTACAATTTGTAAATTTTTTATTGTAACTTTCTTATTACCCATTTGGCCTGCCATATTCTTACCTGGGTATACGCGTCCAGGAGTTGTACCTGCTCCAATCGAACCAGGCTGGCGGTGGTTCTTAGAACCATGAGACATTGGGCCTCTACTAAAATGATGTCGTTTCTGATAACCAGAGAAACCTTTGCCTATGCTTTTAGAGGACACATTAACTTTTTGCCCTACTTCAAATATATCAGTAGAAAATACTTGACTGACTTCAAAACCTTCGGTAGATTCAATCAAATATTCACGCAAATATTTAAGAGGAGGGGATTGAGATTTTTTTAGGTGGCCTAGTAATGGTTTACTTAATTTTTGTTCAGCAACTTGCTTATAACCAACTTGAATAGCACTATAGCCATCAGTAGACATCGATTTTATTTGAGTAACAACACATGGCCCAACTTGAATTACAGTAACTGGAATTGATAAACCAGTTTCATCAAAAAATTGAGTCATACCTACTTTAGTACCAAGTATTCCAACAGACACTAGATTTCTCCTTTTTGAGAGATTTATACTATTATTTGACACAAAATTATAGCTTCAATAATATTAAAAGATAAGCACAGACATTGATTATCTATTATTTATAAAGATAAAAAAACTTTACCTATTCAATCTAAAATAGAAATAGATTTTTGTCCAGTTATCACTCATCTAATTCCAAAATTTTTACGTTATATATTTCTTTATGTTCGGTAAGTACACCTGTTTATTTATATATTTTTTGTGCAATATATAGTTATATGTAGTTTAGCAAGCATGACAATATAGCTAATTATATAGTAAATTCACTTGTAAACATTAGAGAGGTATTCATGAGTAAAGTTGTTGGAATTGACTTGGGAACAACTAATTCTGTAATTGCTGTTATGGAAGGAGGAAAACCTACTGTCATACCAAATGCAGAAGGTTTTAGAACTACTGCTTCTGTTGTTGCTTATACTAAAAGTGGAGACAAATTAGTTGGGCAAATTGCTAGAAGGCAAGCTGTTATTAATCCTGAGAATACTTTTTATTCTGTAAAAAGATTTATAGGAAGAAAGCAGAATGAAATTTCTCAAGAAATTAGACAAACTTCATATAATGTGAAGACTAGTGGCTCAAGTATAAAAATTGAATGTCCTGCATTAAATAAAGATTTTGCCCCTGAAGAAATTTCTGCCCAAGTATTAAGAAAACTTGTAGAAGATGCCAGCACATATTTAGGTGAAACCGTTACACAAGCTGTTATTACAGTACCAGCTTATTTTAATGATTCTCAAAGACAGGCAACAAAAGATGCTGGTAAAATTGCAGGTTTAGATGTACTCCGAATTATTAATGAGCCTACAGCTGCTTCTCTATCATATGGGTTAGATAAACAAAATAATGAAACTATTCTTGTTTTCGATCTCGGAGGAGGAACATTTGACGTATCTATCTTAGAAGTTGGAGATGGAGTTTTTGAAGTTCTATCGACATCTGGAGATACGCATTTAGGTGGTGATGACTTTGATCAGCAAATTGTTGAATGGCTAATCAAAGATTTTAAACAAACTGAAGGAATTGACCTTGGTAAAGATCGGCAAGCACTGCAAAGATTAACAGAAGCCGCTGAGAAAGCAAAAATTGAACTATCAAACTTGACTCAGACAGAAATTAATTTACCATTTATTACAGCAACGCAAGATGGACCCAAACACTTAGAAAAAACTGTTACTAGAGCAAAATTTGAAGAACTCTGCTCCAAACTAATAGACAAATGCAGCATTCCAGTTAATAATGCTTTAAAAGACGCCAAACTAGAAGCTCTGAGTATTGATGAAGTTGTCTTAGTTGGTGGATCTACAAGAATCCCAGCTATACAACAAATGGTTAAAAGATTAATCGGGAAAGATCCTAATCAAAGCGTAAATCCTGATGAAGTTGTTGCTATTGGAGCAGCTGTTCAAGCTGGGGTTTTAGCCGGAGAAGTTAAAGATATTTTACTATTAGATGTTACTCCATTGTCTTTAGGTGTTGAAACTCTTGGTGGAGTTATGACAAAAATTATTCCAAGAAATACCACTATTCCTACTAAAAAATCTGAAGTGTTCTCTACAGCTGTAGATAATCAGCCTAATGTAGAAATTCAAGTACTTCAAGGAGAAAGGGAACTTACTAAAGATAATAAAAGTCTAGGCACATTTCGTTTAGATGGTATTATGCCTGCACCAAGAGGTGTACCTCAAATTGAAGTTACTTTTGATATTGATGCTAATGGTATTTTATCTGTAAAAGCAAAAGAGAAGGCAACCGGCAAAGAACAATCTATTACTATATCTGGCGCTTCCACATTACCTAAAGACGATGTAGAAAGAATGGTAAAAGAAGCAGAAGAAAACTTTGACGTAGATCAAAAAAGAAGAAAAAATATTGACATCAGAAATCAAGCAGAATCATTGTGCTATCAGTCTGAGAAGCAAGTCAAAGAGTTTGAAGATAAAATTGATGAAGATCTAAAAAATAAAATAACAAACTTAATTAGTGAGCTACGATCTAATTTAGAGAAAGAAGAGTTTGATAATATTGAGACTACTTCCGAGAAACTACAGAATGCATTAATGGACATTGGGAAAAATGCTACCTCCGCTGAGAACAATACTCAAAGTACATCAAGTAATGATACAGTTATTGATACAGACTTCTCTGAAGCTAAGTAAAGAATTAAGCGGGTAACGCGATTCGAACGCGCGACATCAACCTTGGCAAGGTTGCGCTCTACCACTGAGCTATACCCGCATGCGAATTATTATTACAAATATCTTGAAATTTGTCAATCTACTAATTTGAATGTAATTTAGATAATTAAAGATAAAGATTAAAACTTCTATATTTCAGTCAAAAAAAGTACTTATACTCTTTTATAAGTACTTTTTTTGATGGATCAGTTAAAAAGACAACTCAATATAAGATCTAAGATCTAAACTACTAAAGAATTAACTAAACTGGTTACAATGACTAGCCCAGTCCATAAGCCTGCACCTGTGTAAATTAAGCCTTTGGACTGCTCCCATTGACCTGGTGATGCTAAAACTACAGGCACACCTACTACTAATATAGTAGATAGAGTAATTAACAATAGTACAAGTAGTTGAATTGCAATAATCATTTATTATACTCTCCTTAAAAATTCAAATTTTAATAATCTTGTATATAATACAATGTAGCGCTGAACCTGCGAAAAACTATCGATGCGAAGATAATTTAAATTTATTTTTTTATCAAAAGTTTGAACTAAATATTAAAATTTTCAGCATAGATAATAATAGTTTATTTTTTAAAAATAGATAAAAAATTTAAAGAAAGTCTTTTTTAAAAAAATTTCAGAATAAGGTGATATGCTGTATAAAAAACTAAATATTATTAGTTATTAGAAAAATTTTTTAATCAGAGGTAAACAATATGAACTCAGCCCTTTTTTTAGCAAAATTGCCAGAAGCTTATGCCGTTTTTAAACCAATAGTTGACATTTTACCTGTAATTCCTGTATTTTTTCTTCTTCTGGCATTTGTGTGGCAAGCTGCCATTGGCTTTAGATAAATTATAATTGATAATAGTAATAACAAATTAATAAAATAAACTTTTTTAAAAATTTTTTTTAAAAAATAATAAAACTTATGGTTGAACCTTTATTATCAGGAATTATTCTTGGATTAATTCCTGTCACTTTGTCTGGACTACTAGTAGCAGCTTACCTGCAGTATCAACGTGGAAATCAATTAGGTCTATAAAAAATCGTAGATATTTATAATAACTCACCTAGTTTTTTTGATTATCTACAAATAAATACATAAATTCATTATGAAATAATAATTTATAAAAGTAACTAGTTTTTAAATTTCAAGATAGACTAATTAACCTAATTACCAACTAGATTTAGTAACTCCGGGCAGAAGGCACTCATGAGACATTTCTCTAAAAACATGTCGAGATAATCCAAAATCTCTATAATAGCCTCTACTCCTACCAGTTAACCAGCATCTATTTCTACTTCGGACTGCTGCACTATTTCTAGGCATTTCCTGTAATTTTTGTCTCAACTCCATTTTTTCAGCAAAGCTAGTAGTTCCTTTTAAGTTCTCTTTAATTGCTAAACGTTTTAAATAATATTTTTTTTCAAGTTTTTGTCTCTTAATCTCTCTTTGTATCATATTTTTTTTAGCCATGGTATAAGAACCTATTATTTAAATTGTTTGGAAGTATATTAGCTAAAAAAAGGCATGACTGCAATATTTAAATATGAAATGAGTAAATTAACAAAGTAGTACCATGTATTCAATATTTAATTGATGGTACTACCACTATTTATAATTACAGTACCTCTATTTAATAAAGCTCTTGTTCAACATGAGTTAGAATAGTACAGTCAGATTGAGGATAAGCAATACATGTTAATACATACCCCTTCAACATTTGCTCATCATCTAAAAATGATTGATCGGATTGATCGATAGTTCCTTCTGTAACTTTTCCTGCACAGGTTGAGCATGCTCCAGCCCTACAAGAATAAGGAAGCTCAATTCCTTCTTCTTCTGCTGCATCTAAGATATAAGTGTCTTCTGCACAATCAAATGTTACATCAATTCCTTCTTCTGTAGACACTAAATGAATTTTGTAATCAGCCATTCGTTTTTACTCCATAATAAAAGTACATTTGAAACTTAATAAAGCAACATGAATTTGAATAATTATCATATAAATTATACATTAGTTTCATTATGAATAATAGACTGCAAAAGTAAAAAATAGTATAACATTTTAAATATTTTGGCAACATTTTAAACTAAATAGAAGTATATTAGGTTCAAAGTATTTATATAAATTCATACAGTTAAAATTATTTTTATCATTTACATAATGAAATTTAGCAGATTGAAATTATTAACTTTATCATTCAATTACAATTAGACTTTTATAATCATAAACTAATTATGACTTTCATTTTTTCAAAAAAAATAGAGCTAAAGCCTATTTTGAAATTTGACATACCAAGAGTATGCTCACATGAAATTATTCAAGAAATTGAAGCTTTAGTGCAAAGACTATTTTTACAAGTTTGGAGGAGACCCGCAACACTAATGGCCGGCATTATTCAACCTCTACTTTGGCTAGTACTATTTGGAGGCCTTTTCTATAATGCTCCTGTCAATTTATTTACTATTAATACAAGTTATAACTGCTTTTTAAGTTCAGGAATTATAGTATTCACTTCATTTACTGGAGCATTAAATTCAGGCCTTCCTTTAATGTTTGATAGAGAGTTTGGATTTTTAAACAGGTTATTGACAGCACCATTAATCTCTAGAACATCTATTATTTTTTCTTCTGCAACTTTTATGACTTGCTTAAGTTTAATACAAGTTATATTTATAGTAATAGCATCTCTATTTATGGGTAATTCTCCTTTAAGCAGTAATAGCACATTAATTTTTGCCCTTATTGTTTTATTGGTTACTGTAGGTGTTACAATGTTAAGTCTAGGACTATCTTTTACTTTACCAGGTCACATTGAGCTACTTGCGCTTATTTTAGTAGTAAATTTACCATTTTTATTTTCCAGTACAGCTTTAGCGCCACTATATTTTATGCCACCCTGGCTGCAATTAATTGCAAGCCTTAATCCACTAAGCTATGCAATCGAAGGTATTAGGTACCTATACTCCAATACGGATTGGAATTTCAGTGAGTCTGTTATTAAAATTAGTTGGGGGGATATTTCTCTAGGTCAAATAATTTTACTATTATTAGTTTTAGATGTAATAGGAGCTTACATTGTGTCTAATATATTAAAGGCTAAACTTAATTAAAATTAGTACGGAATATAAATTTTAATAAAAAATTTATTAAATTTATTTTACGACTATTTTCACTATATAATACTATTAGTAGTATGGATAATGGAAATGAAAATAGTTTTTCAAAATCAAAGCTATTATAGAAAATGATAAATATTTGTAAGAAAGTCAACAAAGTATGTTCTTATTCATAGGAGGCATGTAGTCAATGGGACTACCATGGTACCGTGTACACACGGTTGTTTTAAATGATCCTGGACGCTTAATTGCAGTTCACCTGATGCATACTGCACTTGTAGCAGGTTGGGCAGGCTCTATGGCATTATACGAATTAGCTGTATTTGATCCTTCAGATCCTGTCTTAAATCCGATGTGGCGACAAGGAATGTTTGTTATGCCATTTATGGCTAGACTAGGTGTAACAGATTCTTGGGGCGGCTGGAGTATTACTGGAGAAAGTGTATCGAATCCCGGGCTATGGAGTTTTGAAGGTGTTGCTTTAACTCATATTGTTCTTTCTGGAATGTTATTTTTAGCTGCTATTTGGCATTGGGTATATTGGGACTTGGAATTATTCAGAGACCCGCGGACTGGTGAACCAGCATTAGATTTACCAAAAATTTTTGGTATTCACTTACTTCTATCTAGTCTACTATGTTTTGGATTTGGTGCTTTTCATGTAACCGGTTTATTTGGTCCTGGCATGTGGGTATCAGATGGTTATGGAGTCACTGGCAAAGTATTACCTGTAGCTCCAGCATGGGGACCAGAAGGATTTAATCCCTTTAATCCTGGTGGAGTTGCGTCTCACCATATTGCTGCAGGTACTGTTGGTATCTTAGCTGGTGTTTTTCATTTAACTGTTAGACCTCCACAAAGACTTTATAGAGCTCTAAGAATGGGCAATATTGAAACAGTACTCTCAAGTAGTATATCTGCTGTTTTCTTCTCCGCATTTGTAACTTGTGGAACAATGTGGTACGGCTCTGCTACTACACCTATTGAACTATTTGGTCCAACTAGATACCAATGGGATAGTGGATATTTTCAGCAAGAGATTGAAAAAAGAGTAGAAAACGCTATTGCTGATGGAGCTGCTCCAAGTGAAGCTTGGTCCAGAATTCCTGACAAATTAGCATTTTATGATTATATTGGTAATAATCCTGCGAAAGGTGGTTTATTCAGAGCAGGTCCTATGAACAAAGGGGATGGAGTAGCTGAAGCTTGGTTGGGTCACCCAGTGTTCCAAGATAAAGAAGGTAGAGAATTAAGCGTTCGCCGAATGCCTGCATTCTTCGAGACTTTTCCAGTTATTTTAGTAGATAAAGATGGTATTATAAGAGCTGATATTCCATTCAGGAGAGCTGAATCTAAATATAGTATTGAACAAGTTGGTGTGACAGCTAGTTTTTACGGCGGAAAACTAAATGGACAAGTATTCAATGATGCTCCTAGTGTCAAAAAATATGCAAGAAAAGCACAACTAGGAGAAGTTTTTGAATTTGATCGAACTACATTAGAATCAGATGGTGTATTTAGAAGTAGTCCAAGAGGCTGGTTTACATTTGGTCATGCAAACTTTGCATTAATCTTTTTCTTTGGACATCTTTGGCATGGTTCAAGAACTATTTTCCGAGATGTATTTGCTGGAATTGGTGCTGAGGTGACTGAACAAGTTGAATTTGGAGCATTCCAAAAATTAGGAGATAGAAGCAGTAAAAAGCAAGGAGCAGTATAAAATTCCATTGCATAATGTCACTATTCAATATTTACAATATTGAAATCATTTAGAAAAAGTTGATTATTTAATAATTACTAATCAGGAGAATTTATGGAAGCCTTAGTTTATGTCTTTTTATTAACAGGAACACTAATGGTTATATTCTTTGCTATCTTTTTTAGAGAGCCACCAAGAATAGCTAAATAAAATCATTAGGCTCAACCCTACAATAATAGAACCACTTTCCAGCTTATTAGTGGAAAGTGGTTCTATTGTAGGTTAATGCATATTACTCTTCATGCTCTTCAAAAGGGTCTCTGAGATCCTTAGAAGCAGGACCAAATGCTGTATATATTGAGTAACCTGTAATACCTAGAAGTAAACTTGAAATAAAAATACTAAGAACTGTTGCAGTTTCCATAATTCAAACAGTATTAAGATGAACTTTTTCTATAATAATATTATTAATATTAAAACATTTAATTATTAAATTAATCAAAATATATTATGGCACTTAGAACTAGACTGGGAGAAATTTTAAGACCTTTAAATTCAGAATATGGAAAAGTTGCACCAGGTTGGGGTACAACTCCCATTATGGGAATTTTCATGCTGTTATTTTTCTTATTTTTACTGATAATTTTACAAATATATAATTCATCATTAGTGCTAGAAAATGTAGATGTAGATTGGGCTACTTTAGGTAGCTAAGTGTAGCAATTCTTAAATGAACAGTTTAAATAATATTATACACAATCATAAAATATTATTTAAAACGACCGCTCTTATTACAAGAGCGGTCGTTTTAGAATACTATTTGAAGTTGATTATTTTCCTAAATCAATTAATTCATTATCTGCAAAGCTATTAGTATTAACATTATTATAATTAACTTTTTCAAATCGTACTAAAACAGGATATTTAATGCCACTTTTATCCATTGCTGCAACAGTTCCAATTTCTTGGTACCAGTATGACTCCTTTCTTAAAATTTTCACTTTAGAACCTCTTTCCATTTTTAATTCCTTAGATAAATTATTGAACATCAATATATTTTCAAAATAACTAAACTGTTTAAAAACATATAAAATAATTACCGACAAGACTTTAATTTTGATAATAAAAGGAGAGAGAGGGATTCGAACCCTCGATAGCTTAAGCTATGACAATTTTCGAGATTGTTGCAATCAACCACTCTGCCATCTCTCCGGAGATAAGAAATTTTTCTTTAAATTAAACTAGGGTATCACAGAATAAAAGTAGTTGCCTAGAAATTTAAAACTATGTTAAATATAAATTATAATCCTGCTATAAATATCTTTACAAGTTATGTAAATAATATGTATATCAGGTTATTAAAAGATTTTTAAATCTGATAATTTTTTTACTAAATAAATAAACGCTCTCATAATATGAAACTATCTTGGAAAACACTTCTGCTTTGGTCTTTACCAATCTTTGTAGTTGGTTTCTTTTTCTGGCAAGGTTTTTTAGGCCCAACTACTACAGATGTAGGAAGTAATATTGCAAGTTCTAGAATGACATATGGACGATTTCTAGAATATTTAGATATGGGTTGGGTAAAACGAGTTGATTTGTATGAAAATAACCATACAGCAATCGTCGAAGCCGTTGGACCAGAGTTAGGTAATAGAGTACAACGTATTCGAGTTGAACTGCCAGCAAGCGCACCAGAATTAATTACAAAACTACGTAAAGCTAACGTTGATTTAGATGCTCATCCTCCAAAAAGTACTAGCGCCGTTTGGGGATTATTAGGAAACCTATTATTCCCACTACTATTAGTTGGTGGCTTAGCATTTTTATTTAGAAGATCTAATAATGCAAGTGGCGGTCCTGGACAAGCAATGTCATTTGGTAAGTCAAAAGCTCTTTTTCAAATGGAAGCTAAAACAGGCGTAGTATTTAATGATGTTGCTGGTGTTGAGGAAGCAAAAGAAGAATTTCAAGAAGTAGTGACTTTTTTAAAACAACCAGAATCATTTACTGCTGTTGGTGCTAAAATACCAAAAGGAGTACTACTAGTTGGACCTCCTGGTACAGGTAAAACATTATTAGCAAAGGCAATTGCAGGCGAAGCTGGAGTACCATTTTTTAGTATTTCTGGTTCAGAATTTGTAGAAATGTTTGTTGGTGTTGGAGCATCTCGTGTTCGGGACCTTTTTAAAAAGGCTAAAGATAATGCACCTTGTATTGTTTTTATTGATGAAATTGATGCTGTTGGTCGACAAAGAGGCACAGGCGTTGGTGGAGGTAATGATGAACGAGAACAAACATTAAACCAACTATTAACTGAAATGGACGGTTTCGAGGGGAATACTGGAGTTATTGTAATAGCAGCTACTAATAGGGCTGATATTCTGGATTCTGCTCTTCTGAGACCAGGAAGATTTGATAGGCAAGTATCTGTAGATGTCCCTGATTTCAGAGGTAGATTAGCTATTCTTGAAGTACATGCAAAAAATAAAAAAATGGAATCCAAAGTTTCATTAGAAACTATAGCTAGACGAACTCCAGGTTTCTCTGGAGCTGATTTAGCTAATTTATTAAATGAAGCTGCTATTTTAACAGCAAGAAGAAGAAAAAATGCTATGACTATGTCTGAAATTGACACATCAATTGATAGAGTAGTAGCTGGAATGGAAGGGACACCTTTAATTGATAGCAAAAGTAAAAGACTAATTGCTTATCATGAAGTTGGACATGCAATAATAGGAAGTTTATTAGAACATCATGACCCTGTTCAAAAAGTAACATTAATACCTAGAGGACAAGCTAGAGGATTAACTTGGTTTACTCCAAGTGATGATCAAAGTTTAATTTCTCGTTCTCAAATACTGGCTCGTATTGTAGGAGCACTTGGAGGAAGAGCTGCAGAAGAAATTATTTTTGGGGATGCAGAAGTTACGACTGGAGCAAGTAATGATTTACAACAAGTTACTTCAATGGCAAGACAAATGGTCACTCGTTTTGGAATGTCTAAAATTGGTCCATTATCATTAGAGAGTCAAGGGAGCGATCCATTTTTAGGAAGAGGAATGGGAGGAGGATCAGAGTACTCCGATGAAGTGGCTACAAATATTGATAAACAAGTAAGAGAAATTGTAAGTGAATGCTATAAAGAAGCTAAAAAGATTATTAAAGATAATCGAGTGGTTATGGACAGGCTAGTCGACTTACTAATCGAAAAAGAAACAATAGAAGGTCATGAATTTAGAGATATTGTGAAAGAATACACAGCTATTCCTGAAAAAAATTACTATATTTCTCAATTTTAAAATTTTTTATTGTTTAAAACGGGACTGACGGGATTCGAACCCGCAACTTCCGCCGTGACAGGGCGGTGCTCTAACCAGTTGAACTACAGTCCCAAGAAACTCATATATAAATATTCTCACAATAAACTTCGTATTGTCAAATTTTTTATATATAAGGAGAGAGAGGGATTCAAACCCCTCATATATAAATATTCTCACAATAAACTTCGTATTGTCAAATTTTTTATATATAAGGAGAGAGAGGGATTCGAACCCTCGGTACGGATTTAACCATACAGCAGATTAGCAATCTGCCGCTTTCGACCACTCAGCCACCTCTCCATTGAAATAATATGTTAGTATTGTAACACAGATATTAAAACATTTATGGAGCTAAGCGGATTTGAACCGCTGACCCTCTCAATGCCATTGAGATGCTCTACCAACTGAGCTATAACCCCTAGAAGTCTAAGTAAATGGCTCAAGCGGGATTTGAACCTGCGACCTTGGGCTTATGAATCCCCTGCTCTAACCACTGAGCTACTGAGCCAGATATGTGCTATTACTAATTATTATACCATATAAAATTACTGAATTGAATACAAGAATTAATTTCTTATTTATAATTCAGAATATTATGACTTCACTTATATTCTTACTATAAATGAATATAAATTTTTAAGTATAAGTATTTAATTTAAGAAAAATTTTTATACAACTAACATTGAACCAATACCTTGATCAGTCAATATTTCTAGTAAAAGAGCATGATCAATTCTACCATCTAAAATATGTGCAGATGCAACGCCTTGAGCTAGAGAGCGAATACAGCAGTCAACTTTGGGAATCATGCCTCCAGAGATAACAGCTGTCTGAGTTAAATCTCTTGCTTCTTGTATACTTAAATGACTGATTAAAGTTGTTACATCTGATGGATTTCGCAAAATTCCAGGAGTATCTGTTAATAATATTAATTTTTCTGCGTTTAAAGCTGCTGCTATTTCTCCAGCAACTGTATCAGCATTAATATTATAAGACTGACCTTGCTTATCAGCAGCAACACTAGCTATGACTGGAATATAATTATTATTTATTAAAATTTCTAATAAATTAGTATCAACATTCTGTACCTCACCTACAAAACCAAGTTCAGGTTTACCACTTGGTCTTGGAATAATTAATAAACCATCCTTTCCTGATAAACCTACACTCTTACCACCTTGCTTATTAATACTTGCAACAAGATCTTTATTTACTCTACCGACTAAAACCATTTCTACAACATCCATAGTAGGTTGGTCGGTTACTCGAATACCATTCTCAAATTGAGGCAAAATTTTTAATTGGTCTAGCCAGAAATTAATTTCTGGCCCACCACCATGAACTAGAATAGGACGTAAGCCAATAAAAGACAAAAACACTAAATCACTTATTACTTGATCTTTTAATTTTGAGTTCTTCATAGCAGCTCCACCATATTTTATTACAATGATTCTAGAAGAAAACTTTTGAATATATGGTAATGCTTCGCTTAAAACTTTTACCCTTTCTGTGTTTGTCAACATGAATAAGATAAAATTATGATAAATTTATTTGTAAGACTTATATTAATCTAACAAATAGTAATAACTATTTCAAGACAATTAAAAAATAAACATAATACGAATAAATTAAATACTGCAATATATAAGGATTATAGTTATGAGTCAGTTTTGGGACAATATTGTAAAATTTCCACGATTTTTAATAAGTGTTATTTTAGGATTAATTTTAACAATTATTAGTCCTTTTTTCGTGTTATTTAGGAAACCAGTAACAAGTTTTTTTTTCATCATATCATTTACCGGCTTACTGGTGATTTTAACGGCAATAATACAAAAAATGTTAAATATCGAGGGTTGTTGAGTATAATAAATAGATTTAATTAAAATTTTTGAACATATATAATATTATATTATCATTAAACAAATAATTCTATTTTTTTTTTTTATGTAAAAAACAAGTATAAAAAATTTTTATGACATTAAAACAAATAATTAGTTCCGAAAAAACTGGTGCTTTTGCTCTCTTAGATAGTATCGTTCGTCATGAGGTTGAGCATATATTTGGATATCCTGGCGGAGCTATCTTACCAATTTATGATGAACTTTATAGTTGGGAGAAAAGTTCACTAATTAAGCATATTCTTGTAAGACATGAGCAAGGTGCCTCACATGCAGCAGATGCTTATTCTAGATCAACTGGGAAAGTTGGTGTATGTTTTGCTACCTCTGGACCAGGTGCCACCAATCTAGTATCTGGTATAGCTACTGCCCATATCGATTCTGTTCCTATACTAGCTATTACTGGTCAAGTTGGAAGACCTTTCATAGGAACAGATGCATTCCAAGAAGTTGATATTTTTGGTATTACATTACCTATTGTAAAACATTCATACGTAGTCCGTGATCCTAGAGATATGTCTAGAATTGTTGCTGAAGCATTTTATATCTGTAAACATGGCAGACCTGGCCCAGTCTTAATTGATGTTCCAAAAGATGTTGGATTAGAAAAATTTAATTATTTTTCCGTTGAGCCAGGACAAATTAAAATTCCAGGTTGTAGACCAATATCAAATTTCAAATCTCGTCAAATAGTAATGGCTGCGAAAATGATTCAACAAGCAAGCCAGCCATTGTTATATATTGGAGGTGGAGCTATAATTTCCGATGCTCACGCCATAATTAAAGAACTAGTTGACTTATACAAAATTCCAGTAACTACTACTCTTATGGGAAAAGGTATTTTTAGTGAGGATAGCGAATTTTGCTTGGGTATGCTCGGAATGCATGGGACTGCATATGCCAATTTTGCAGTTAGTGAATGTGATCTTCTAATTGCCTTAGGAGCCAGATTTGATGATAGAGTAACTGGTAAGTTAGATGAATTTGCTTGTAATGCTCAAGTTATTCACGTAGACATTGATCCAGCCGAAGTTGGTAAAAACAGAATTCCTCAAGTCGCTATTGTTGGTGATGTCAAAGAAGTTGTTACTGCACTCCTGAATTTGTTGAGAACTAATTTTAAGCCTTATCCAGAGCAAATTATATCTTGGCAAGAGAGAATACACCGTTGGCGTCAACAATATCCTCTTTTAGTACCTAAAAAATCAACTAGCATTTCACCACAAGAAATACTTGTGACAACGAATCAATTAGCTCAAAATGCTTATTTTACTACTGATGTCGGTCAGCATCAAATGTGGTCAGCACAATTTCTTAAGGTGAAATCTAAACATTGGATTTCTAGTGCTGGATTAGGAACAATGGGCTATGGTTTGCCAGCAGCTATTGGTGCCCAAGTAGCACACCCTAATGAATTAATAATTTGCGTTAGTGGTGATTCAAGTTTTCAAATGAATATGCAAGAATTAGGAACTATTGCTCAATATCAATTACCTATAAAAATTATTATTATTAATAATCGTTGGCAAGGTATGGTTAGGCAATGGCAGCAAGCATTTTATGGTGAAAGATACTCTCATTCGCGAATGACAGAAGGAGCTCCTAATTTCCAAAAGCTTGCTGAAGCTTTTGGTATTAAAGCTTTCACTGTAAATAATAGACAAAATATGAAATCCTCTTTAGAAAACGCAATGAAGTACGCTGGCCCTGTTTTATTAGATTGTCAAGTAACTGAAAATGAAAATTGTTATCCAATGGTTGCACCAGGAAAAAGTAATGCACAAATGATAGGAATAGCAAAACCACAAAGAGGAACTGCTTCTAATTATGTTAGTACAAATAGTTAATTAATAGCCTTTGACGAGAATCGAACTCGTGACCTTCCCCTTACCAAGGGGATGCTCTACCACTGAGCCACAAAGGCTTTTTATTTCATTGGGCCGGGTTGGATTTGAACCAACGTAGGCGAAGCCAGCGGATTTACAGTCCGCCCCCATTAACCACTCGGGCACCGACCCTAGTTAATTATCATTCATAATATCATAATATCACAATTGTGTATCTAAAAACAAGTGTTTTTAGATATTATCTTGCGGAGTAATGGACATGGCTGGACTCGAACCAGCGACTTTCACGATGTCGACGTGACACTCTAACCAGCTGAGTTACATGTCCAAAACTTTAATTGATATTATAGCACGTTTGATTATTTTATTATCATACTTCCTAATCAAAAATTTGCTTTAAACGGCTAGCTTTACCTAAAAGATTTCTTAAATAATAAAGTTTGGCTCTGCGCACTTTAGCTCTTCTTATAACCTTAGCAAAAGTTACGCGTGGTGAATTAAGAAAAAAAACGCGTTCAACACCAATACCTTGAAATGAGCACCGTAATGTTAAACTATTATTTAAGCTTTTTCTTTTTTTTCTAGACAATACAACGCCTTCACATAATTGCTCCCGAGTTTTACTTCCTTCTTTGACTAGTAAGCCTAATCTTATTGTATCACCAACTTTGATTTCTGGTAATTCTGCTTTCATTAAGGGTCTTTCTATGCTCTTCATGAGCAAACTTAATTTTATATTATTGTCTTTCATTTAAAGAATTGAATGAATAATGTTTTGTTGCAATATTATACATTACAAAAACAAATATAGAAATTGTTAATGAGTATAAACTTTTTTAAATAAGATGATACAAATAAAGAATTAACATAAAAAAATAATTGGAAACCTTAAGTATTCATTACTTTTGTGTTATAGTTATTTACTATCAAAGGTAGTGGCATAATATGGAACACAAAAAATGTTCGAACGCTTTACTGAAAAAGCTATAAAAGTCATCATGCTAGCACAAGAAGAAGCTAGACGCTTAGGTCATAACTTTGTTGGTACTGAGCAAATTTTGCTAGGACTAGTTGGTGAAGGTACTGGGATTGCAGCCCAAGTCTTAAAGTCAATGAATGTTAATTTGAAAGATGCAAGAGTCGAAGTAGAAAAAATTATTGGACGAGGATCAGGTTTTGTAGCGGTTGAAATTCCTTTCACTCCTCGAGCAAAAAGAGTATTAGAATTATCCTTAGAAGAAGCACGTCAGCTAGGTCATAATTATATTGGAACCGAACATCTATTAATGGGCTTAGTTAGAGAAGGCGAGGGCGTAGCCGCAAGAGTACTAGAGAACTTAGCAGTCGATGTCTCTTCTATAAGAGCAGAAGTAATACAAATGCTAGGAGAAAATGCTGAAGCTAATGTTAGTGGAAGTAATGCGACTCAAGCTAGGAGTAAAACTCCAACTTTAGAAGAGTTTGGTTCTAACTTGACTCAAATGGCTATCGAAGGCGGCTTAGACCCCGTAGTAGGAAGGCAAAAAGAAATAGAACGAGTAATTCAAATTCTAGGTAGGCGAACTAAAAACAATCCTGTTTTAATAGGTGAACCAGGAGTTGGAAAAACAGCAATTGCTGAAGGTTTAGCGCAAAGAATTGCGAATAGAGATGTTCCTTCTATTCTAGAAGATAAATTAGTTATTACTTTAGATGTTGGCTTATTAGTTGCAGGTACTAAATATAGGGGAGAATTTGAAGAGAGACTAAAACGCATTATGGATGAAATTAAATCAGCTGATAATGTCATATTAGTTATTGATGAAGTTCATACTTTAATTGGCGCTGGTGCTGCTGAGGGTGCAATAGATGCAGCCAATCTGCTCAAACCAGCTTTAGCTAGAGGAGAACTACAGTGTATAGGAGCAACAACATTAGAAGAATATAGAAAACATATAGAAAAAGACCCTGCCCTAGAAAGAAGATTTCAGCCTGTTGTTGTAGGAGAGCCAAGTGTCGAAGAAACAATTGAAATTCTGTTTGGTTTAAGAGATCGTTATGAAAAGCATCATCAATTAACTATGTCAGATGGTGCCTTAGCAGCAGCAGCTAAATATGCTAATCAATACATTTCAGATCGTTTCCTGCCAGACAAAGCAATAGACTTGATTGATGAAGCTGGTTCACGAGTACGTTTATTAAACTCTCAGTTACCGCCAGCAGCGAGAGAGCTAGATAAAGAACTTAGGGCGGTATTAAAAACTAAAGATGAAGCTATTCGAGCGCAAAAGTATGAAACAGCAGAGCAATATAGGGCTAGAGAAATGGAGATTAAAGCACAAATAGCCGCAATTGCTCAAAGTAAAAAAAATGAGCCTGATTTAAATCTTGAAGATCCAGTTGTAACAGAAGATGATATTGCTGAAATTGTTGCAGCCTGGACGGGAATTCCTGTAACTAAGCTTACTAAGAGTGAGTCAGAAAAATTGATGCACATGGAGGAAACACTTCATGGACGTATAATTGGCCAAGATGAAGCTGTTGTTGCTGTCTCAAGAGCAATAAGACGTGCAAGAGTTGGTCTTAAAAATCCTAATAGACCAATTGCAAGCTTTATTTTTTCTGGACCTACAGGTGTTGGTAAAACTGAGCTAACAAAAGCACTTGCATCGTACTTCTTTGGTTCAGAAGCTTCAATGATAAGACTAGATATGTCTGAATATATGGAAAGACATACTGTGTCCAAATTAATTGGATCTCCTCCTGGGTACGTAGGATATAGTGAAGGAGGTTATTTAACTGAAGCTGTAAGAAAAAAACCATATACAGTAATTCTATTTGATGAAATTGAAAAAGCTCATCCTGACATATTCAATCTACTACTTCAAATTTTGGAAGATGGTAGATTGACAGATGCTAAAGGTAGGACTATCGATTTCAAAAATACACTTCTTATTATGACTTCTAATATTGGATCTAAAGTTATTGAAAAAGGTGGTGGCAGTTTAGGATTCGAATTATCAGAAGATCAAACAGAGTCCCAGTATACAAGAGTGAGATCTTTAGTAAATGAAGAATTAAAGCAATATTTTAGACCAGAGTTTTTAAATAGACTTGATGAAATCATTGTATTCCGTCAGCTAACTAAAGACGAAGTTCGAGAAATTGCTGAATTAATGCTTAATGAAGTTTTTGCAAGAATCAAGCAGCAAGATATTCAACTAAATGTAACAGAGCGCTTTAAGGAAAGATTAGTAGAGGAAGGTTATAATCCAAGTTATGGAGCTCGACCATTAAGAAGAGCAGTAATGAGACTATTAGAAGATAGTTTAGCGGAAGAAGTCCTGTCTGGTAAAATTAAAGCTGGCGATAGTGCGGTTGTAGATGTTACAAATGAAGGAGAAGTTACAGTATTACTAGGTGAAAAATTAGAATTATTAACCTGAAAACCGTAATTATATTATAAATAATAAGCATTTAATATTATATACATTAAATGCTTTAAAAATAAAAAGTCTTAATATGGGTTGCTATAATTAGTAACCTCTGATATTCTTTATTTGTATATGATTAAGCCGGGATAGCTCAGTTGGTAGAGCAGTGGATTGAAGATCCTCGTGTCACCAGTTCAAATCTGGTTCTTGGCATATTTAAACATTCAAAAAATTAGCTAAATTAGAATCAAATTTTAACTGAAATGTTCCTAGTGGACCATTTCTATGTTTTGCTACTATGATTTCTGTCATATCTTCCATTTCTATTTCTTTATTATAATAGCTTTCTCTATATAACATGATCACCAAATCAGCATCTTGTTCTATAGAATTATGAACGATAATATTATTTGCAATGAAATTAGGTATAGGATAAGTTGTGAAATCAAAAACATTTTCAAATTTAGAGATACGGATAGTGATAAGAGGTTCAAAATTACATAATGAAAAAGATAGGCAATTCAATAAATACTGTTTTCTTTTATTTAGTTTAAACTGTAATTGAGTAGTAATCATATCATTACATAATATTTGATCGCATCGTTGCCAGCCACGTAATGTTAATATTTTATGATTACTAGTTAACTCTAAATATTTATCTGAGTTTGTCCTAACTTTATATGTGGTTTTCCTATTTTGCCTTGATACATATGCTTTTCCTATCCCAAATATTTGATTAATCTTTTTATTGAAATTATATACTTGAGATTTGTGAATACTAAAATCAAAAAAAGGTTTACTAATTTGACTACACATAATATAGTTAAATTTTGATATGCATCCACTCTCTCTCAAATCTGATAATAGCGGTCTTTTGTTATGACGACTTTCAAGATTTCTATTAAGTTGAGAGAGAACTAAAATAGGTAGATCTAATTCTCTAGCCAAGATTTTTAGTGATCTTGTAATTAGTGAAAGTTCTTGTGACCTATTGTTTGACTCTCTACTATCTTGTAATAATTGTAAGTAATCTATAATAATTAGCTCAATTTTTTTCCCCTGCAACTTTAATAATTTTACTTTTGTCTTTATAATATCACAAGAAATTTCTGCACTGTCATCAATATAAAAATTTAAATTAGCCAAAATCTTGCTTTCGTCTACAACGTTTTGCCATTCTATATTAGTCAACTTTCCTGATTGAATTTTTTGACTATTTAAATGACATTCCTGAGCTAAGATTCTTCTTAATAACTGTTCTGTAGACATTTCTAAGCTAAATAATATTACATAATATTGGCTAGTTTTAATAATATTTCTTGTAATGTTAATCGCGAAAGCCGTTTTGCCCATAGAAGGCCGCCCTGCAATTATAATTAGATCAGATTTTTGAAAACCATTTGTAATTAAATCTAACTTAGAGAAACCAGAAAAAATACTATTACTGATACTGACTTTTTTTTTTGTATCAAGATTAACTAGTAACTTGGCAAAAGTTTTGGCTAAATTATTCGTTTCTTTATCCTCTAAAACTTCATAGGCCATTGTTAACTGATTAGTGGCTGACGTTATTGAGTTTTGCATAATTGGTTCTCTGGAACAACTAATAAGACATAATGCATCACCAGATTTTAATAGCAATCTTTTAATATAATTATCTAGAATAACTGTTGAATACTCGTATATAATATTAGACGTTGGTGACCTGTCAATTAATTTTATAATTGTTTCCAGTTTACCTAATTGTGTCACTAAATTTTTTGTATTTAACATAGACAAAAAATTTGCTAAACTAATTTTGTCAATTGGATTAATAGTTTCTAGTATTGCTCTATAAAGTAAAGAATTGCTTTTAAAATAAAAAAAATCTGGTGATAATCTTTCTATGTGTTTTAACAAATCATTTAATTCTTGAGTTAACATTCCACTAATTAATATTTTCTCAGCAAGTATATTATTAGGAGGTAAATACTTATAAATATGGATTATTTCCTCCTTTTTTATATTATTGTATTAATAATAGGTACTTCTTTTTTTAAGTTGCTTCTGGAAGAACTTGTAGTTGAATATTTGCAGTCATTTGATTAAATAGTTTAATTTCAATATTATAAAGACCAATAGTTTTAATTTCTGGTAAGAAAATATTTTGCTTATCCACATCTATATCTGTAGTGTTTTTAATAATTTGTGAAATTTCTCTTTCTGTTACGCTACCAAAAATGTTTTCTCCATCACCAGTTTTCTTACTGATACTAAATTTTTGGATTTCTTCTAAAAGCTGCTGTGTTTTTCTTGCATTTTCTTTTGCAAAGTTCATTTTTTTCTCTTTAATGGCAGCATATAATTTCTGTTGATTCAATATACCTGTGGTTGCAACTGATGCCATTTTATTAGGAATTAAGAAATTTCTTGCGTAACCTGTAGCAACCTTTATAACATCATTACTTTTGCCAAGTTTTTGAATGTTTTCTTTTAATACAATCCGAATAACTTTTTTACTCATTTTTTATTTTTGAAAAAGATAAATATGTTTTTTTAGTATACTGTTTATATAAACATTTTGACAGGCGAATTCTGTTTAATGTCACAATACTTTTTTAGTGTCATGCTCGATTTTCTGTTTTTTCTGATATAATCTATCTAATGCTAAGCTTGCAGTATAGGAGAGATGGCCGAGTGGTTGAAGGCGCAGCATTGGAAATGCTGTTTAGGAGCAATCTTAACGAGGGTTCGAATCCCTCTCTCTCCGCATAATTCAATTATGAAAAGCTCTTTACATATAATTTTTTATTACCTATTATATTTTTCCAAGAGTTTAAACCTCCTTTTACCCTAATAACATTAAATTTATGCCTCTTTAAAAAATTGTAAGCAAATATTGATCTAGAATCTAAACTACAATAAATAAAGCTAATCTTATCTTGTAAATGTAAATCTAAATAATATTCTTTCTTCATATCTCCTAAAGGCAAATTTATTGCTTGATCTAAATGACTTTCTTTGTACTCTTCGCTACTCCTAACATCTAATACAATGTATTTTAAGCTATTCCGACATAATTTATTTTGAAATTCTGTAACATCAATTTCTTGCATAGAATAACTCTTATCACCAACACCTGGCTCTTCAACTTTTCTTTCAGGTGGAGATAAAATAAACTGAGTATGAACAATTTTGAATTTTTCGAAGGAAAGTGTCATAGCATTATATTTTAAAATAATACCACTTAAGATAGATTTATAGCCAAGAATTATTTTAATAGCTTCAGTTGCTTGAAGTGTACCTATAATGCCTGGTAAAAGCCCTAAAACTCCTGCATTGCTACACGTATCTTCTGCAGTATTTTCGATTTCAATACTATTATGAAAATCTCTGTATTTAGGCCCCCCTTGATAGTTAAAAGTGCTCACTTGTCCTTCAAATTGAAAAATAGCGCCATAAATATGGATTTTATTTAATTCAAGACAGCTATCACTAATAACATACCTAGTCTGAAAGTTATCAGTACCATCTATAATAATATCATACTCTCTAATAATTTCTATTGCATTACTAGAGCTTAATCTTGTATTAAATAGCTGAACATTGCATTTTGGGTTAATCTCTAATATCTTTTTTTCAGCAATACAGGCTTTTGATAATCCTATATCATTAGTTGTATATAAAATTTGTCTCTGTAAATTTGAAATATCTATTATGTCATTATCTACTATTCCAATTGTACCAATGCCAGAAGCAGCAAGATATATGAGTGCAGGCGATCCTAATCCACCAGCTCCAACACATAGTATTCTGGATTTTTTTAACCTTTCTTGTCCTTCTAATTGAATCTGGGGTAAGATAAGATGCTTAGAATACCTTGTATATTCTTCTAATGAATATGTTGTATATTTTGCTCTGAAATTAAGCATGACAATTTACAAGTTAGTTAATGAAAAAGTCAGTAGTTGCTTTATGTCAACTGTCTCTGCAAATTTGGCTCTTCTTTATCTAAAATAGCCCCTTCTGTGGGACAAACTTGAAGGCAAATACTGCAATCAATACAAGCAGCAAAATCTATCCAATACCAATCCTTTTTCATGTTGTTCTCCCCTTTGCCTTTGTGTATACAGGACACTGGGCATGCATTTACGCATTCGGCAACTCCAATACACTTTTCTGTTACAATTGTATGAGACATATTATTTAATTAATGAAAAAATAAGCTATTTACATCTAGTATTTTTGTTGTATACTAAATAAAGTCCAACTGTTTTAATTGTTAACATATATTTTTAGTTGACTTGTTTCTTATGCGCCTTTAGTTCAGTTGGTAGAACGCAGGTCTCCAAAACCTGATGTCGAGGGTTCAAGTCCTTCAGGGCGCGTCTAATTTGATTTAAGCTCAATATTTGAATTTGACGTTTTATAAATTTTAAAATGATATTAGATAAAACCTGTCATTTTATATATTCTATATTTTATCTAGTATTATTGTTTGTTTAATATGTTATTATTGGTAAGTTAATTATATTAACTCTATTTTTATTGCATATAAAGCATGTTGAATTAAGTAAAACAGTTATTTAATAGTCTTTTTGTTTATATAACCTTTGAAATTTAAAAAATTATGGCCAAAAAAGTTACAGGTATCGTTAAGCTAGCACTAAATGCAGGTAAAGCTACCCCTGCTCCTCCAGTCGGGCCTGCCTTGGGACAACATGGTGTAAATATTGTTATGTTCTGTAAAGAATATAATGCCCGTACAGCAGATAAATCGGGACTAGTAATTCCTGTGGAAATTTTAGTATATGAAGATAGAAGCTTCTCTTTCATATTAAAAACTCCACCTGCATCCGTGTTAATTGTGAAAGCCGCTGGTCTGAATAAAGGATCTGGTGAACCTAATACAAAAAAAATAGGTAGTATAACTACTAAGCAGCTTGAATCTATTGCTGAGACGAAATTGCCCGATTTGAATACAAAAAATTTATCTCAAGCTATGAAAATAGTTGGAGGAACTGCAAAAAATATGGGAATCTTAATAAAAGATTAAAAAATTTCAATTATACTTATTTCTTACTTTATGAAAAAATTTTCACGTCGACTCAAAACTTTGAAATCTAAAGTTGATCCTAAACTATATAGCTTAAATGAAGCTATAGCCATGCTACAAGCAACATCAAATGCAAAATTTACAGAGACTGCAGAAGCTCATATCTCTCTAGGATTGAATCCTAAGTATGCAGATCAACAATTAAGAGCAACAGTTATTTTGCCAAAAGGAACTGGAAAATTAGTAAAAGTAGCAGTTATTGCTAAAGGTGAAAAGTTAACAGAAGCAATAAGTGCTGGGGCAGATATCAGTGGCTCAGAAGAATTAATTGATGAAATTTCTAGAGGCCGACTAGATTTTGATAAGTTAATAGCAACTCCGGATGTAATGCCCTTAATTGCAAAATTAGGAAGAGTCTTAGGACCGAGAGGATTAATGCCATCACCAAAGGCGGGAACAGTTACTCTAGATATTATAAAGTCTATCAATGAATTTAAAGGTGGTAAAGTTGAGTATAGGGTTGATAGAACCGGCATTATTCATGTTCCTTTTGGAAAATCTAGTTTTTCAGAAGGAGATTTACTTATGAATTTGCAAACAATTAAAGATTCGATCGATAAAAATAAGCCGTCTGGTTCAAAAGGTAAATACTGGAAAACCTTTTTCATTTCTAGTACGATGGGGCCATCTATTCAAATTGATATTACTAGCCTTTTATAAAAACTTTGTATATAATTAAATAACTTGCTATTTTAAAATAGTAATTGGCTTTCAATAAAAGTCTAAGAATCTACTTATTATATCTTACCAGCAATAAATAGAGTTTTATATAACTTATTAATTATGAGCACAAAAGTTGAAAATATCCTAGAAGAATTAAAGTCCTTAAATCTTCTAGAAGCCGCTGAATTAGTTAAGCAAATAGAAGAAACATTTGATGTAGATGCATCTGCTGCTTCTGGAGGAGTAATGATGGCAGCTCCATCATCAGCGCCAGCTGCATCTGATGTTGAAGAAAAAACAGAATTTGATGTTGTTTTAGAAGAAGTTCCTGCACCTAAGAAAATAGCCGTCTTGAAAGTAGTGCGTTCACTTACTGGTTTAGGATTGAAAGAGGCAAAAGACTTAGTAGAGTCTGCTCCGAAAACTTTAAAAGAAGGTGCATCAAAAGATGATGCAGAAGCTATGAAAAAGCAGTTGGAAGATGCTGGTGCAACAGTTGGTTTAAAATAATAGAATAAAAATGTGCTTTTGTTTATTTCGAAACAAAAGCACATTTTTATTCTATTTTAATTTACTAAAATAGACCAAGTGTAATTGCGTTATTAATAGGCATGGTAGCACCAATACCTAACCAAATAGTAACAACAGTACCAATTAAAAAAATAGTTGTAGCAATTGGTCTTCTAAATGGATTCTGAAACTTGTTAACATTTTCAATGAATGGAACAGTTAATAATCCAGCTGGTACAGCGGCCATACTCAAAACACCTAATAATTTATTTGGAATTACTCTAAGTAGATTAAATGTTGGGAAGAAGTACCATTCTGGTAAGATTTCTAATGGAGTGGCAAAAGGATTAGATTTTTCACCTAAACTTGAAGGTTCTAAAATTGCTAATCCAATACTACATGCAATAGTTCCAAGAATTACTACTGGAAATACATATAATAGATCGTTTGGCCAAGCTGGTTCCCCATAATAATTATGGCCCATACCTTTCGCTAATTTAGCTCGGAGTTTTGGATCTGTTAAATCAGGTTTTTTAAGAATTGACATATTATTGTTCTATTTAATATAAGATTTAAAATAAATTTTTTACATTAGTGAGTACTCACGTATTATAATGGACCAGAAATTCCTTGCTTCCTTATCATTAAGAAATGCATCAGCATGAAAACAGCAGTTAAAAGCGGAAGTACAAAAGTATGTAAGCTGTAAAACCTAGTTAAAGTTCCTTGTCCTACGCTAACTCCTCCCCTTAATAATTCCACTATGCTCTCCCCAACAATTGGAACAGCATCAGGAACACCTGTAACAATTTTTACTGCCCAATACCCGATTTGATCCCATGGTAAAGAATAACCTGTAACTCCAAAAGAAACAGTTAAAACTCCCAAAATTACACCTGTTACCCATGTCAATTCTCTAGGTTTCTTGAATCCACCCGTTAAATAAACACGAAATACATGCAATATCATCATTAATACCATCATGCTAGCTGACCATCTGTGTATTGATCTAATCAACCAGCCAAAGTTTACGTCAGTCATAATATATTCTACAGATGTAAAAGCTTCAGCAACTGTAGGTCTATAGTAGAATGTCATTGCAAAACCTGTTGCAACTTGAATTAAAAAAGATACAAATACAATCCCTCCTAAGCAATAGAAGATGTTTACATGAGGTGGCACGTATTTACTAGAAATGTCATCAGCAATTGCTTGAATTTCTAATCTTTCTTCAAACCAGTCATAAATTTTACTCATAAAATAGCTTCAAAAAGCTTTTTAATATATTTTTTGCGTTTGAGCTACTAGGGAGTCAATAAATTTATTTATTGAACTTGTATTAATTTACTACTAATACATATTTATAATTATAACATTTTTTTAGATATTTGATTGCAATTTACTTATTTAAAAAACCTTTGACTCAATAAAATCGGATCGTGAATAATGACTTTCTTTTTTTGTATAGAAATTAATTTCGTTTGAACTAATTCAGACATAATTCTTGTTATACTAACTCTATTACTACCTATAATTTGTGCTAAAACTCTATGAGTGATAGCTAAATTAAGAAAAATTCCATTACTTTGGCTGATTCCATTATGTTCAGATAATAATAGTAAGAGGCTAACAAGCCTATTCGTAATGCTTTTATGTGAAATGATTTCCATAAAGCGATTTGCTTTTATTGAACACAATAATAGATGATCTATAAAAAATACACTGAACTTATGATGGTTCTGGCATATACTCATAATAGTAGAGTATTCAATGGATACTATTTGCGCTACATCTATTGCTTCTACTTCATAGTAAAAATGGCTACTTGCAAATTGTGTATGCCCAAAAGTATCTTCGGAAGTTAATAGATTTAATATTATCTTTTTTCTATTTCTGAATACTTTTTTAACAATTAAGCATCCTGCTAATATAATATATAACGTAGAATTAGCATCAAAGATGAGAACATCGTGTTGTTTAAGTGAAAATATTTGATGTTCAGCACTTTGTTGATTAAAAAAATTTAGCCATGGACTACAACAAGAATTTTTTTTAACAATATTTTTTGGTACTTTTTCAAAGGAACACTCTTGATTCAAATAATGATTGTTCATAATTAATTTATAATAATTAATGTACCAAAAAATTTTAATAATTTAATAATTAAAATTAAATGTCCTACAATCTGATGTTAGTTGAAAATGATACTGTATTATCGAAAGCAATTCAAGAATACTTAATAGATCAAGGATTTAATGTTGCTATTGCTATTAATGGATTGGAAGCTTTTCAGCTTGCCAATAAATATAAATTTGATCTAATTATATCGGATATAATAATGCCTATAATTGATGGATACGAATTATTAGAAAAACTGCAAAAAATTGAAAAACTTGCAAAAATTCCTGTTATTTTTCTAACAGCGAAAGGAATGACAAAAGATAGAATTAAAGGGTATAATATGGGTTGTTATGGTTATTTATCTAAGCCATTTGATCCAGAAGAACTAGTTTCGCTTATTAAAAATTTAATTTATAGAGATTCATTAAATGACCAAAACTTCAAACAACAAAACGTAATTGAATTACCTTTATTCAAATCGTTTCATCTGACACCTAGAGAAAAAAGCATCCTTAACCTTGTAATTGATGGATTAACTAATAAAGAAATAGCAGTTATATTAGATACAAGTACGAGAAATGTAGAAAAATATGTAAGTCGTCTTTTACAAAAGACAAATACAAAAAACAGAACTTTATTGGTTAAATATTCTATAAAAAATAATTTATTAAATCAAATATAGGGCGAATGACGGGACTCGAACCCGCGAATGATGGAGCCACAACCCATTGCCTTAACCCCTTGGCCACACTCGCCATATTATAACTATAGCTTGTTTTCGTATATGTCGTCTAGTATTACATTAATCTATTTTTCTTAGTAATTTTTATAATTAGTTCTATATGATCAATAAAAATATAAATATTCAAATTAATGGAGAGCCATTTAATTGTTCAGGGACTCTTTCATTACAATTTTTATTAAATTATCTTGATTTTAATTCTGAGCGTGTAGCAATTGAACTAAATAATACTTTATTACCTGAGCGCCTCTTCCATTCAACTTATTTAAATGACCAAGATAAAATTGAAATTATTACTATTGTAGGTGGAGGGTAATTTGTCTTGAGTATTTCAAGACACTGAGATTTCATTTCAAATGTTTCATAGATAATGATAACCGCCCTTGTTTTTTGTCTACATGAATAATAACTGCTTTTATTGTCTCACCTATTTTGAATTTAGATGTTATCTTTTCTACTTGTTTAACATTAATTTCAGAAATATGTACGAGACCTTTTAGATTTCCAGACTTTATAAATAACCCGTAAGGTGTAATTTGATTGATTACCCCCTCGATAATATTCCCAACAATTAGATTAGATGAAGCTTGCGCTATTAAAGCTCTCCTATGACTAAGTATTAAATTATTTGATTTTTCTTCAACATTAAGTAATTTGAGTTTAATAAATTTATTTGTAGAAGGGGTATTTTGGTGAAAACTGTTTAGATGAGAATTGGGAACAAAGCCAGATATACCTTCTAGGTTAACTATCATGCCTCCTTTATTAAATCCTTTGATCCTAACATCTAGTAAGGAATCTTCAGCTAGTAATTGCCTAATTCTTTTCCAGGCTCTTATATATTCAAGACGCCGAATAGATAAAATTAGTTGTTTTGACTCAACGTTATAATCTAATAAGAAAAACTCTCTAGTATCATTAATATTTAAAGAGTTAAAATTATTAAGTTCCTGATTACTAGATACCTCTTGTATTGGTAAATACGCAGATATAGGTGTTCCAATATCTACTAATACTCCATTTAATTCAAAACTAAATATTGTGCCGGCTACAATATCACCAAGATTTAAATCATATTTATATTTTTGTAAGACGGCCGCAAAATTTCGATGAGTGAAACTTTCATTATGTTTTGTCATATTTAGGAAATTCAATTAAAAATTATATTTGATCTTGTATTCTACTAATATTTTATATCAACCTTAATGTGAGTCATTGTAATAATCTCTTGAAATAGATTAAAATACATATAAGACATAAAAAGTAAACGTAGATAGCTACAGATTCCATTTAATACAATCTGAGGAAAGTCCGGGCTCCACAAATACAATTTATGCTGGAAAAACCCCAGTGTAGGAAACTATGAGGACAGTGCCACAGAAATAAACCGCCAGAATAAATTATATTAGCTGGTAAGGGTGCAAAGGTAAGTTAAGAGCTAACCAAAAATACTGTAAAGTATTTGTTAGGTAAACCCCAGAAATGGAGCAAAGCGACTAAACAAATTTTTTGTATTTTTTAGTAGTTTAGTTTAAAATACTGCATGAAGTTATTGGTAACAATAACTCTAGAGGAATAGCTATCCTTTGCAATACTTAGTCCAATGTATTCGAAGAACAGAACCCGGCTTATGTAGTACTTTTTGTGTCTTGTTTGATCATTATCAGTTGCGAATTTCTAAATTCAGTTTTTTGATAATATTATTTTGAAGTTCATTCTGCTTATTATCTATTTCTAAATTTGTCAAAGTTTTCTGATTTGATCTATATGTAAAGCGCAATCCTATACTTTTTTTGCCGTTTCCAAGTGATCTATTATTATACTGATCAAACAATGCAATATTTTCTAAGTCATCATCATTAAATTGATTTAATAATTCAAATAAAGAATTTATCTGCATTTTTTGCGGTATTATTATACATAAATCTCGTGTAATACACGGATATTTAGAATAAGGCTGAATGCGATAATTTAAATAATTCAGTTCTGTATTATAATGTGTTAGGGCATTTAAATCGATTTCTAGAACAAATAATTTTGTACTAAAATTAAATTCTGAAGATGCTAACTGATTTAGTTCACCGAATAATCCAATATTATCATTGTTATAAGTTAAAGTAGCTGATTTATGATTGTGAACGAAATTGATTTGACCACTTGTTAATTGTCTTTTCACCCATTGAATGTTTTTATTTAATTTCCGAAAAAAGTTTTCAATAATGCCTTTTGCTTCATACCAGTTTAAAGAATGTGCAGGTTCGGACCATTCTGATCTAAGATCTAAGTTTCCTCCTAATATAATGGCTAGTTTTGTTGTCTCTATAATTTTATTTTGTCTTAGGTTGAATACAGTTCCTATTTCAAATCCATCTACAGTTTGATTACTTTGCTTGATATTATATGCACTGGTAGTCATTAAGCCTTCTAGTAAGCTAGAGCGTAAAGTAGAGTAATCTTTAATAAGAGGGTTGTTTAAATTAATTTCTCCATTGGATTTCACTAACGAATAGTGAACTAATTCTGTTAATCCTAAATTTCTTAAAATACTTCTGATCTGATCAGTAAATTGTTTTCTAGAGGGGGGATTTTGGGCAAATTGAATTTTTGGTATTGTACTTTGGAATTTATCATAACCATAAACTCTAGCAATCTCTTCAATAATATCAATTTCTCGAAATATATCATATTTCCTATAATTAGGGATAATAACATTCAATTTCTTATTATTTTCTTTTGCAATCTTGAACTGAAGAGACTCAAGTGTTTTCTTAATCTCGTTAAAAGATAAAAAACGAACCGTATTATTATCATTAATTGGTCCTAAAATATCATGAATTTTTTTTAATGATATATCAATAGTAAGAGTGGAATTTGAAAATGTTTTTTTTGAAAATGTTTTTTTTACCTTGCCGTCAGTTAATTCTTTTAGTAAATACAAAGTTTCATGATAAGCGCTTTCCCAATTATCTATATTAAGTCCTCTTTCCTGTCTAATTGAACTTTCAGTACGGATACCAATACTTCTCGATGATTTTCTAACTACTGCCTGTTTAAAGATTGCAGCTTCTATAAAAATTGATTTTGTGTTTTGATCAATACTAAATTTATGATTTATGCCAATACCCGCTACGCTAGTTATATTATTATTTATCTCAGTAATTAAAATATCTTTACTTAAAGTAATATCTTTACTATCTAGTTTAATGAAATTTTGCTTACAAGAGCAAAAATTACTAGTGATCTCGACATAATCTTGATTATCAGTACTGACAATTTTATTGAAATCTATAATACTAATTGGCTGCCCCCATTTTAACATAATATAATTGCTAATATCTATGAGAAGATTTTGGCTTATAAAGCCACAAGAGTATAGACGATTTTTTAGCCATGTTGGAGAATCTTTTATGACTATATTATCCATAATTGCTGATAAATAGTAATTACAATTTAAAAGATTACCATTTCTAATTATATTATTCTTATTCCGAAATAAGTCTGTTGATGGAATATCAGTTATGTGAACCATGTCAGCCTGAATTAAAGCAGAGACTTCTCTAGATAGCCCTATCATGCTAAGTGCATCTGATCGATTGGCTGTTGAGGTAACATCTAAGATGTAGTCTGTATAGCCATCTATATCAATAAATTCAATATTTTCTACTTCAAAGCCTGCTTGCGTTAACTTGCTAGCTAAACTATTTATGTTTATTACTTCTATTCTAGCAAGTTCTTTTAACCAATTTAAAGAAACTTTCATAATTGTTTTTCATCTATTTTATAGAACTATTGAATTTTTAATTAATCGCTTGTTTAAAAAATTCATCAAATTAATATAAGTTATTTGATGAATTTGCTTATACAATATAATATTGTGATGTTTTACTTTGAGATTCAGTCTAAGAATTAGCTTTTGTGAAAGTGAGTCCGTTATCTTGAGCGTACCTTTCCATAAACCTCATAAATCGATCCCAGTCATCCGGACTTTTAATTACATGTACAGCTTCGATTGCTTGTGGTTTACCATTAATAAACTTAGCATTGACATCTCTTGTAATTATTTGTCCTTCAGTATCCATTAGATACATACCCGTAATTTCTCCTTTATCTGCCATGCTAGCATCTAAAATTTTAGGATTAGTAAATCTGAATGTAGCTGTTCCTGTACTACCATCTCGAGATCTTGTTAAACGTACATCTGGCACTACTTCTTCATTGATGCCTTGAATAAATTGAATTGTTGCCATATCAATTTTTTAAATTTATATATGATTTATATTGGATAAAAGTGATTTCTGATTCTTTAATGTTTACTAAATAACTATTTTAAAAGCTTATATTACCAGCAGATCAAATTCTATTTATTATGTAAAACTGTAATTTTTCTTTTTTTGTACTTTAGATTTCTATAAGTACAGGCAGCAAGACACACAAAAATAAGTTTACTAAAAATACAATTTATAATTGAAAAGTGTAGTTTTTAAAGTAGGCACGTATTTAAATAAAAAGTTAATGCTATAGAACTATCACAAATTCACTATTTAGTTAATGATAATTTTTTCTAAAATTTAGAAAAGTGTAGTGTCGCTTTTTTAGTGAGTAAAAAATTTACCAATATAGTTATTATGTATGTGATTAGGACTTCTAGAAGTATATTTTTTCTAATACAGATATATTGGTGACACTTACTATCGTTAAAATTTTTTTTATCTATTCAAAGAATTAATTTATTATAAGCTAATCATGCTGATATTAGCCATATAATGTTTTAAGTGAAATTAAGGGTTGTAGCTCAGATGGATAGAGCAAGCGCCTCCTAAGCGCTAGGTCAGCGGTTCAAGTCCGCTCAATCCTGTTAAAATATTATGAAGTGTTTTGTAATTTAACTGGGGTGGGAGGATTCGAACCTGCGAATGGCGGAGTCAAAGTCCGCTGCCTTACCACTTGGCTACACCCCAATATATGAAGACTATAATAGCAGTCATATCCCCTACCATGTCAAGAGATAATAATAATTTAGTAGCTATTGAATTTTTTGCTAAAAGCAATCTTCTTTTTTAGATAAGAAATTTTGTTTCTAAATTGAATAATTGAGATATTCTCTTCCTCTTGAGTACACATCCATTTTATAGTAATTGTTTCTTGTTGAACTTCATTATCTCCTAAAATTAAACAGACTATAGCTCTTTTTTTATGTGCTTGTTTGATTTGTTTGCCAAAATTGCTAGAACTTATGTCTAACTCAGTTTTTATAAGCTGATTGCGAAGAAATTGAGTTATTATCATTCCGATCTCTTGAGCTTTTGTTCCCTGCGAAGCAACATAGCAATCTATTGACATATTATGCAGTAATATATTTTCCTTTGCAATTAATAGTAGTCTTTCTAGGCCTATAGCACACCCTACAGCTGGAGTGTTATTTCCACCAAGCTGGTGTATCAAATTATCATATCTTCCACCTCCACATACCGTATCTTGCCCATGAGACTTTAATGTTTTAATCTCAAAAGCAGTATCATTGTAATAGTCTAGACCTCGCACCAATTGTGTATTTATTTTGTATGGAATATTGAGTAAGGTTAAATAATCACAAACACAATTAAAATGTTTTTTAGACTCAAGACTTAAGAAGTCAGAGATTTGAGGCGCATCACTTAAAACTTTTTGTGTATGTTTATTTTTTGTGTCTAAAATTCGAATAGGGTTAGATGAAAGTCTATTTTGCGAATCAGCATCTAAATCATCATAGTATTGTTCAAGATATTCTTGCAATTTTGCTTGATAATGATTTCTATCTTTTGCTTTGCCGATTGAATTAATATCAAGCTGTAATTCGTTAATAGATAGATCTTTAAAAATATTCATTGCTAAATGAATTATTTCTGTATCTGCTCTTGCATCTGAACTACCAATAAATTCAATACCAAGTTGATGAAACTGTCTTTGTCTGCCACTTTGAGGTCTTTCATATCTAAACATTGGACCATTATACCATAGTTTTTGTAACTTGTTTTGAATATCCATTCTATTTTCAATGAATGCTCTAGCAACGCCCGCAGTACCTTCCGGTCTTAATGTGATATTTCTATTGCTCCGATCATTAAATCGATACATCTCCTTGTTTACAATATCTGTATTTTCACCAATTCCTCTATCATATAGATCACTATTTTCAAAAATAGGAGTTTTGATCTCTTTATAATTCGCATACTTGAGCAAGTTGGCAACTTTTTTATCTATGAACTGCCAATAGAGTTGCTCATCTGGTAGAATATCTTTAGTTCCTCTAATAGCCTGAATTTTTGCCATGATACTGTTTTGATCATTTTCCTAATTTTTTTGCACTAGATAGCAGTTGTACACTAACATGTACGTATTATACACTAAAATGTTTATTTGACGTTTTATAAACTACGGGCAAGGAGGGATTCGAACCCCCGACACCATGGTTCGTAGCCATGTGCTCTAATCCACTGAGCTACAAGCCCACTTAATAAGCATTTTTATTATATCATTTTTTTCATCTATATACAACTATAAAACTTCTGAATAAATTCTTCATCCCCAGACTCTCTCTGATAAGATGATTTCTATAAGTTATTCTTGAATAGTTGAGAATTTTCTAGATGAAGAGGAATTCTTATAGTTCTGCAAACCAATATTTAAAAGATAAATTATTTAATTTTTTTAAAAAGATTTGTATAATTTTCACCCTTGCTTTATCATTGAACTGATTAAGCATTTAATTTGTCTTTAAAAATTTTAAAAGAGTTCTATTAAACATGAGTAAACAAATTCTATATCAAGATGATGCCCGCAAAGCATTAGAAAAAGGAATGGATATTTTAACAGAAGCAGTTTCTGTTACCCTAGGTCCTAAAGGTAGAAATGTTGTACTGGAAAAGAAATTTGGCGCACCTCAAATTATAAATGATGGTGTTACTATTGCAAAAGAGATTAGTCTCGAAGACCATATTGAAAATACTGGAGTAGCACTTATTAGACAAGCTGCATCTAAAACAAATGATGTAGCCGGTGACGGTACTACAACTGCAACAGTGTTAGCTTCTGCCATAGTCAAGCAAGGAATGAGAAATGTTGCAGCAGGCTCCAATCCAATGGCTATAAAGAAAGGAATAGAAAAAGCAACCAATTTTGTAGTTAACAAAATAGCTGAATATGCCAAACCAGTGGAAGACACAACAGCTATTGTTCAGGTAGCCTCTATTTCTTCAGGCAATGATACAGAAGTTGGTAAAATGATAGCTAATGCAATAGACAAAGTAGGCAGAGAAGGTGTTATTTCTTTAGAAGAAGGTAAGTCAACTAACACTAGTCTTGAAATAACAGAAGGTATGCAGTTCGAAAAAGGTTTTATTTCACCGTATTTTGTTACAGATATGGAGCGTATGGAGGTTCTCCAGGAAAATCCATTTATCCTTTTTACAGATAAAAAGATTACTTTAGTTCAGCAAGAACTTGTACCCTTACTTGAGCAAATAGCAAAAACCTCAAAGCCTCTATTAATAATAGCGGAAGATATAGAAAAAGAAGCTTTAGCGACTATTGTGGTTAATAAATTAAGAGGAATACTAAATGTTGTTGCAGTTCGAGCACCAGGATTTGGAGATAGAAGAAAATCTTTATTAGAAGATATGAGTATCTTAACAGGTGGACAAGTAATTACAGAAGATGCTGGTCTCTCGCTCGACACTGTTCAATTAGATATGCTAGGGCAAGCTAGACGAGTTGTTGTGACTAAAGATTCAACAACAATTATTGCTGATGGTCATGAAGTTACAGTGAAATCAAGATGCGAACAAATTAAGAGACAAATAGAAATAAGTGACTCGTTATACGAAAGAGAGAAATTGCAAGAAAGATTAGCTAAGCTTTCTGGCGGAGTTGCTGTTATAAAAGTTGGCGCAGCAACTGAAACAGAGATGAAAGATAAAAAGCTTAGATTGGAAGATGCAATTAATGCAACAAAAGCGGCAATTGAGGAAGGAATTGTTCCAGGAGGAGGCTCTACAAATGTTCATATCTCCGGAGAATTATTCGTATGGGCTAAAAATAATTTATTTGAAGATGAGTTGATAGGTGCTTTGATAGTTCAAAGAGCTTTAACTTACCCTTTAAGGCGTATAGCTTTTAATGCTGGCGATAACGGAGCTGTGGTAATAGAAAAAGTCAAAACTAATGATTTCCATATAGGTTATGATGCATCTAACGGAAAGATCGTAAATATGTATGATACTGGTATTATAGATCCCGCAAAAGTTGCTAGGTCGGCACTACAGAATGCAGCTTCTATTGCAGCTATGGTTTTAACTACTGAATGTATTGTTGTTGATAAATTGGAAGCATAAAATATATCTTTTATAACATCTCTAATATTAAACGAAGAATAATTTTCATACTTACAAATTATTCTTCGTCTCAACTAATTTTATCAACTGTTCAAAATTATAAATTTCATAGTAGAGCCAAAGTTTAAATAGTCCTTTACATTCTATTGTTAAATAAATTAAATATAACCCTGTAATTCCTAAATTTTCAATTAGAATATTATTTTCGTATATAGATTTTTCCATATATTTTAAAAATGACATTTTTTTAAAATAGTATAAAAATCTTCTCTGATAATTGTTGGCTAAATTGCTATCATATAAAGATGAATGGCTGGCTGAATTCAAAACCTTTGAAATAATAATTTCTAAGTCTTTGTCTGATTGTATACCAGAATCAATGATAAACTGATTTAATTGATCATCAAAATTTAGATTGATAGTATTGATTGTTGCACATGTTTGGTTTTGAATATCTAAAGATTTGATAGCCAAGAAGATTAAACTTTTATTGTTCATTTTAAAATATAAGACAATTGACGTTGTATTCTTTGAATAATACTTTTTATCTTCTTGTATGTTTATGTTTTTTTATAAAAATAATAGATAGTACTATGCTAATTACTACCTGAAAAAATAAATTCTGGGAATCTAGCTTGTGCTTTCGACAAAGAGTGCTTTTTACCTTCTTCTTGCCAGTAATTAATAACCTCAGTAGTTTTATTTAATAATTCAATTCTATCTCTTTCAGCAATCCATGGTTTCGACTCTAGCTCAGCTTTTAATTCTTCCCAAGCGTCATTTCTAGGCCAAAAGAAATAAGATGTCAGTGGGCTAGTGCCATTTCCAACAATTTGATCAATTGCAATAGCAATATTATTTTCTAACCAAAGTACCTTTAGTGTGAATTTAGACAAGTTATTATCTCCGTTATAAATATTTAATGTGTAGACACTATGATATGTTATTCACTATTTTTTCTTTCAACAATTTGAGCCTTGTTTAAAATATTTTGAACAGTTCTTGTAGCTTGTGCGCCATGTTTGAGTCTCTTTAATATTTTTACGCTATCAATATGAGTTTCATTAGTGATTGGATTATAAAATCCCAACTCTTCAATGGCTTTGCCATCGCGTTTATTTCTACTATCCATAGCAACAATTCTATAGCTAGGTTGTTGTTTTCTTCCGTATCTTTTTAATCTTAGTTTTACCATCTTGTCGATTTAGTTTGTTTTTATATCTTTATTAAATTATATCTTACGATATTATGCAATAATTCAAAAAATTAAGCAGATTCCAGCCTAACATTATTAAATATAACCATCAAGCATTGTAGAAAAATTATACCAAGCATTGGTGACATATCCATTCCAAACATCGGAGGAATACTTCCTCTAAAAAGTTTTAAGTACGGGTCTGTAATGCGATTTAATGAACAAAACGGTTCATTGTACCAATTTACAGTTGGAAACCATGCTAATGATAGTTTTAGCAAAATCAAAATTAAATAAATCTCAGAAAAATTAGCTATTGATCCAAGTAATAAATTTAATGTACCAGGAAGAGTATTCATACGTATTTCATAATTATTATATAGCTTATTATACTAACAATTTGATTATATATTCGAACGAATATAAACAATCAAAGTTAAGCAAAAAACTTATCTTTAAGAATTTGTTCTTTGGCAGCTTCAGAGCTATCGAGTAGGCCATTAACTTTTGTAGTGTATATTTCTAGTGCAGACCATTTCTGTCCTAACTGGTTTAATTGAGATGATCCGCATTCTAAGCAGGCTATCTTAACATTGTTTAATATTACACCTTTGTTGATTAGCTCTTTTAGAACAGATGTCATAATGATTTCATCTAGAAATAAATCTAAAATTAGTATCTTCGTAAATGAATCTAATTTATCTGAAATATTATCAATACTGTTATTATAATTTACTAATGCTATATTAGCTGTAGGTAGTAAAGCTCGAGCACCTTCAGCGAGTATAAACCCATATGGCATTACAATAACAATGATATATTTATAACGATTACTAATAAGATTGATAGCTTTACTATCTTTTACGCTCACTGTTTCTGTTACCAGCCATTCTCTCATTATCTCATAAGTAATCCATTTTCCTAATTCTGAGCATGCAGTTCTTAAAATAGTTCCCGGATTATTATTATTTTCTAGGATTCCAGACCAATGCTGTATTAATGGATGAGAAGCTACGTTAATTTGGATTTGCATATTTTATTCAATATATTTAACATTTGATTTTCAGCTTTATCTTTATCTAGTATTATTAAAATAGCATACACATATATTAAAGAAAATAATTATAAAAAAATGAAAAAAAATCTTTGGTTTTGGGGTTTTACTGATAGTGCCGAAACATGGAATGGTAGACTCGCAATGATAGGTTTTATAACAGTTGTTTTTATTGAATTAGTTACAAGTAAAGGCCTTTTGTATTTAGCTGGTTTGATGGATTAATATAAAAAAAGTTCTTGTAAATAACTACAAGAACTTTTTTTATATTAATAATAGCCTAATCTAGAGGTCTCATTGACAGCACTGGTTCATTTTCTCTATTAATACCTTTTTCAAATCCAGCAGCAGCAGCTCTTGCTCTACCAGCATGCCAAAGATGTCCAATGAATAGGAAGAATCCTAAGAAAAAATGAGATGTTGTCAACCAAGACCTTGGGGATACATAGTTAACAGAGTTAATTTCTGTAGCAACCCCACCAACAGAGTTTAGAGAACCTAGTGGCGCATGGGTCATGTATTCAGCAGCTCGTCTTTCTTGCCAAGGTTGAATATCATTTTTGATTTTATTTAAGTCAAGACCATTGGGTCCTCTAAGAGGTTCAACCCAAGGAGCTCTTAAATCCCAAAATCTCATAGTCTCACCACCAAAAATAATTTCTCCACTTGGAGATCTCATTAAGTATTTTCCTAACCCAGTAGGTCCTTGAGAAGATGCAACGTTAGCACCTAATCTTTGGTCTCTAACTAAGAAAGTAAACGCTTGAGCTTGTGAAGCTTCAGGACCAGTAGGTCCGTAGAATTCACTAGGATAAGCAGTATTGTTGTACCAAACAAAATTAGAAGCTGTTAGACCCATAATTGATAAAGCACCTAAGCTATAAGATAAATATGCTTCACCTGACCAAACAAAAGCTCTTCGTGCCCAAGCAAAAGGTTTTGTTAAAATATGCCAGATTCCTCCAGCAATACAGATGATACCTATCCAAACATGTCCACCAATAACATCTTCCATATTATTTACACTAACAATCCATCCATCACCACCGAATGGAGACTTTAAAACGTAGCCAAAGATAACTAAAGGATTAAGAGTAGGGTTGTTAACAAACCTAACATCACCACCACCGGGTGCCCATGTATCGTATACTCCTCCAATAAATAATGCTTTGATTACTAACAAGAATGCTCCAATTCCTAGTAATACTAAATGTATACCCAGAATTGTCGTCATCTTATTTTTATCGCGCCAATCATAGCCAAAGAAAGGAAAAGACTCCTCTAAAGTATCTGGACCTATCAGAGAGTGGTATAAACCACCAAAACCCAGAACAGCTGAAGAAATTAAATGTACTACACCTACGACAAAGTATGGATAAGTATTGAAGATTTCTCCACCTGGACCTACACCCCAACCCAATGTAGCTAGATGAGGAATTAATATAAGTCCTTGTTCGTATAAAGGTTTCTCAGGGACAAAGTGAGCAACTTCGAATAAAGTCATTGCACCAGTCCAAAATACCATTATACCTGCGTGAGCAACATGTGCACCCAGTAATTTTCCAGAAACGTTAATTAAACGTGCATTACCAGACCACCATGCAAACCCGGTAGACTCAATGTCTCTACCGCCAACACCAACATTTGTATTAAAGGGCGTTTCCACGTGGTAAAACCTCCTCAGGGAATATAAAGTTTTCATGAGGTTGATCTTGAGCAGCCATCCAAGAACGAATACCCTCATTTAATAGAATGTTTTTCGTGTAGAAAGTTTCAAACTCAGGATCTTCTGCAGCTCTTAGTTCTTGAGATACAAAATCATATGCTCTTAAGTTCAGAGCAAGTCCTACAATTCCAAATGCACTTGTCCATAGTCCAGTTACAGGAACAAATAGCATAAAGAAGTGTAACCAGCGTTTATTAGAGAAAGCCACACCAAAAATTTGTGACCAGAATCTGTTCGCTGTTACCATAGAATAAGTTTCTTCGGATTGTGTTGGAGTAAATGCTCGAAAAGTATCCGCAGCATCACCATCTTCAAATAATGTGTTCTGTACAGTTGCACCATGAATG